CTCATATAGGAACATTGCGGGTTGCAAGTTCTTTTAAAAACGTGCATGCAATAATGCATGCGCCCTTAGGAGATGACTATTTTAATGTTATGCGTTCAATGTTAGAACGTGAAAGGGATTTTACCCCAGTTACTACAAGTATTGTTGATCGACATGTTTTAGCACGAGGTTCTCAAGAAAAAGTTGTTGAGAATATAACAAGAAAAGATAAAGAAGAACGCCCTGATTTAATTTTATTAACACCAACATGTACTAGTAGTATTTTACAGGAGGATTTGCAAAATTTCGTGGATCGCTCTGCTATTTCTGCTGGAATAGGAAGTGACATTATTTTAGCTGATGTTAATCATTATAGGGTAAATGAGCTACAAGCTGCAGATCGAACATTAGAACAGATTGTAAGGTTTTATCTTGAAAAACAAGAACGCAATTCTAAAAAAACTGGACAAAAAACAGAACAACCTTCAGCAAATATTATAGGTATCTTTACATTAGGATTTCATAATCAACATGATTGTCGTGAATTGAAACGTTTATTAAATGATTTAGGTATTAAGATAAACGAAATTATTCCTGAAGGGGGTTCTGTAACAAATTTAAAAAATCTCCCAAAAGCATGGTTTAATATCGTTCCATATCGAGAAATTGGTTTAATGACAGCTATTTATTTGGAAAAACATTATCAAATGCCATATATTACTACTACACCTATGGGAGTAATCGATACTTCTGCTTTTATTTTAGAAATAGCAAAAATTATAAAAAATAAACAAAACTTGGATTCTTTTGTTTTAAAATATATTGATCAACAAACTCGTTTTGTTTCTCAAGCAGCTTGGTTTTCAAGATCAATTGATTGTCAAAATTTAACAGGTAAAAAAGTCGTTGTTTTTGGAGATGCTACTCATGCTGCTCAAATGACCAAAATTTTATCGAGAGAAATGGGAATACGGGTTGCTTGTGCAGGTACTTATTGTAAACATGACGCAGATTGGTTTAGAGAACAAGTTTTAGGTTATTGTGATAAAGTTTTAATTACTGATGATCATACAATAGTTGGTGATATAATTGCCCAGATTGAACCCGCCGCTATTTTTGGAACTCAAATGGAACGTCATGTTGGAAAACGTTTAGATATACCTTGTGGTGTTATCTCAGCACCTGTTCATATCCAAAATTTTCCATTAGGTTATCGTCCTTTTTTAGGTTATGAAGGCACAAATCAAATAGCAGATTTAGTTTATAATTCTTTTAGTCTCGGAATGGAAGATCATCTTTTAAGTATTTTTGGTGGTCATGATACAAAAGAAGTTATTACCAAATCTTTATCCACTGATTCGGAATGTAGTTGGTCTTCTGAAGGTTTAGCCGAATTAAATAAAATCCCAGGCTTTGTTCGTGGAAAAGTTAAAAGAAATACTGAAAAATATGCACGTCAAAAAGATATATCAATAATTACTGTTGAAGTAATGTTTGCTGCTAAAGAAGCGGCTAGTGCATTATAACTATGATTATTCTACTAAAAAAACTTATTCACACTCCCTTAAGAAAAGCAAAAATCTTGTTCAGCCATTGCTATTGCCCAGCCTCTGACCCCTTTTTTATTATAATACAATATACAAGTTGAAAGAGGCATGTTATTTGTTTCTTAAATTATCTAAAATCTTTGCATACTTTAGTAGCCTTGCGAAGCCTTGCGAAGCCTTGCGAAGCCTTGCGAAGCCTTGCGAAGCCTTGCGAAGCCTTGCGAAGCCTTGCGAAGCCTTGCGAAGCCTTGCGAAGCCTTGCGAAGCCTTGCGAAGCCTTGCGAAGCCTTGCGAAGCCTTGCGAAGCCTTGCGAAGCCTTGCGAAGCCTTGCGAAGCCTTGCGAAGCCTTGCGAAGCCTTGCGAAGCCTTGCGAAGCCTTGCGAAGCCTTGCGAAGCTAGCTAATCTCTTCTACAGCTGGGACTACTTGTAAAAATATATAAGAATATAATAGGGTTATAAATAGCTAAGCAATTCATATTTTTTTTTATAATGGAAAGAGCTTGATATAGAAACTCAATTCTTATGGTTTTAGCAATACGCAAAAAAGCAAAAAGACTTTTCTGGTTTGCATATTTGAACAGATACATGCAATAACCAATAACCAAACTAACTTGCCTGTTATTTTTTGCCGTTTTTAATTGGTGGTACAGAAAGGAAGAGATTGCAAAAGATCAAAATAATAGTAATAATAAATAATTTTCAAAATAAGCTTTGTTGAGTTATATGACTCCGTCATAGATATGTTATAAGTTAAAATTAGTGCGTAGCAATAGATTGCGGAACAATTAAAAAACGACAAAAAATAATAAAAATAACTAGATTTTTTTTTCTATTTCTGTTAATATATTGTTATTAATTAATTTTTTTATTTTTAAATCGGCGGTATAGCCAAGCGGTAAGGCAGAGGATTGCAAATCCTTTATTCCCCAGTTCAAATCCGGGTGCCGCCTTTTTTTCATTTATTATTTATGAGCCTTTATGAAAAGGCTATGGAACCCCATCAAACTTTTGTTTTTATATTTTTATTTAGGACTCCACCTGTTATGGTCTATAATTCTAATAGATCTAATAGAAAAGGGAAAGCATAGCCAGTTATAAGAATATAAGAATATATTGAACTCTTTATGACTACTTCATAGATTGTGTAGCTATTCATTTTTCCCACTGTGTTTTTAAATGCTTCGTTATCCATAAATTCAATATAAATTATAAATTGCGTAGCTTCTCCATGCCCTTTGGGCAAGGGTTGCAAGCTTTCTGTGCCCTTTATTCGCTTTCGCTTACCCTTTACTTGAATCCCCGTAGGGGAAGAAGTCAAAACGAAGTAAAAAAAGGCAAGTAAAAGATATACGAATTTATGGATAACGAAGTCATAAAGGGCACTCATAACCTAAAAAAGGAGAATTTTTTCTTGATAACCTTTTAGGGAAAAAGAACAAAAAGCTGTATAAGTTTTTAAAAGTCACGCCCTGTAGGAATTGAACCCACGACATCAGGTTTTGGAAACCTGCGTTCTACCGACTGAACTAAGGACGTTTCGTATTATTATTAAAGTTTTAGCTTAAGTTTAAAAAAATGTCAAGTCCACTATGTGCACATATAAAATATAAAATAAAATTATAAAAATTATAATAGAGTCCCAATGTAAAGTGACAGTTTATGACTACATGACTACGTCATAGATTAATAAATTATTTTATTTATTAAAGGAATCTAAAATGTTGCCTTTCGCAACGCGTGCTTGTCGCTCTGCGAAGCAAAGCAAAGCGAAAAGGGTATGATTTTATAAGCAATTTATCTAAAACTAACTGATGCCTGCCAAACGAAAGCTAAAAGAATAAATAATACAGGAATAATTGGTAAAACGTCAACTAGAGGAGAAAAAGGTGCATACACCTCCGGAAGTTTTGCAAGGACCATTGCGAATGTTGCCATAAATATATTTTTTATTATAGATTAAAACTAGATTGCAAGTAAAGTTTTTTAAATCCGTTCCTTTTTACTTCGTAAAAAAAGAACACGTTTGTCCACTGTTTGGACAAAAGGAGCAACATGGACTCTAGAGCCTTGGCTTTGCGTAAGCAAAACGTAAGAACCGTTTTTTCTTATGGTGTAAAAAACTTATCATGGCGACAAAGATGGAGGTGCGTAGCTTACTTAGATATATGGCTACGCAACCAAACAATGACGAAGTCATAAATAATAAAATAATAAAAAAGTGATAGAAAAACATAGTTATTCGATTATTCGGTCAAATAAACTAAATTCTATTCAGAATACAAGCAATCTTACTCACCATAGAGCAAAAAACAATCATCCCATTTATTTAATCATATAATAAGTTTCTTAACATTAAGTGTCAACCCTGATTTGTGCTTTTTGCATTGCTTTGCAAGGGACATATATAAAGTTTATGACTCCGTCATAGATTGCGTAGCAATAAAAGTAAAAGTCAATTATCTTGGCTGCAATTACTAGCATTACTTTTTGCGTGATCCTAATTTTTTATTGCTATAGTACAAGTCTCTTGTGGCGACACTTGCTACGCCAGGCTGGGAGTGTTTTCATAGTTCATAAGAAGTCGAAAAAATTTAACTTCATAGTTTGGTTGCGTAGTCATATATCTTTACGGGGTCACCTTGCTTCGCAATCTGTAAAGGGTAAGCGAAAGCGAAGGGCACGCTCTTTACTTCCCCGTAGGGAAGTAAAGTAAAAGATCACAAAAATAAAGTAGCGGATGACGCGATTCGAACGCGCGACATTGGACTTGGAAGGACCACGCTCTACCTACTGAGCTACATCCGCATTTATTACTCCGTTATAAAATAAATTATATCATTTCTATTAAAATTTGTAAAATTCTTATTATTATTATTTTATATGAATATATATCTATTTTTGCTTCGCGGGCCGTCCCTTCGCTTTCGCGACGCTCTTTGGGCGTGCTGTGCGTTCGCGTAGCGAAGCAAGCAACCCTTGCCCTTTGGGCATGCTTGCTTGCTTCGCATGCGTCCCCGTAGGGGAAGTAAAGGGCTTCCCGGAGGGATGCGGAGCGAGCCCCGTAGGGGAACAAAGGGCTTACCCTTGACTTCCCCTACGGGGACGTACAGCTTTCGCGAAGGGCAAGTCATAAATTAAACTGTATTTAAACGCATATTTTATGACATTGCGTAGCAATAAAAGCATTTATGCACTTCTTTCGCGAAGCGAATAAATAATTAAAAACTTATCATAGAGAATGTAATAAACACTCACGCAACGCCTGTTGTGTAAACAATGAACTTACCTATAAAATTAGTTCTTTTAGGATAGCATGACCAATGTTCTAGGCCTACTCAAAGAGAACCATAACGATTAGCAACACTATTTTGCTTCTTGCTGCCCAGTACAGGATACTGTTTTATCCTGTACTAGTACGATAAAATCCATTCTGTCCCCATAAGGAAGTAAAGGATCGGGGATGCTATGCATATAGTTATTTTTTAACTGTTGTTTTAAATTCAGTTAAATATTCAGAGATAGCTTCTTTTAAAATTCCTTCTGCTTCAGGAGTAAATGTTAAAGTTGCACGAATAATTTCACCAAATTTAGCATATTTAGTAGGAAGATATTGACGAAGTCCAGATAAGAAATCACGAACTTGAGCAACTTCTAATGAATCTAAATAACCATTTGTCCCTGCATAAATGCTAGCAATTTGATCCTCTAAAGAAAGAGGAGATGATTGAGATTGTTTTAAAATCTCACGTAAACGTTGACCTCTTGCAAGTTGGTTTTGAGTTGCTTGATCTAAGTCAGAAGCAAACTGTGAAAAAGCCTGCAATTCTTCGAATTGGGCTAAAGATAACTTCAAGGTTCCAGCTACTTGCTTCATTGCTTTTGGTTGCGCTGCTGATCCAACACGAGATACAGAAATTCCAACATTAATAGCTGGTCGTAGACCAGCATTAAATAAGCTAGCAGAAAGGAAAATTTGACCATCTGTAATAGAAATAACATTTGTTGGAATATATGCAGAAACGTCTCCTTCCTGTGTTTCAACAACGGGAAGAGCTGTCATGCTTCCTTCACCTAAAGCATTACTCAATTTAGCAGCTCTTTCTAATAATCGAGAATGTAAATAGAATACATCTCCAGGATATGCTTCACGTCCTGGAGGACGACGTAATAATAAAGACATTTCACGATAAGCTTGCGCTTGTTTTGTTAAATCATCATAAATAACAAGCGTAGGACGACCTGTGTACATGAAGTACTCTGCTAATGTTGCGCCAGTGTATGGAGCTAAATATTGTAATGGAGCTGGTTCATTTGCATTTGCCATAACAATAATAGTGTATTCTAAAGCTCCGCGTTCTTTTAATGAATTTAAAACCTGAGCAACGGATGAAGCTTTTTGTCCAATAGCAACATAAACACAAATTACACCTTTGCCTTTTTGGTTTAAAATAGTATCAACAGCAATCGCTGTTTTACCTGTTTGACGGTCTCCAATAATTAATTCACGTTGCACGGCTTAACTAAAAATTAAGCCTGGACTATCTCTTTAACAATTGAAAATTAAAAGCTATATTTGTACCATGATTGACAAAATTTTTCCCATTTTTTATATTCTATCGTTTCTGGGGATTTTAAATGGTATTTCAATTCTTTATACTTAAAATATAGAAAAGCTAAGCGTAAACGGTGCATTTTTACAGATCTTAAAGGATATTTTTTTATAATCTCGTAAAGTATAGCAAATTCCTCAAAAGACCGAATTGTCCAATGATATTTTGCATTTGAAGATTTCTTTTTTTTATTGGGCTTTTCGGTATAAACAGTGCCAAAACCAAGACTTTTATTAACAAAATCAATAAATCCTTGATCAACACTAGTAATTTTTAAAGATAATTGGTTGTGCGCTTTTGATTTGATTAACTGTTGAATTTTCCCAAAATTCCCGCTTTTTTGGGAATCTTCAGCACTTGTTTTCGAAACACTTATATTTATGGTACCGTCCGAGTCTATAAGACCTGAAAAATAAGCATTGTCTTTATGCAATAAAGAGCTACTTTTGCTAGGCGGAACACCTAACATTTCACAAACCTTACCGAATTGTTCTAATCGTGGTTTATGATACAGTCTTCCGTTAAGCTTATTTACAATAACCAAAATAATATCTTTTTGTTTTACACGATAGCGAACACTATTAGAATTACTACGCGCTTTAACCGATCCTGCTTTAAGTTTATTTTTTATTTGGTAAAGGACTTTAGCATCGCAAGTGTGAGTCGTTATTTCGAAACTTATACTTTTTTCTTTTTTATTTATATAAAAATAACCATCACCATCAACGATCCCGGCCAACCAATTATTCCATTGTTCTTCCTTTCTATTATGAGTCATTTTTTGTTATTTGTTTAGATTTTTTAATATTCGTTTTCAAAAGTTTAATATAGCTTTAATTTTTTTGTTAGGAAACATATAGTCTCTGAGGATCCTACTGGAGTTTTTCTATTTAAAAACTTTTTGGTTTCCTGCTGATTGCTCAAAAAAATAAGCGATTTTCACAAAGATGGGGCCATTCTTCGATTTTTCACACCAGGCCACTTACGTCGTTGTACGCTATTTTGATACTCAAGGTTCCAGCATATAGTTTCCTGCGTTTAGATTCTTTCTTTTAAAATCTAAAAGGGCCAACAAATTTGACCGCGCCCAATAGGAATCATGGCATCAACAGCAACTAATCCTGTTGCTAATGGTTCATAAACAGAACGTCGTGAAATAATACCAGGAGCAGGTGATTCTATTGCGCGTGTTGCTGTTGTAGCAATTGAACCTTTTCCATCAACAGGACGTGCTAATGAATCAACAACACGACCTAAATAACCTTCTCCAACAGGAATTTCAGCAATTCTTCCTGTGCAACGTACTCTACTACCTTCTGTTATTTTTAAACCGTCTCCTAATAAAACAGCCCCAACGTTATTAGCTTCAAGGTTTAAAGCAATTCCTAAAGTTCCATCTTCGAATTCTAATAATTCGCCTGCCATAGCTTTTTCTAAACCATAAATGCGAGCAACACCATCGCCGACCTGGAAAACAACACCAAAGTCAACCATTTTTACTTCAGGAGTATATTGTTCAATAAGTTCTTTAATTAAATTACTTAACTCTTCTGGAGTTCTCATTGCCATAGAGAGAATATTTGTAAAATTAAAAAGGAATTAAAAACTAAAAAAAAATTTACTTGCTTTCCCTTGCCTAAAGGGCGTCTTCGCTTTCGCTTCGCTACGCGAGCCCGTAAAGGGCACAGAAAGCGACTCAATAGTTTATACCTACTGTCCACATAGCTTTATTGCCCAGGCTACTAAGACCATTAGATATTTTAAATAAAATTTTATAGATTTTAAACCCCAAATTTAAATGCTTAAAAAGCAGAATTTTATAGAAACAAAAAATATTTACGGCTCGCTGTGCGGCATACCCTTGAGGACCCCATCTTTGATGAGGAGGATTCTTTTTTATCTTTAGAGCGTCGTGTGTCCAAACTGCCAGAAGCAAGGCCATAAAAAAGTTTTGTTAAAAAACACGATTATGTCTAAACTTATACAACTAAACGTAGACGGCTATTTTAATTTACTCATTTTAAGGTCAAATATACTTAATCTTTGATGGAGTCCTGCCTCCTATGCTGTGCGTCCCCGGAGGGGAAGTAAAAGCAAGCAAGTAAGGCACATGCTATTCCAAAGTTTCGCAATATTTATAATTATATAATTCTTAATTTATGCTGAGAGTCGTATTAGAGTATATCTTTTAAAATATTATTATGCAAGAATAGTAATTCTAGTTTAAATAGTTATATTCATGCATCAACATCCCATCTTTGATGGGGTATGGATTATTTGATTTTGATAAGGGCGAACAGGCTAATATAAACTCGAATTTCGAATTTATGAATTCTTTGCTGATCGAAGGTTTTGTTCGATCCCGCAGGGCAGAAATAATATAAAAAGTAAAACCTCAATATTGTAAAGGTATAACTTTTTAAATTTTGCTTTTTTTATGCTATATTAATTTTAAAATAGAACTTGTTTCATAAATGCTTGCTTCGCTGTGCCTCCGGCTTCGCTTTCCCTTTACTTCCCCTACGGGAAAGCGAAGCAAGGAAAGAAGTGCATAAAAATATCCCAGAAGGTTCGCTATTGCTAATAAAAAAAGGTTAAAAGCTTTTATTAACAGATAACAGAGTTTTTCGATTTTTTTTACAAGGGAAGGGTTGACAAATGAAGGAGACATAAAGGAATTTTTTGTTCTGGAATATCCAATAATTTTAACAAGTCAAATTCGTGGGTAGTTAAGGTTAAAATTTTTATGCAAATATAAGAATTTTATTAATTTAAAGCCCTAATATAAATTGCTACAGTAATATATTAAAAGCACATTGAAATCAACCCATTAATGCAAAAAGAATAAATAAAAAATACCATCAGGTAAAACATTAAGAACATTATAACGAAGCTCGGGGGATACGTGTCAACCAATAATATGATGACATTCTAAATTTTCTGTAGAACTTGTTAAGACGCACTGATACTTAGAACGTCTATGGGATAGCCTCAATCCAGCCTTTTAACTTTTCTTGATCGACCGTGTTCTATGTTGCCTGGATCTTTGCGCCGTTCTTCAAAAAGTTTACTGAGATGTTGTTTCGATTTTGGTTTACCCTTTAAACCGTGCTGTTTTTTAATAATATAAATTCTTTAATAGAGTTTATCCGCACGAATAAACGGATAAACCCTATTAATTTAATTAATTTAAAAGATTAAAGAGCATTACCACGAGGTAATACTTCTTCAGGGAAAACAAGTTTTTCGTGAGGTTGGTCTTGAGCAGCCATCCACGCTCTAATTCCTTCGTTCAACAGAATATTTTTTGTATAGAATGTTTCAAATTCAGGATCTTCAGCAGCACGAATTTCTTGAGAAACGAAATCGTAAGCACGTAAGTTTAAAGCTAAACCAACCACTCCTAAAGCACTCATCCAAAGCCCTGTAACAGGAACAAATAACATGAAGAAGTGTAACCATCTTTTGTTTGAAAAAGCAACTCCAAAAATTTGTGACCAGAAACGGTTAGCAGTACAAGAATGTTCGAAAGAAGTTGGATTTTTCTTCCCGGGAAATTTAATTTAAACTCCACAACTCATAGTTAACTATGAGATCAGACTATATCTTTATCCAATTTAAAAACGTTTATTGCTTCGCTTCCCCGTAGGGGACGCCCAAAGGGCAACGATGACGAAGTCATAAACTGGATACTTACTGTTTTGGAAACCCTTGCATGTCCCCTGCTCTAATCTTTTATTTTTTCCTTTTTTACTTCATAAATTATTGAAATGAAAATTGGAAAAGAGTAAGATAATGCGCAACTACGGTGTAAAGGCTTTTACAGCGTAGCTGCAAGCAGTAAGGCAAAGCTCCTTGTTTCCTATTTCTCCTGCATTTCAGGTAGAATAGTCGTTAGGCTTTTATGATATTTGATTTTTTTACTCTTCATTTTTAGCCCATTGATAATTACTAAAACGTTCTTCAAGACTGTGACAGCGATCTCGAATTAAACGCCTACCTAATCCCGTTTTCTCTGAAGCTTCAGTAATAGATTCAAAGTAAACCCCATCAATATATAGCGGTTTTATTCGATTTTTTTTCCGCTATTTTGCTGGCTAATTATTTTTTTGACTTCATTGCTTTGGGTATGGCCAGAAAAATTAGAGTTTAATCCTTTTCTGGCGTCACTTTGCATTCTTCTAGCCTCACTAGTATGCTTTTTGCAAAAAAAGGGATTTGTTGCTGACTCTCTTTTTCGCCAATTTGCATACATGTTATATCGGCATTCAGGTGGCAAAGTTTCTAATACCCTTACTTCTAATTTTTCAAGTTTATTTTTTGGTAAACCTACTCCAAGTAAAAGTTTTTGAAATAAAAAATTGTTTTTGCCGTATTTATTATAATCGTCTTGGAGCGCTTTGTTTTCATGACATCCTCGTTTTAACATCGATTTATGGGCATTTAATCGACGTGTTACGTAGCTGGATTGGCCCATGTAATGTTTTTGTAATGGGATACAGGTTATTGAGTAAAGGCCAGATTTTATAGTCAAATCAAATAGGTTTGCTTTATTTTTTAAATTATTTGACGAAGGCATAAGTTGAGATAAATTCTAAAAATATAAAAATAAAAGGAATCTTTTATTATGTTTATTATGTTCATCGGTTTTCTTCGTTTAATTTTTTATAAAGTCAATCAACTTAGCACGGAATTGCCCAACTTTTTTATTTTTATTTTTTATGTCCTTTACTTCCCCTTGCCCTTTATGGGCACGGGGCTCGCTGTCCCATGCCCATAAAGAACAGGGTAAGCGAAAGCAACCCCGGAGGGGGAGTAAGCGAAAAACATAAAAAAGTTGAATTTTTTCCGTTTTAGCAAGATTTTTCAGAGCAAATTTCTCTGCAATGTGGCTATGCTAGAGTAACCATTGAATAAGTTTCTTCAGCTTGTGTTGGGTTAAAAGCACGGAATGTGTTTGCCCCGTCACCATCTTCAAATAATGTATTTTCTACTGTTGCACCGTGAATAGCACATAGTAACGCAGCACCTAAAACACCGGCAACACCCATCATATGGAATGGGTTTAGAGTCCAGTTATGGAAACCTTGGAAAAAAAGACACATGTTATGTTTAGGTTTTTAATACTAAACTCTCCCTGTTTCCAAGGAGTGTCGGACTATATCATCATCTTTTATTTCATTTCGTCTCCAGTGCTTTTGAATGACTTCGTCATAAAAGATGAGGAGAAGCAAGTGATAATTTATGAAGTAAAAGATGCTGGGGGCTCGTGGAGAGATTATTGTTTTCCTCACCCTCTAGTCTCTGCGCCTTCCCATCTATTTAAGAATCAATTGAATTATTCCGATTTGCCTTAAGGGACTGCTTTTGTAATTCTCTTCCGCAGCAAGGCAAGCCACCTTTACTCTTTTTATAATTCGTAAAGGTTGTTTCATATTCAATATTGTGGACTAAGCATTTAATCTTAACGTGACTTTTAGCATTTACGTAAGTTTGATTGGGTAAAACTAAATGGTTGTTTTTTTCGCAACGCTTAATAAAATCTTCCATCATATTTTCCCTATATGTTTTTGCTTTTTCCATTTTTTCTTCTAGCGATGGACTTGGCTCATGATTGTCTTTCCATGGAAATTTTGAAAAATCTATAATGTTGTAATTTTTTGCAAGAAAATCTTCAAACTGTTCGACTGTGTTCTTTCCGCTCCCATACTGCTTGTGAAACTGTTTGTGAACCTTTTTAGAGAGAGTCACACCGTTCTTCACATCGTATCTTTTTTGCTCGGCCCAGTCAAACCCGTCTAAATGGTGTGTTTCTAAATGCGTTGTTTCACCAGTAACAATGCACTTAAAACCATCTCTGCTTTTTACACATAAAATCCAGGCTTCGTAAAGCGCAGGGTTTTTTTCCCAATCCCGGTTTCGCATCCCATCAGGTTTTTGCCTATCCTTACTTTTATAAACTTTTCCTTTTTTTGGACTTGGCCTTCCTTTTAATTTTTTGCTTACTCCGGGCTTAGGGACTCCTTTTTTTGATCCGCCTCTTTTTTTCTTATTTATAACTCCGTCATAAAAAACACCTGAATCATTGTTTATATTGTTATTTTGAATTTTCATAATGTGATAATTTTTTTACATCATAACCTTGGACACACACACGATACTATTAAAAAATTATATTATATTTAAAAAAATTTGCACGTTTTAGACTTCCATGACTTCACCCAGTTTTCTGTTTATTCTTTCGAACAAGCAGTCACTCTTCTTTTTTTAGAATGAATCGGAAAATAGCAGCAACACCAAAGCTTGGAGCAAAGAACCAACCGGATTGTCCTAGTGGGTAAATAAGGAACACTGAAACGAATACAGAAATTGGTGCTGAGAAAGCAATAGCGTTATATGGACGTAAATTAACAGAACGTGCAATTTCGAATTGGCGCAGCATAAAACCAATTAAACCAAAAGCTCCGTGTAATGCAACGAATGCCCAAAGACCACCAATCTGACACCAACGTGTAAAATCATTTTGAGCTTCTGGACCCCATAGGAAAAGAAGCGAGTGTCCTAAGCTATTTGCAGGAGTTGAAACAGCTGCAGTTAAAAAGTTACAACCTTCAAGGTAAGATGTTGCTAATCCATGAGTATACCAACTTGTTACAAACGTTGTTCCAGTAAACCAACCCCCTAATGCAAAGTAAGCACAAGGAAAAAGTAAAAGACCCGACCATCCAACGAAAACAAAACGGTCTTGACGAAGCCAGTCATCAACATCATCAAACCATGTACGTTTTTCTTGATAAGAACCAATTGCAATTGTCATTGGCTTGCATTTCCAGAATTTGTTTGACAACTCATCGTTACGTTATAATTATATAAATGCTCTTTATGACTCCGTCATCTATTTATGCACTTCTTTCGCGAAGCTAAAGAAGTGCATAAATAGTTTAACCTTCTTGTAATTTATAATATAATCTTTAATTACAATATTGTCAAACTATAAAACTATTTTTTTCACCGTATTGGTATTCTAGTCTAGCAACACGACCACTTGTTTTAAGAGCATTATCACGTTCATTTTTATAGAAATTTCTTATATATTTTGCAGAGGCAGGATTTGAACCTGCGACCTTAGGATTATGAGCCCCACGAGCTACCAGACTGCTCTACCCTGCTATATAATCTAATTAAAAACTAGATTATCATGTTTTTTTGAATTTGTCAAATTTTTTAAAAAATATTCCGGCATACTAAACATTTGTCTTAGTATGCGACAAATGTTGTGCACGATGTGGACAACTTTTAACGAAACACGGATAATCAAAATAACCATTTATGGAAGCTCTTGACTATATAAATTAAAATATAAATTAAAATATAAATTAAAATATAAATTAAAATATAAATTAAAATAAATTAAATTGTATTGATCGCTTGGCGGTTCTGTTTAATTGCTCCGTGTGCCCAAAGGGGCAACGATGACGAAGTCATAAATCAATACTTTAAAACTCCCCAGGTAGGATTTGAACCTACGACCAATCGGTTAACAGCCGATCGCTCTACCACTGAGCTACTGAAGATTTTATATTCATTTTATAAACTTTTATAAAAAAAGTCAAGTTGTATCCATTTATAAATTTTGGACTATTTAATTCCTTTACTTCCCCGTAGGGTGTCCCTTCGCGTAGCGAGTCGCTACGCGACGAAAGCGAAGAGCTATTAAAAATTCATTTCAGCTAATTGTACTTTTTCAAATTGTTTTTTCTTAAGAACTAATAGAACTTGAGCTAAAAGAACAAATCCAAAGAAAATAAGAAGCCCTTGGATACGAGCTGGGTTTTGTAATACGATTTCAACATCTTTTTGTCCAAATCCACCAACGTTTGGATTGTTTGTTAAAGGTTGATCTGCTTGAACAATTTGTCCTTCTTTCACTAAAAGTTCTGGCCCAGCAGGAATTTTTTCAGTAATTGTTTCTCCATTTACTTTTTCAATAGTAATTTGATAACCTCCTTTTTTATCAGCAGGTGTAATAGATGTAATTGTACCAGCTACTGGAGCATTATAAACTGTATTATTTGATTTCGATCCATCAGGATAAACTTGACCGCGACCTCTATTTCCACCTAAATAAATAGGATATTTAAGATATGAAACGTTTTTATTTTTAGCTGGATCAGGAGAAAGAATAGGAACAACCATTTCACTGTATTTTTTTCCTGGAACTGGACCAACAACTAAAATATTTTTTTTTTCTGGGCTGTATGGCTGATAATATAAATTACCAACTTTTTTCTTAATTTCTTCTGGAATACGGTCAGGTGGCGCTAATTCAAAACCTTCTGGAAGAATTAAAACGATTCCTACGTTTAAATCTCCTTTTTTCCCATTTGCTAAAACTTGTTGAACTTGTTTATCATAAGGAAGTTCAATAACGGCTTCAAAAACAGTATCAGGTAAAACAGCTTGTGGAACTTCAATATCTACTGGTTTTTGAGCTAAGTGACAATTTGCACAGACAATTCGTCCTGTTGCTTCGCGAGGGTTTTCATAGTTTTGTTGTGCAAAAATAGGATAAGCTTGTGCTGAATTTTGACAGAAAAAAGTAGCAAACCCAACCACAATAGAAAGAATAGTTGCTTTTAAAAAAGCAGTTATTTTAGTCATGTTTATATTCTTAATAAAGGATCGTGTATTTCTTATGTTTTTTTAAAGGCTATAATCAGCTTTACCCATAAATAATAAATATCACACATTTTATTTTTTGTGCCGGTTATTAAAAAAGGGTGCAGATTAATATATTGCTTTGCGTAGCATGCGTAGCAAGTGACAAACTATGACTAATTTTTTTTAAGTCATAAATGGGTACAGGCAAAGCGAAGCAAGTTACTCATTACAAGTAAAAGCCACAGCAAACAAAGTACACATAGGTGAATAAAGGCATATTGAAAAAAACACGGTCAACCAACAAATATCAAAACTTTTATTACCTTTAAGCCTTGCGAAGCAAGGCAGTCGAAATTCCATGATTTCCCTTTTTTAAATCTCTTCTTTTACTTCGTAAACTCTGACTATGACGAAGTCATAAAGTCGATTCCCCGTAGGGGAAAGAGCAATATATTTTTTACTAACGTCTTTTTATGACTTCGTCATAGTTGCCCTTCGCTCCGCTTGCCCAAAGGGCATGGGCAAGCGTAGCAATAAATCTCACATAACTTTGTTTTGAAACTAAAAATGATGAAAAAGGAATAGTTTTGTTATTTTGGTGTAAAAAGCAGAATTCATTTGGTAAATTTCATCAATTTTTACTTCGTCATAAATTCGAAATTCGAATTTATAACCGGTACTCAAGATGCTTAAAAAAGTGTTTGCAAAGCAAGCCAGCATAATGCGGAATATCGAGTTGGTGTGGCGTTGTCCCATGCCCGTATATGTGTGCTTTGCTGTGCCCATAAAGGGCGTGCTGTCCCTTCGCTTTCTGTGCCCTTTACTTCCCCTACGGGGCTCGCTACGCGAAGCCGGAGGCACAGCGAAGCAAGCAAGCGAAAGCGAAGGGACAGCTACGCGAGAACATAGTTTGGCTTGCCACACGAAAATAAAAGGGTTGCGTAGCAAGTGTCACGACAAGGCAAACTGTACGGGTGCTATAATTTTGTTAGCTTTATGACTTCGTCATCTATTTATGATTTATGAAACAAAATGTAAAAAGTTGTTTTAAATAGGTTCATAAATCATAAATAGATGACAGAGTCATAAATTATTTAATAAAAACTTCGTTTTTATTTTTTCTTCTCTTTATTAATATTAACGAATTTTTTTATTCTTTATTATTTTATTATAATGTTTTCTCTATAGCAGATAGGGGACTAGCCCTTGTTCTTTGCTTGGCTTTATGCAAATTGCCTTGTCGCTTCCATACACAACATACGGGCATAGACAATTGAAGCAAGGCTAAGATCTTATAAACCAGGACGGCATATTAGGGGGTTACAATTTCTATATCTATACCAACCATAAATTCGCTATAATACACACAGCCGCCTTCCGCGGAGTGGTTGCGAAGCAAGAAGCCAAGAAGCACACATACGTTGAATTTTTAAGTACAAACTAAGAGAGTGGAAGCCCGGCATAGCAAGGCTAGGCCCGTAAAGGGCAAGCGTAGCGAAAACACATAATTGTTTTAATCACCTTTTTTTATAACTCCGTCATCTATAAATTCGGATTCGAATTTATGAAAGCTTTTTGTAAAAGTGTATTGAAAAGGATTTTGCCCGGAGTTGTGCGAATGTATTGATTAATACGTTGACCATTAAAATGATATGTTAGATATGAGGTCATAAAAAGGATTTGCCAATTTCCAGAAGATGTTATACGAATTTCTAAAGGTTGTTCTAAACTATGATTAGTTTCAATAAACCCATCCCATTTTATCCATACAACAGCATGAAGATCAATTTTCTGTTGGTTATAAGCTTTTAAAACATCATCAATTTTTTTAAAATATTTATTTGTTCCGCTTTGATTTTTTATTGACGATTCGTTACAATTTGTAGTTAGATAATAGCAACCTAAAACCATATCTTGACTTGGTAACAAAATTGGTTCACCTGTGGCAGGTGAGAGCAAATTATTTCGTGATAACATTAATTTCCAAGCCTCAGTTCGAGCTTGCATTGTTAAAGGAACGTGTACAGCCATTTGATCCCCATCAAAATCAGCATTAAAAGCAGGACAAACTAAAGGATGTAATAAAATCGCTTTACCTTCAACCAATTTTGGTTGAAATGATTGAAAACCTAATCTATGTAAAGTTGGAGCACGATTTAATAAAACCGGACAAGTTTCCATAATTTCTCGAAGGTATTGCCAAATAAGTGGTATATTTTGTTTTATTAAGGTTTTTGCTGTAATAACTGTTTTTGCATAATTTTCTTTTAAAAGGCGTTTTATCAAAAATGGTAAATAAAGTTCTAGTGCCATTTCTTTTGGAATCCCACACTCATGTAATTGCAGTTTAGGACCTACTACTATTACAGAACGAGCTGAATAGTCTACCCGTTTTCCTAATAAATATTGACGAAAACGTCCTTGTTTACCTTTCAAAATATCTGATAGAGATTTTAAAAATCGACCTTGAGAATCTGTTTCTGAAATTACACCACTCTTTCCATTTTGAATTAAATTATCAACTGCTTCTTGGAGTAATCTTTGAGCATATTTCATTTCATAAGGATGACTTGATCCAAAATGTTTTAAAAATTTTTTTAGTCGATCATTTCTGTATACAACTCTTTGATACAATCGGTTTAAATCTGAAACAGCTACTTCATTACCTATTCTTAAAATAGGCCTTAAGTCAGGGGGCAATACAGGGAGATTTGTTAATATCATTGATTGTGTCTGTGTTCCTCCGGGTCGATGTTTTTTTGACTCGGATTTTATTGATAAATCTCGAACCCAACGAGCAAGAAGTCGAATTAGTTTAGTTCGACGAATTAAAATGTCCCTTTTATTACATAAATCTTTAAAGAATTGTTTAAATTTATTTTTTATTTTTTTTTTTATTATAAATTTTAATTTATTTTTTACTTTTTCGATTTTTTTATTAATTATAAATAGAAGAATTCGATTTTGTTTATTCATTTTTTTTTGTTCGTTATAATCAAATTCAACTAACATTTTATTTACTATGCCGGCTCCAAAAGTGTTCCAAGAAATTGAAGTAGAATCATTTTTTAATCTATTTTTATATGCAGGAATTATCAGGTCCGTAGACTCTGCCCCTGCAAAAAGATATAAAATTAAAGTTTGGCTTTCCCATTCTGTCTCCCAAAGTTGACGATGGTATAATGTATAAATATTATTGTATAGTTCACTACGTGAACTTTTTATCTCGTTTATATTTGCACTAGATGTGAATTGCTCTTTTATTTTGTTATGGAAAGACCATGGAGTATTTTTTTCCCAAAAATTCTTAATTCCGAATGGGGTTAAGGGAAAAGGCTGTCCCTTCAAAATTTGGCGAAGTAATGCTACGCGCAGCCTTTCTCCGGTTTCTTGCTTGCTGTGGTTTCGCCAAAACAAACTAGAGACAACGTCGTGCTTTTTCTTAATCTTTAATTGCTCCGCTTTCCTTTTGCTGTCCCTTCGCGTCGCTTGCCCTTCGCTCCGCGAGGGCATGCGAAGCGACGCCCTCGCGGAGCGAAGGGCAAGGGAAAGCTTGTGTACCCGTAAAGGGGTTGCCGGAGGCACAGCGAAAGCGAAGGGCTTTATATTGGAACTTTGTTCTAATTTATTTATGACTTCGTCATCTTTATCATTAATAGCTTTGTAAGATACTAATACAAAACAATTTACTTTTGAAAACGTTGATTGTTCAAAAAGATTCTTAATTAATAAAGGAAAGATTAGTTTATTAGATATCAATTTGACTAATATCTTTGTTTTTTTTATTATTTCAAGAATAAATAAATAGATATTTTCCTGTATTTTATTTTTCAATTCCACCTTACAAAACAAGGTTTTAAATAAATTTTTTTTTGATGAAAAAATAGAATTTATCAAACTGCATCTGAGATGGGTTATATTTGTTTTAAATTGCTTCGCTTTCCCTTCGCTGTCCCTTCGCGTCGCTTGCCCTTCGCTCCGCGAGGGCATGCGAAGCGAAGGGACAGCGAAGGGAAAGCGAAGGGCAAGGGAAAACAACCCCTCGCTTTCCCTTTGCGTTGTCCCTTCGCTTTCGCGACGAATAAAGGATTCCCCGTAGGGGTTGCGAAGCAAGACAGCTTTCGCTTCGCTACGCGAGCCCGTAAAGGGCGTCGCTTTCGCGAAAGGCAACGATGACGGAGTCATATATGCACTCCGTGCATACCCATGTTTTATTTTTCGTTCATAAACAGGTTGCCAACAAAAGGTATGTTTTTTATTCATTGTAATACCTTCGGCAAGCGCAGCAATTTTTTGGCTATTAGTATAATTTGTTTTGATAATAGTACTTACCTTGCTTCGCAAGGTGGTATACATAACGTTGTTATATATAGATTTTAAAATAAAATGGAAAAATAATTTTTTGAAAAAATATTTTATTTCAAAAAAACCTGTTTTCATTATACAAATTGAATATAAAAAAAACTCATGTTGTGAACTATAATTTTTTATATTTTCTATATATACCCTTTCTAGCTTCTTGCCCTTTACGCGCACAGGGCAGTCACGTTTTTTTTTTATATTGCCTTGGCATTTTTGAAAAACATTATATGCTTTTTTATGAATATCTTTATAAAAAAAATTCCAAAGTTTTTCAAATCTAAATGAAGTTCCGATATGTCGATTACTTTCTATATTATACACTTTGCTTCCGTTGTTTCCTGTCCCTTGCTTCGTTTTCCCTTCGCTGTCCCATGCCCTTTGGGCAAGGGAAAGCGAAGGGAAAACGAAGGGCAAGGAAAAGCAACGCATGCGACGGATTATATTTTTTTTATACACTGCATATTTTAAAGCTAAAAAATTCATAAACTGTTCATTAAAAAGTCTTTTTTTAATTAATTGTTCTGTTTTTAAAAAAATATAATAAGAAACTGGCATTTTTTTATTTATTACATTTTTAACATAAAAAAACAAATCACTGAATATTTTTTTTTTTGTATTATATTTAAATAGTCCAAAATCAAATCGAGCCAATAATTTTCTTTGTTTTGGAGAGTTTGTCAGTTGTGCTTTTTCTTTTTTTGTCGTCAGGAGCTGATATGCTTTATTCAAATCATCGAATGCGACTAGGCTATTAATGATTGCTTTATGCCCTTTATAGATGACGGACTCATTATATAGAGCTCCGGGGTGTTTTCCGTTGCTTGCTTTCTTTTGCCTAAAGGGCACGCGTTGCCTTGCTTCGCAAGGGGACGTAAGCGAAGCAAGGCCGCTATGTGGAAGAGAACGCAAAGCAAAGTTAACAGCAACCAGCTTTCCTATAGGAAAGCTAAAAGGATCTGTAGAGAGCGCTTTTGTAAAAGAAGAAAAATTGGTAAATAAGCGTTTTATATAGATAAGCCTTTCTTTAATTTTAGCTTTGGTTTCTATGTTTTCTAAAAGGAAAGTAGTAGATATAATACTAGGTTCCATAGGTTTGCGCGCAATGAAGGCTTTGCTATTAAAAGCAAGCGAAGACAAAGAAAAAGAGCTTGCTAACTCATATGAATTGTTTTCAGACATCTCCGAAGGGAAAGAAAATGCTTTTAGAAAAGTTAGATTACTGTTATTCGATAGAGTCATTAATTTTTGTAAATAAGAAATTTGAACTATTCCTACTATAGGCGTTAAGCTGTTGAGTATAGTATAAAATAAATTATTAAGATATTGTAAATTTTTAACTAATTTAAAAAATGAATTTTTAATAATTGGATTAAGATTTCTAGAGCATATAACTAGACCCTTAGGATGGCTATATTGTGCTTTTTTCTTCAGGTTTTCCTTTGTTAGCTTAGAGTTTAAGCTGAAATACGTTTTCGGCAAAACATACGCAACACCCTTTCTCTGGCTTTCCCTTTTTTCCATGTGTGCTTTGCTGTGCCCATAAAGGGCGTGCTGTGCGAAGCAAGCAACCCTTGCCCTTTGGGCGTCGCGAAAGCGAAGGGACAGCGTAGCCAGAACATAATCTTTCATAGAGCTTTCGATAGAGTTTTTAAAAAAGCCTTCCTTTGCCCAATATGCTAAAAAAATATATCCAACGTTATTATGTATAGTTGGCACCACGTTATAGTCCAATGCTTTCGCTTTGCTTCTTGTCTCTTGCTTGGCTTTCCCTTGCCCAAAGGGCATGGGTTGCGTCGCAAAAGCAAAGGGCAAACGTATGCGACGGACCATAGTGCCAAGAGAAAAGTCCACAGAGTGGACAACTCTTTCTTCTGTCTTGCCGGTACAACCATACCTTGCTTTCCCTTGCCCATAAAGAACAGGGTAAGCGTTTCCTACAGGAAAGCTAGGAGTTTCTTGCCTAAGCGTTTTCACCTTGCCCTCGCGGAGCGAACCCTTACGAAAAAATACAACAGTAGCAAACAAATAAGGGTAAAATAAACAAGTTTTCATAAAATTGAATCCGAATTTATAGATGACGGAGTCATAAACAAAACCTTCTGCAGAACGGGGGTTTTTTTGCAGCGGGAAAAGTAGTGGAACTATAAAAGAGTAAGGAATAGTATACATACCCGGTTTTAAGCGTTGAAACCTTGCAAGGCAAGGTATGGTTTTTTGTTTGTTTAGCTTCGCCAACAAATATGTGTGTTTTGCCTTGCTTAGCAAGGCTGTTGCACATATGATATCATTTTTTTTTTTTAAACTCGCTTGAAAATTTTTTACCGAATAAATTCGTCCAGTTGTTTTTGTGAAAGGTAATATTGTATAGCTACTGTCTATAGGACCTTTGCTGTTATCTGTTTTATCACAGGGTCCTTTTTGGGTTATTCTGCAGTCTCTGGTTTCACGCTTTCCCTTTGGGTTGCTACGCAAGCCCAAAGGGCGTCGCGAAGAAGCAGAGTTCCTCGATTGTGCATTTTCAAACGGAGTCATTTTAGTTTTTATTTGAGATAAAGAAATTAATTTTTTCCAAACACGTAATAAATTATTAGGAGAATTTTCAACACAAACATTTTGAATTCCTGTTAATGAAATCTGTAAAGTCATTGTTTTAGAACAATAAATAACAAATTCTAGATCCTTTTTTTTCATATCAAATAACATTGAAAGATAACTAGGATTTGCTTTTAAATACCAAACATGAGTTACTGGAGAAGCTAATTGAATATAGCCAAGTTGGTATCGTCGAACAACAGCAAAAGTATATTCAACATCACAAATAGGACAAAAATTTCGTTTTGATAAAGATGGTGTTACAACTTTTTTTAAAACTCGACCTTTACTAATAAAATCAAAGAGTTTCTTCGATAGTAATTTATTGTTTTTGGTTTCTTTTGATACAAAAGGGGTAAGGCTAATAGAATTTAAAGTATGCACTTTGTGCATGGATTGAGGTCTTTTAATCGTCCCACAAGCACATTGGAAGTCTTGAAGAGGTCCAAAAATTCGATCACAAAATAAACCTCCTTTTATTGGTTTAAAAGTTTTATAATGTAATGTATTAGGATTTGTTATTTGCCCTATAATTTTACCATTTGGTAAAGTTTTTTCAGCCCATTGACGAATTTTTTTTGAAGAAGCTAAACTAATAGTTATAAATTGAATTTCGCTTAATTTTGAATATGATGTCGAAATTTCATTGGAACTTGTAATAGGAATTTTCCCTTCGTTTTGTTGTTGCTTTAACTTTAACCAAAAAAGAGATTCTTTACGACTATAAAATTTGAATTTCGAATTTATAGGAAATCCAACATTTTGTTTTTTCCTTTCTCCTATACTTTGTATAGCCGGCACAAAAAGGCCTCTTTTTTTTACGATGGTCCCTAAATTTAAGGGCACCATTTTTGATGGGGAATGGCCTGCAACATCCTTTAAAGGCTTGTTAAGCTTAAAATTGCCATTTTGCTTGCCTTGTGTGCCGTACTTTCCGAGAGAAAACAGCGCGCCCTTACGTTGCTTTTTCCCAAAAGGAAAGTATAATCCACTATTTTCACGTCGCTTGCCCTTTACGGGCATAGGACTATGAAAAGCATATTTTATGACTCCGTCATCGTTTCCTTTGGGCGTCGCGAAAGCGACGCCCAAAGGAAAAGCGGAGCAATAAGTTGAATTTAATTTTTGGCTAATCAAGGTGTACCTATGGTTTATCGTGTCATAGCCTTGCTTCGCTTGCTTGTGCCCTTTACGGGCAAGTGTCGCGACCAGGCACAGGCTATGCCAGGATGTTATTTTATTTTCTAAACGTTTATAATAAAGTTTTTTTTTTATAATCATCGTAATTTTATTTACAAGAGATTTAAAAAAATCTAAATCTTTTTTTTATTTGTTGTTAACCCAAAAAGTAGTATACCGTTATCGTTGCTCTTCGCTGTCCCATGCTTGCTTCGCTGTGCCTCCGGCTTCGCTTTCCCTTGCCCAAAGGGAAAGCGAGCCCCTACGGGGAAGGAAAGGGCGTGCTGTCCCTACGGGTTCGCGGAGCCGGAGGCACAGCGAAGCAAGCATGGGCACGCGTTGCAAGGTCCTTATCTTTTCTTAACGGCACATTGATAAAGCAATCGATGGGGTGATGATCTGATATTATGTAATCCCAACCTAGTTGAGATGCTCTGCCTTGTTTCGCAAGGCTATGAGGTCCTCACTTGTAAAAGTTTTTTAGAGTTTTTTATAAGTAGAAAGGCAAAAAGAAGCGTTATAAGCACAGGATAAACAAATAGAAGTTGTTTTTTAATAACTGACAAAAAAAGATTTAGTTTTTATAATCCATAAATTAATTAAAACCCAAGAAAATCTCATCCGCATCATCTCTATTACGTGCCATTTATTTTCGTTTGCTTTTACGACATCGCCATGCGCATCGTAACTAAAAGGAGTCCCATAGTTGAAATTTCATAAATGCTTGCTGTCCCTACGGGAAAGCGAAGCAAGCATGGGACAGCGAAAGAAATGCATAAATTAAAATATTTTAAATATGATTAATTAACAAAATATGTTATAATTATAACATAATAGTTATAAATTAAAAAAAAAAATTATCATACTCTCTAAATGAAGTTCTGTAGCTCTTGTAGCTTTATAATATAATATTTAACAAATATTATATTATTAACTGACATCTAGTTATGATTCTCAAAAATAAAAGCACTGTTGGCCGAGCGGATGAGGCAAACGACTCATAATCGTTATAAGGTAGGTTCAACTCCTACACGGTGCATAAATTTCATAAATTTACTGTCTTTCCCACTCCCCCCATGCTTACCCGTAAAGGGCAAGCAAAGCAAGTTTGGCGATTAATTTTTTCTTTCAGAGTAAAAATACAAACATGTCGTAAAGAATAGTGGGGATCACTGTGGCATTGCGAAGGCAATATACAGCGAACCCTTAAAAACAAGGGGTCGTAGGGTTTAAAATGATGTGCCTTTACAAGAGCAAAGGCCAGGACCCTTTTGATCATGTTGTTGTTGTAGTTAGTATTGCTAAAGCCTGCTTAATTCGTGCAACTTTTACAAAAACACATTCTTCATCGTTGCCCTTCGCTTCGCAATAAAAGAATATTTCACAAAGAAAGTGAAACTTGACTTTTTTTATTTTCTTGTTATACTATCAATTAATAAAACTAATAAAGCGGGTATAGCTCAGTTGGTAGAGCTCTTCCTTGCCAAGGAAGTTGTCGCGCGTTCGAGTCGCGTTACCCGCTCAACTGCAATGAAAATAATTTCTGATAAAATTTTTTTATTTACCTGTAATAACCAATATCGAACGATGCCTTGCTTTCCCTTTACTTCCCCGGAGCGACTCGCTACGCGAACGCACAGCACGCCCTTTATGGGCACAGCAAGGCGTCCCTACGGGAAAGCGGAGCAATAAAGGGTCTTAAAAAATTCAAAATTTTCCGCCTTCCACGCAGTGGGCCTCGCCTTGCCTAACAAAGCCCACATAAAGGCACGAAGGTTTACGAAGTCAAAAAAGTGATACCAAACCAGACTATTGAGATTTGGGTAGTACCCCATCTTTGATGGGGTAGATATATTGGACGATTGCTACACAAGGATCATATAAAAGACACAGTCTCATGAAATATTAAAGAATAAAAAGTTTGAAATCCAATATAAATAAAACAGAGTAAAGAAAATTATAACTTATAATATAACTTTTTTTAACGAATTAAAATATTTGCCTAATTTTATTTGACGAAACCCTTTTTTTGTTTGAAAAGAAATGACATCTTTTGGATTACAAATCCAATTAGGTGTGCGAACTTTTTTATTATTAATTTTTAAATTTCCTTTATTTATTAATAATATTATTTACTAATTGAAGAGCAGTTGACATGTTTTTTACAATTTTTAATCGAAATAAAATAAAAGCAAGAGTTTTCTCAAGACGCTTTTTATAAAAACGCATTCTTTTATAATAATCCTGAAGATTTTTATTAATCAATTTTAAAGATTTTTGTTTCATTGCAACAGAAATAATATCTTTTGGTTTACACATATAACTAGGAATATTCACTTTTTTATTATTAATACGAATATGCCCATGATTTATGAGTTGCCGAGCTGCAACAATAGTAGGAGCCATATTTAAACGAAAAACAACATTATCTAATCGCATTTCCAAAAACTGTAATAAAACTTGACCTGTTGATTCTTTAATTTTTTTTGCTTTTCTTACATAATTAACTAATTGACGTTCAGTTAAACCATAGTTAAAACGTAATCTTTGTTTTACCTTTAAACGGATTAAATAATCAGATTCACTTGAATCATAAGGGCGTGTTTTAAAAAGTTTAACTAAACCATGTTGACCTGGTGGGATAACTTTTCCACCAAAAGGACCTCTGCCACGAAAAACGCGACGAAATGGTTTTTTTCTTGTAAAACCTCTAAGTTTACCGATTCGACGAATGATTTTTAATCTTGGACCTAAATATCTTGACATAATTTTTTTATAATTTCAGCTTCGATGTTAATATTAATTAATTTTTAATTTGAATCAGACTGGACCCGTTTATTTTTTTATATTCATCATTTATCTTCGCTTGCCCTTTACTTGCGAAGCAAGCATGCGACGCCCTTCGCTTCGCAACCTCTACGGGATGGCGAAGCCTTTTACTTCCTCTTCGCTTCGTGCAGGTTGCGTCGCTTCGCGAACCCTTGCCCAAAGGGTTGCTTGCTTCGCATGCCCTTTGGGCAAGCGAACGCACAGCACGCCCTTTACTTGCATTCCACTTTGTGGACAGCACGAAGCAAGCGAGGGGACCTTTTAGAGTTGATGCTCCAGGGCCCAATTGGAGTCTGTTCTCTATGGGGGGGTTAACTCTGAGGGCATTGGCCATGGGAAAAAAAGGCACCCATCATTTTTCTCATCGACACCAGAAGATTGCCATTGCCCAGCTCAGAATTAAGTAAGCTGTGTAAATTAAAGACCGTGTTGCTTCTGGATGCCACAAAATGCCTATGCCCTAGCCGGGTTGCGAAGCCATAGTGACTATATGCAAAACATAAATGGCACATGCTACATGCTATGCACGGCGTTCGAGAAGAACGCTCTGCTTTTTTAGAAAAAATTAAACTAGACCACCATACCACCACGCCGATGGGGATAGAGTTATTATAAATAATTTATGGCAACTATATAGCCTAGTTATGTACTGAAAAAAATTAGTAATTTACTGGATAATAGTTGTAACTACACCCGCTCCTACGGTACGACCCCCTTCACGAATAGCAAAGCGCATTCCTTTTTCAATAGCAATTGGATTCATAAGTTCAACAGTCATACTAATACGGTCACCGGGCATAGCCATTTTATTAGAGTGTTCTTCAGCAACTGAAGAAGGATTACGCATTTGAATATGTTGGAATCCAACAACTTTTCCTGTAACATCTGTCGTACGAACATAAAACTGTGGTTGATATCCAATTAAAAATGGAGAGTGACGACCTCCTTCTTCTTTTGTTAAAACATAAACCTGAGCTTCAAATTTTGTATGAGGTGTAATCGTTCCTGGTTTTGCAATAACCATTCCACGTTCAATATCTTTTTTTTGTACTCCACGTAATAAAACACCTACATTATCACCCGCCATTGTTTCTTCTAAAGTTTTTTTAAACATTTCTAAACCAGTAACAACAGCTGATGTTGTTGGTTTAATTCCAACGATTTCAACAGTTTCACTTAATTTTAGTGTTCCTCTTTCTACACGCCCTGTAGCTACTGTACCACGACCCGTAATTGATAAAACATCCTCAACTGCTAATAAGAAAGGTTTATCTGTTTCACGTTGTGGAGTTGGAATATAACTATCTACTTTATCCATTAATTCATGAATTTTATCCACCCATTTATTTTCCCCACGTTGAGTTTTTGGATTTTCAACTAAAGCTTCTAACGCTAGTAAAGCTGAACCTCTAACAACAGGAATTTCATCACCAGGAAATTCATATTTATCTAAAGTTTCACGAACTTCTAATTCAACTAATTCAAGAAGTTCTTCATCGTCAACCTGATCTTCTTTATTTAAAAAAACAACAATGTTAGGAACTCCTACTTGTTTTGCTAAAAGAATATGTTCTTTTGTTTGAGGCATTGGACCATCTGCGCCAGAAACAACTAAAATAGCACCATCCATCTGTGCAGCACCTGTAATCATATTTTTAACATAATCAGCATGGCCTGGACAATCAACGTGAGCATAGTGACGGTTATTTGTTTCATATTCCACATGAGCTGTATTAATTGTAATACCACGAGCTTTTTCTTCAGGAGCAGAGTCAATTTCATCATATTTCTTTCCTTGGGCTCCCCCGCTAGCTGCTAATGTCATCGTAATAGCCGCTGTTAATGTTGTTTTTCCATGATCTACGTGTCCAATAGTCCCGATATTTACATGTGGTTTTTTACGTTCAAATTTTGCGCGTGCCATTTTAACATCCTTCAATAAAAAGATTATTCGCTTGGCGAATTAAAAATATAAACCATTTTTTCGAGTTATTTGGCCGGTGAACTTAGTACCCTATAAATTCGAAATTCGAATTTATAGGGCATATAGTTTATTTATCTGGTTAACAAACGCTATACTATACCTCGATAATGAGCAAAGGCGTTACAGGGACAAGAAAAAAGATATATAGATAACGTGCTGTAAATATTTTCTTAAATATTTTCTTTGTCATAAAACTCCTTCTTCTCTTTGCAGAGTTAGATTTTAACCCCTTGCTTTGTCTCCACTCCGTGGAAAGCAAGCACGTCTATGCATCCATCGAAGATTATAGGAATGTTTATATTTTTAGAGTTTTTGAAAACCTTACCCTATCTAGACCATGACACGCCTGTGCCTTCCCTACGGGAAGGCACAGGCATGCACAACAAGGCAATTATGAAACCCCAGCGTAGTCATTATATTTCATATTTAAAGTAAAATATATCATTGGCTTCCACAATGTTAGGTGTGCCTTGCTTTGTATAGGGGGAGGCAAAAGCAATTTAATAAGGAACAAAAAAAGAACGTGCATTGCCTTGCTAAGCAAGGCAAAGCGCTCCCTATCTTTAATAGGGCACGCATAGCACAATTAACAAAATTTATGACTCCGTCATCCATAAATTCGGATTCGGATTCATAAACAAGAAAAATGTAAACTCAAAATATTTAAAAACAGAATAAACTTTTTACCGGTTAATTTTTAAGTATAACAAAAAAAAAAATTTTACTTTTTATGAATAATCTAAGCTAAAATTAGTTGCTTATTTGTCTATTGTATTTTATTAGTATTTCTTACACAAACAAAGCATATAAAACTTATTTACCATAAATTCGTATAGTCCAGATTGTTATATATATGTACTCCGGGCATAATTAATTTTTTAGGCCCAACCGGACTTGAACCGATGACCTATTGCTTGTAAGGCAATCACTCTACCGACTGAGTTATGGGCCTATCTATTTTTTTATTTTTTTGTGTTATTTATTATACATGTTTTTCAATAAAATGCAAATTTTTAATTTTTTTTTTTAAATATTAAATTGCTTTTCCCAACGAAGGGGTGTTTGCTACCCTTGCACAACGTAAAAGCACGTTTTTTAAATTGCATTATACAGCCATTATCGTTTCTAGGCTTTTTAATCCATTTGCTTTTGCTCCTAAACGCTTTAAATTTTAAATATAGAATAGATAAGAATAAAAATTTATAACATCATAGCAGTCCGCTTGTCATGCGATAGATTAAAAAAAAATTATTTTATTGTTTCGCAATCGATGACGAAATCATAAAACCAATTAGTTTTTTTGTTCGGGATGACAGGATTCGAACCTGCGACCCTATGCTCCCAAAGCACATGCGCTACCAAACTGCGCTACATCCCGAGTTTTTTATTTATTTTATATTGTAGTATATCCTTTTTAATCTGATTATGCAAGAGTTTCTATTTAAACTGGATCCTTGTGGCCTTGTGAAAAGGCAAAACTATATTTGCAAAAGTGGATATTAATTTAATAAATTTAGTGGATTACTAGAAAAAAATTGTTGCTATTATCCCATATTTTCCCGTTCTTTGCGGGCTAGAAAAAAAAAAGGCTACGCATTACGAAATTTTTAGCAAATACGTGATGGATGTTCCAGAGTCGCAAGCGCTTATCGTAAGAGGGATTGTCGTTTGCAAGACTCGTGTTGTCAATGTGAACTATGTTTTCACGTAGCTTGCCCCACAGTTATACTTTGCGTTTTTGTTAATGTTGCCCTTTGGGCACGCGAAGCAAAAAAGGTAGAAGATGAAGCACAAAATATAAAATATGCTAAGAAGCATAATGAAATTAGCTTTTGCTTCTATCAACACAACTTTTGGTGATTAAAAACTTAAAATAATAAGAGATAGCAAGAAGCATACTTCATCTTTGATGAGATTTGACAATTACAAAAAGCTCACAAAAAGCATGGATTTGCTCGAAAAAAAGTCCATTCCATCTTTTACGCTGTAGAAGAACATAGTCCGCTGTGCGTGTTTCAAGGATCTAAAATCTTATCTCTATGCTACAAAAACCCATAGAAAGATCGCTCCGCAATCTATGACGCATTTTTCGACCTTGAGAATTAACAAATAAAAAAAAAGACCTCGTGAAGGCAAGGAGTTTCTTTGCCTTTTGGGTGCTGTGGTTTCGCGTAGCGAAGCAAGCTTTCGCTTACCCTGTTCATGACGCCTTGTCGCAACGCTTGTCCTTTATGAGCACAGCAAGCAATAAATGTATTAAGAAAAAAAATAAGACATAGGTTCGTTATGTTGACTAAGCTGAATAACCAAATGTTTGCAACACCCTCGAATGCAGTTAAATTGACACTTCTTTTTATCTCTTTATGACTTTTATAAATTCTCTAAATTCGAATTTATGAACAGGTATCGAAACAACAAACGACATTGGACAACAGTTGTCCATTTTGTTTACATGTCTCTATGCACTCCGTGCATAGCCTTGCAGTTTTCGTCCTTGGAATAAAAAAAGGTCCATTTTTGCTTCGCGTGCCCCAAGGGCAACTATGACGAAGTCATAAATGGTACGAAATTAAATAAAAAATTTTGGTATTATGATAAAAATAAAAAAAAGGTCTATTTTTTATAAAAAGCCAATATTTCTTAAAAACCCAACTATTAGATTTTTTATTGTGACGGCTTTTTGACCAAGTCCATAATAAAAAATTTATGAATAAATTCATTTTTTTTAAGAAAGGAGAAAATAAAAAATTCAATAAATCTAACCCGGACTTCGTTCGGTTAGATAAATCAACTAACGCATTTGATGGCCGAAGAGTTATTGGTAAAACTTTTCTTGGGGAGATTTGTTTATGGTTAGTTGTTAATTTTATTATAACGGGGCTTAAACAAATTCTGGTCAATATAAGACTTTGCTTTTTTTGGACGCATTTTAGCAAATAAAAATGCTGTGATTTTTTTTTTGTTGTTTGTTCATAAAATTGAAAAATTATTTGTGTACTATTACTAGAACGAGCTCTTAAAATCAACAAACTTTTATATAGGAACCTCGTTCCGATTGGAAAAATATAGCTGCATCTTTGATGGGATTGTTGATTATGCAACCACAAAAGATTCACTTGAGCACGAATTTTTTGTTTTTGTTGTTGAAAAAAATTTTCTAAGAAAGGGGTCGCATCATAGAGTCGAAAGGATTGAAACTTTATTGCATCCTTGTCCTTTAAGAGGAAATTAATTTCAACTTTTCTGGAGTATATACTTTTATGTGCTATGCTTGCTGCATATAGCAAGCATAGAAAGCTATATATGACTTCGTCATAGTTGCCCTTTGCATAGTCCGCAATGTGGACTATATTTATATTTATGTAAACAGGAAAAAAATATAAGGGCCCGAAGTGCCCCCAGTTGCCTGCGCCTTGTCGCGACACTTGCCCGTAAAGGGCGTCGCTTTCGCGAAAGGCAAGCGAAGCAAGGCAAAGGTCCAGGAAAAGTGGGTTTACAGGACCAGAAAAAGTAAAGGAAAACGAAATCAAAATAAAGCCTGTGCCTTGCTGTCCCTTCGCTTTCGCGACGCCCAAAGGGCAAGGGTTGCTTGCTTCGCACAGCACGCCCTTTATGGGCACAGCAAAGCACACATAGCCCTTTACGGGCTTTGCTTCGCTTGCCCTTCGCTTTCTGTGCCCTTTACGGGCAAGCGAAGCAAAGCTATGAGATAAGAGAAACCCCATCTTTGATGGGGTATGAACAAAAGTGCACCACGTCTTATTTTTCACAAAGCACCCGTGTTTTGATGTCTTCAAAGCGTCGCTACGTTTGTGTGCGGAGCAAGTCCCTTGCTTCGCTTTCCCTTTGGGCTTGCGTAGCAACCCAAAGGGAAACAACATAAAATGAGACCCAGCGAAGCTAACCCATGTTGGCTTGCAGTCTGATTTATTTTTTTTTCTCTTATTAAAATGCTTGTTGTAATAAAAAAAAAAAAGAGATTTATTGAAAAAAGCAAAAAACTGCAATGCGTTTTCTGAACCCTCGAGGAATACAAATTTTGTTCTTTGTATATTTTTACAGAAAAAGGAAATCCAGCTTTGAAAAAGATTAAAAGTGTATACCCTTTTTAATGGGTTATAATAATAATTGAAATAAAAAATTAGTTTGCAAAGACAAGACCAATATTGAATTTGTCGATTATAATGATTAATAAAATTCTGCAAATATATGATTAAATTAATTTTTATATTATATGTATTATATGATGCGTATAAAGAAGTTTTATGAACTAATTGTTTCAAAAAATTAAGATTGGTTTTTTGTATAGACCACGCCCATAAAATATGGTAAAAAAAATAGAATTTTTCCATTTTTTTTTTTGCTAACCACTGGATTGGATTAAAATGTACTTTGACTTCTGGACTGTGTAATTGCTCCGCATGCCCAAAGGGCAACGATGACGGAGTAATAAAAGATAGAATGGTCAGCATGCAAATTTTGTTAGGGTTTGATCGATACTGTCCCTGTTGAAAACAGGGGAGCCCCACATGTATTTTTATTTTCTCTAAATTTTCTTTATCTCTTGTAAACGACGAGTCTCTCCATCCCCCAATAGAGTTAAAAAAGTTTAAACCCCATCGAAGATAGGGTATGCATATGTTAGAAAATGTCCAGTCCCTTTTATGAAAAAAAGTTAATAACTCTTTTATTGATTTTATTGAAGAGTGCAAAGAGCGTTGTCTTTTCGGCTGAAACAACAAAATAAGACTCCTAGACTTTTTGGAGTATAGTATGCAAGTTCCAAACGAACTCAAAAAAAAAAGCACTCTTTGCTGCTGACAGAATACTTTATCTTCGAAAATGTTTGCTTTTTTAGATATAAAAAACAATAACTAAAATATTTTTTAGGTAAAATTAAATTAATTATTGAGACCTTTACTCCGTAAAGGTTTAATCTAGTCAAAAAGAGAGACAAATAAATTTTTAATTTTGTCTTTGGGTATAATCCATTTTTGATAAAATTTTTTTTTTTTAAAAATGCTATATTTGCTTTTTGGTTATGTAAATAACGTTTAATTATAATATGTTTTATATTTGCTTGATGGTTTTTTTTTTCTTTTCCTAAAAAGATATTGAATTGTTTTTTCATGTTATTTATTTTTTTTTTTTAATTTTCAGGATGGATTTGTCTACTTTATTTGATTTTATTATATTTATTATTAAAAATAATATTTGCCTTTTTCGACACTTGCGTAGCAAGGCTGGATTAATTGCATTCAACGAATACAACGAATAAAAGTTTTGAAATATTTATTATCGAGCCCATAATGAACTAAGATAAAACTCTGTAGATATGTTAAAATTAAAAACAACCGCTATTAAACTTTTGGCAAGAACAAGTGTTTTTTTTTTCGTGACAAGCAACTTTTTTTGTTTTAAATATACAACAGATTATAAAAAATACCAGTGCAAGTAATAAACAACACAAGCAGCTTTTGATTATTAATTTTATAGAATATTTTGCCTAAACGTGTAAAATTTAAGTTTCTATTATTTAATTCGTTATCTAGATTATTTGGTTAAACTCTATTAAATTTTGAAACTAGAAAAAAGAGGCCCATTATAAAATTCAGGACTTGGCACAACCCTGGCTTGAAAATGCACGCTAAGAGAGAGCTTTAATAAAGTCCTTGCAATTTATAGGTTTTATATAAGTTATCAATTCTAGAAGCTTGTTGTTCTTAAATTTCTAGTAAGCACTTTTGCTGATTTTCATGATAATCCTATATTTTATTTTAATAGGATTATCATTTACAATTCCTTAATAAATTATTCAATGATTCCGAGAAATAATAGTAATCCACTTTGTGGACAGTATCCGATCAAACTTGCTAGCACCCTTATAGAGAAAGATATCTATTTTTGCAAAATCCGCAAAAGGCTTAGCTGGAATAATACATTATATATTCTTTGAATCACTTGTTGTAAATGTTGCAGTTTGGCAAAAATAAAATTTACACTCTTTTTGCCCAGTACGCTGGAGTTAAAGAGCTATCTCCAAGAAGGGAAGCATATAATAAACTTATAGAAAATCACACTGTGGACTTTATGCGATAGCATATTTTTGTTTATTCGTTTAACACTTTGGCTATTTTGCAGCGTATTCAATTTTTCAATATTGCCAATTTTTATTTTAAAAATTTTTTATAAAATCTAAACTCTATTGATACGATTTATATAAAAAATCGAATAAGCACAAAACTATAAAAGATAGAAAAACCCTGTTTAATTGCTCCGCAATCTATTTGCCTTGCTTTGCAAGGCTATTTTTGTCAACCAAATAGACTTTGAGCTTGACTGATTAAATAAACGTGTCACATTACCGTTTCTTAAAAAAAACAAATACTTAATGACTTAATACATGTTATTAAGAAAACTCTGACTATGTATATGGCGAAGCAAGGCATACAAAAAGCCCACCATTTCTTTTAAGTTTGCGTTTGGGAATCAGGGCTGCTGCCCTGTTCACGAATTTCAAGTAAACGTTGTTGTTGATTTTCGTGATAATCCCATACTTTATTAGTCATTTCGATCACATCACTCATTACTTCATTTGTAGCAATTTCATCAGCTAAACCATAATAAACAGTTTCGTTAGCTGTTAAATAAAAGTCTCTATCTAAATCCCTTAAAATTTTATGACGAGGACGGTAAGTAGATAATGAATAAATTTCAGCTACATCTAAACGAATTTTCATTATTTCATTAGAATCTATTAAAATATCCGAAGCTTGTCCATTAATGCTTCCTTCGGGTTGATGAATCATAGTATGACATCCTTCTGTGATATATCGTTCACCAATTGTTCCTCCAGCAAGTGCCAAAGAAGCCGCAGATGCTGCTACTCCTAATGCTAATGTTAAAGATCCAGCCTTAATAAACTGTAATGCATCATGAACAGTTATACCATTTCCAACAGATCCACCAAAAGAGTTAATAATCACAAAAACTTTTTTAAATTCTTCTTCTTGAAGTGTCCGTTCTGCTTGTTTACGATAGCTAAAAGTTCGTTCAGTTTCTTTACTATAAATACTTGCATAGTCAACTTTGCCAGTTATATTTTGTTTAGACAATGTAGATAGACTAGATTGATTATCTATTATAGAAGAGTTCTTTAGCGTTGAAGAAAAATAATTTAAATTAAGATAATTTTTTGCGTTTTTTACTTTAAATCGATCGATTAGCTTTGCTTGATCGGTGGACAATTCGGAAGCTGATCCGGTTAAAGATGCTGTTTTAGAACTTCCTTGAAGAACTGGCGTTTTTTCAGAAATCCTATCTTGTCTATATTCATTTTTTAATGTTCTTTGTCCTAATGCTTTTTTAGAAAATTCCAATAAATTTTTATGAGTTTGTTTATTCAAACAATATTGCTTTTGAGCAAGTTTTCTTAAAAATTCTCTCGATATTAATAGATTTTTTCCGTGCGAAGCAACAACTTGATCTATTTGTTTTAATTGCTGAGTAAGTTTTTGTTTTGTATTATGCGTCTGAGGACCAATTTGTGTTTGTTCACGTGTGGATAATATTTTTTTTTTATTTATGACTCCGTTACCTATAAATTCGGATTCGAATTTATGAACGTTTATAAAATTTTGGGGTTGGATTCTATTTTTTAGGTTTTTAAAACTATAATCATTGAAAGAAAAATTTGCTAAAAAACGAAATGGAGAATATAATTCCATTTTTGATGGAGTTTTGTTAGCATAACCAAATTTTTGTTTTTCGGCTAGAGTTGATTTTCTTAAATTCTCAGCAGATAAAGGAAGCACGTCGCTACGTAAAAATGATGTTTGACTTTCTAATTTCAAAGATTTAATTAATAAACTACTCCAAGTAGTCCAATAATCAAATATATTTTGAGTCCAAGACTGTTTATTTAGTCGATTAGTCAACATTGAACAATTAACCATTGCTTTAAAAACTCCCATAAATTTAGAAAGCTCAGAACCCTTTCGCCACTCTTGATGTTCTTCTTCTCCGTCGTGTTGCTTGCCCGTAAAGGGCTCGCGTAGCGAAGGGAAAGAAAGCTTTTCGTTTTGGCTTCCTAAAGTAGCCTTGCGAAGCAAAGAGAACCTGTTGCTACGTTGTACAGAAAAAGACTGCAAAGGCTCAGATTTTGATGAGATAGATTTTACAAATCCAAAAGCAAGTAACGCTAGTTCTGATTTAGCTAATTTGTTTTGTCTTTGTTTATTTTTCATAAATTCGAATCCGAATTTATAGATGACGGAGTCATAAAGGTTTGATAAATCTCCTGTTAGCATATATAATAAATTTCCATTTTCAGATCCAAAATCTTTCGTTAAAATTTCTGTTAGATAAAAAAGATAAGGTTCATTAGCATAATCAAAAAAATTTGAAGTCCAGTTCAGCCAATCTAAAGTAATTTTTTGTAATGTGTATTGCTCTAAGTAATTATTTTCGTCAATTGCTAAATCTTCTTCTGATGTTAAAAGATCTTCAATAGCTTTTTGTTGAGATTTAATGGAATTACGATTTGACGTTTTATTAATAGACCCCATCTTCGAGGGGGTATAATTTGATTTTGTGGGACTTTTAAAAATATTACTTTTCTCTATTTCTTTTTTTTCTAATTCTTTAGAACGATCTTCCATATGAATATTTATTAATAATCCACAAATTTGATTACATAACTCATCATCAAGATATTGCATTAAAAAAATCATCCGGCGACGAAAAATAAAGTTGTAAATATCTGTCCATTGGGCGGGGAGTTCTTCACCCCAACAATAAATAATTCGTGGAACACCTATTGGCATATTTAAAAATTAAATAGAAAATAAAAACTAAGAACTATACATGTGTATCCTCAATTCTGTGTTGTGGCTCTGCCAAGAAGCACACTCATTTTTACTTCGTAAATTATGACAAGATCGACGAGGTCATAAATAAAGGGATAACATGTGGCGGCTGTACGTCCCCGTAGGGGGAGTATTCGCTGTGCCTCCGGCTTCGCTTTCCCTTGCCCAAAGGGCATGTCGCAACCCCGGAGGGGAAGCCCTTTACGGGCATGGGATGCGAAGCCGGAGGCACAGCGAAGGGACACCCCGTAGGGGAAGTAAAGGGCTTCCCGGAGGGACAGCTTCGCTTGCCCAAAGGGCAAGGGAAAGCGAAGCCGGAGGCACAGCGAAAGAAGTGCATAAATTGATAACGGAGTTATAAAGATGTATTCCACATGAGGAACACGACGGACATTATTTTAAAAAATAGACACTTTATAGCGCTCTATGTGTGCGAAGCACATTTTTAAATATATCTTTAACTGCTCCGCGTAGCAACCCCTACGGTATGGCGACGCGAAGGGCAAACATGGGTTGGGAAGCAAGGCGTCCCAAAAATTCTTAGTTACAAAAGCGTCAAGCCTGTTTTAAAAAATCAAGCAAAAAGTAAAAATATTTGCAAGCAATAAATCTTAAATAATTCTATAATTCTAATAGGATAATATTACAAACGAAATTTTCTTTGCTTTTTTCTTTATGATGATTATGATGAAGTTATAATTTTTTACGAAGTAAAAAAGTTGTTCATTTCGTGGACAATATAAATAATAATAAATAACATAAATTTGAATTGCTACGCTTGCCCTTTAGGGCAAAAAACAGAGTTGATATCATAGATATACGTAGCTATGTGTGCGAAGCACACATAATATTTGTGATATAATTGATGAGAAACATCACATGCTGGACAACATTATCCAAAAACAAAGTCGTAATAACTTAATTTATGACTACGTCGTTTCTTTATATGTCCACAAAACAAAATTTTTTATTTTGACGTATGCCTTCGGCCGGATTTGAACCGGCACGCCTTTCAGCACTGGTTCCTAAAACCAGGATGTCTACCAGTTCCATCACGAAGGCTTTTTTATTAAATTTATTAATATTAAACATTTTATCTGTTTTTAAGTTTTTTGTCTACTTTTTTATTTTTGCTTTCCCCTCGCGAAGCGAGGGGAAAGCGAAGCCGGAGGCACAGCGAAGCAAGCAAGCGTCGCGACGAGGCACGAGTTATTAACATACAGTGCTTTGCAGCTGGTGGAATATACTGGCCTATAACTTCGCAAGAGGGCTTCCCGTAGGGACGGCTGTATGTTTAATAAAAAGGGTCGTAAACAAGTATAAAAAGTTAGATAAATAATATAAATACACATGATTTACTTATAGATATTTCATAAGCCACACTTGAGTTCTTTCTTGTGCTTTTAAAGACAAAGGCACTCGATTTTCACAAGGCTACAGAAAATAAATGCGTCGCATGCTTGCTTCGCTGTGCCTCCGGCTTCGCATCCCATGCCCTTTGGGCAAGGGTTGCGTCGCATGCGTCCCCTTCGCGTACAGCCAAGAAGTCAAAAAGAGTTTGCTTTGACGACGTCCTAATCTTTTCTCGTTGCTTTTACAGCGTTCGAGCGTTTGTATAAAATTTTTGGTAAAAATTAATTATCCTTGGCGTTGTTTATGTTTTGGATTTGTACAAATAACTATTACTTTTCCTTTTCGACGAATAACACGACAATTGTCACAAATTTTTTTTACAGAAGCACGTACTTTCATTTATTTATTTTTTATTTTTGTTAAAAAGTCTTTTTTTTAGATGCTGCAGGCCTTTGTCTGAGATGCGCTATATTTTTTTATGATTTTTACTTCGTAAACTCTGTTAAAAATTACTTTTTAATTCAATACTTTATTTATAATAAATACACACTAACATTTAACACTAATCCACAACTTTTTCTTCCGATAAGCAACCTCAACAGCCTGTAAATGTCGTTTTATGATATATTTTTATGTGTTTTTTCCCTTTTCCCCGTAGTATATGGACTCCCCGTAGGGGAAGTAAAGCATAGTCCACTGGGTGGACTATACCGCGAAAGCGAAGGGACAACACCTAGCAACGCCTAGCCTTGCCGGGACTCCCGTAGGGACAGCAAGAAGCACACATAGTTTACGAAGTAAAAAAAAACAACCTGTTTTCCAGAATAAGCTTTACATGTATACTTTGCCCATTGTTCCTTAATGCACTTCGTGCATAATGCATAAATAAATGACGAAGTCATAAACAAATAGTTCAAGGGAAAAAAAAATTATGGTCTGCGCAAGCAAGGCACTATTAATAACTAAATAAAGGTATATTCATTTTTCATGTTTTGTATTTTTAGAGATGGAGTATTTAAGTAAAAAGCAGACAATAAACTAAAAAGGTCTTTATCAGCCAGTTCTCTAGGAATAACCCCTTCAGGTTCTGTCAACAGCTGATCTGCTATGTTTAAATAAAAATGTAATATATAATTAAAATTATTTGCAACCTTGCTATGCAACGCTAGTTGCTCTGGTTTTTTGGAAAGTTCTATTTCAGCCATTTCAAATAAAGTTTTACCTTGGACTCTGGAAATCCGAATATCTTCAATCAAAGGTAGAACTTCTAAAACAGGCATTGGACAAGCTTCGACATATTTATCAATAAGATCTCTTTTTGCTGTTCTATTTCCTATTAGTCCAGCCAGTCTTAGAGGATGTGTACGCGCTTTTTCGCGGACTGAAGCCGCTATTCGATTTGCTGCAAATAAAGCATCGAAACCATTATCTGTTATTATTATACAATAATCTGCGTAATTTAAAGGAGCTGCAAAACCTCCACAAACAACATCTCCTAAAACATCAAATAAAATTACATCATATTCATAAAAAGCGTTTAATTCTTTTAATAACTTAACGGTTTCACCAACCACATATCCTCCACAACCTGCTCCTGCTGGAGGTCCACCTGCTTCAACACAATCAACTCCATTATATCCTTCATAAATAACATCTTCCATTTTTGTTTATTTTTACTTGAATTCTGTTCAAGTAAAAAAATTCTCTAAGTCTTTTTAGATGCCACGTCTTTAGTTCTTCAAAAGCGACAGAAAAAATTAGCTTACAGCCTTGTTTGCTCCGCTTTCCCTTTGGGCGTCCCATGCCCAAAGGGAAAGCTATGTGTGCTTTGCACATATAATCATAATATTGTATTGTTCGCAAACATTACAATTACATAGTCTACACTGTTACACTGTGGACCATATAAACATAAACGATGGGATATGTTTTTTTTATTAATACTTAGAGAATTCCTTTATATTACTATAAAGATCAGACTATATCACCAACCAGAACTTGTTCCTAATTAAAAACACGAACAAGGCTGGTTGCCCAGCGTATAGTCGTTGAGGGGTCATGTTTATAATTTTTAGTGTTGTGCTTTTATAATAAAATTTATAAAAAGAGGACTTCCCTGCTGATTGTCCACATTTATGACGAAGTCATAAAGGAGCGGATGTTCCAGCATACAGCTAGGTTTAACTTGTATGTTACCTATACAAGTGCCCCAAGAGGTTAAGGCCAAACATCTTCATAATGATAATCTTTTGCTTGTAAGGTATCTATTATGGTTGGAATTAAAAAACCTGTTAAAGTAAATGTACTATCATGTTTAGGGTCGCAGCCAATCTGCAAAACCTTTTTTCCTCTTTTTGCTAAAGCAATAGAAATATTACAGCTCGTTGTGGACTTACCAATACCTCCTTTACCATAAACAGCTAATTTCATATCCAAATAATTCTAAATTTTATGAAAACCTTTTATTTTTCCCCTTTAGGTTTTATTCTCAATAGGAGTATATATTTCTATAAAATATTTTAAGAATATTCTCGAAATCTCGAAACAAAAAATAGTGTTCTAAAGTTACAAGTGTTTATAATTTTGTATTGCCTATGTGTGATTTGCACACATTCTTTGGGTTAAGTCGTGTGTTTTAGATGACTTCGTCATCGTAAATCATGGATGACTTATTTTACAGTAATATAGTACAACATAAAAAGACATAAAAATAATTGTATAAAGAGGTTCCCCGTAGGGGAAGTAAAGGGCTTCCCGGAGGGACAGCGAAGCAAGCATGCGACAGCGAAAAAAATGCATAAATAGATGACGAAGTCATAACTTATTTATAAATATTTATAAAAATATCAACTCTGTCGATCTAATTTTCTAATTTTATGTGTGCTTCGCATACATAGTTTACGAAGTAAAAAATGGACTGCAACATATGCAGAACCAAGAGATTACAATTACACCTTATTTTTATTTGTATTTGTCTCAAAATGAGTGCCTTATCACTGCAAATCGGTTTCTTTAGGGTTGGTTCATTACAGAGTTTATTGGCGCCTTTAAGGTCAACGTAATTACTCCCAAAGAAAAGAACGATGATTTTTTGTTTGAGCCTTTGAAAAAGCAGCGAAAAAACAGCCAGACATTCCGTTGTTATATTTAAAATAATTTTTTCAACGACCGTAATAAAAATATAATATAATAAGTATATGTTATTTTTATATATTTATGCACTTCTTTCGTTGTCCCATGCTTGCTTCGATGTGCCTCCGGCTTCGCTTTCCCTTGCCCTTTGGGCTGTGGTTATTATATGGCTACGCAACCAAACTATGACGAAGTCATCATAGTCCACAACGTGGACTCTATTTCGTTAACCCAAAGAGGTTTGGCAACACAACAGTTGTTTGAAGGCTGCGAGGCTTGCTATACCACGCGACAGCTTGCTCTTCGCTTTCGCATCCCATGCCCTTTGGGCAAGGGACAGCGAGCCCCGTAGGGGATCAACGTACAGCCTTCGGCAAGCAAAAAAACCAAACTTGCTTTTTTAAACTTTTATTTCGTAAAATTGTTTTGCTTAATGGTTATGTCACAAATTCTTTTATTTAATACAAAATTATGAGTAAAGTTTATGACTGGTTCGAAGAACGTTTAGAAATTCAAGCCATTGCTGATGATATAACAAGTAAATATGTTCCTCCACATGTAAATATTTTTTATTGTATTGGAGGAATTACATTTACTTGTTTTCTTATTCAAGTAGCTACTGGATTTGCAATGACTTTTTATTACCGTCCAACTGTTGCAGAAGCTTTTTCATCTGTGCAATATATTATGACAGACGTTAATTTTGGATGGTTAATTCGTTCAATCCATCGTTGGTCCGCTAGTATGATGGTTCTTATGATGATTTTACATGTTTTTCGCGTTTATTTAACGGGTGGTTTTAAACGTCCGCGAGAATTAACATGGGTTTCAGGAGTTATTATGGCTGTTTGTACAGTTTCATTTGGTGTAACGGGTTATTCTTTACCTTGGGATTAATTATTGGTCCCCCCTTAATTTGAGTTAAGGGTGAAAACTGGGTGAATTGTCAAGAAAACTAAGGACAGAAAGTTGTGTCTATGTTAACTTGCAGCGTAGCTTAATAAATCGTTTTTATGACTTCGTCATCTTTCCTTTATCTGGCAAGAGCATGGTCCCTTGCCCAAAGGGAAAGCGTAGCAATAAAAGTAATTAAGAACGTCCAACGACTAGTCGGTGAGGAACGAATCCAATAACCCGACCACGAGTACCCAGCAACTCACCATTTTGTTTATGTTGAGTTGATGACATAGTCTAAACTTTAAGGAAACTTATAGACAAAGTATTAAAAAGCTTTGTGTTAATAAAGTTGCAGGTAGGATACTGGGCTGTTAAAATCGTAACGGGTGTACCAGAAGCTATCCCCGTTATTGGCGAACCTCTTGTAGAGTTGTTACGAGGGGGTGTTGGTGTTGGACAAGCGACACTAACAAGATTTTACAGTTTACACACTTTCGTTCTTCCACTTTTAACTGCTGTTTTCATGCTGATGCATTTTTTAATGATCAGAAAGCAAGGGATTTCTGGTCCTCTATAAAAATATAAAATCTTGTTGTCCACTGTGTGGACAACTCATCTACGGCAAAGTTAATAGTGTTAGGAACCTTGCTTTACTTATTTTATTTTTTATTCTATAAAAAGATAAAAGAATTGTAAAAAAATTTAGATAAAAAACTATGAAAACAAAAGAGATACCTTTTATTGCTTCGCAATCGATGACGAAGTCATAAAGCTATATTGTAGGATTTATTATTGCTGACGGGTCTTTTCAAATTGCGTTTACTAAAGATAAAACGATGAAAAACGGATTTGGTGTTAGACCAGTTATTACTTTAATTACTTTAACTCAAAGCAATAAATACTCGGAAAATTTAGAAGTTTTACGTGGAATGAAATTATGCTTGGAACAATATGGGATTCGAGTTTACTTTAAATCATCGACTAAGGAAGAAAAAGCATATATTGAATTCCATACTTCGGGGGATTTTAAGAAGTTTTGCACCATTATTGAAGAACCAAAGATTATATACAACAACCAACAAAATTTTATTCCTTTCGTTGGAACAAAACTTAGAGATTTCTTAATATTAAAGGAAATTGAAAAGTTAAGGGATGAAAACACCCCGGAAGGTTTTGTGATTGCTTTACGGTTAAAATACAATCTTTATTGCCATAACGCCAACGAATTTTTGCCAAAAACAAGTACGCGAATTAGTTTTGAGGAAGCGCAACAAAAATATTCACAAAATTTTAATTGTTTTTCTATATACAATACAGTTAAAGATCAAGCATCAAATATTTTAAAGAATATTGATTTTATTGTAACTGAACACGAAAAGCATCTTTTAACCTGTATTGGATCAAAAAACTTAATAATAGATCCCTGGTTTATAACAGGTTTTTACGATGCGGACGGAGGTTTTAGTACAACAATTAATCTCAAACCCCAAAAAATTAATTTTAAAATAAAGTGTCATTGTGACGTTTCGGTGGCAAATGGTTTGATTTTAAATTTAATTCAATACTATTTTGAAAATTTAGTAGTTGCTTGGCCTTCTGAAATTGAAGAACAAAACACTATTCGTATATCTCTTAATAATACTGAAGGTACAATGCTAAAATAACCCATTAATAGATATTCGAAACAAAGTTTCGATTGCGCATTTTAAAAACTATCCTTTTCTCACTGTTAAATATTATAATCTTAGCACCAGCATGTTTATTATGGAACAAGGTGTTAAAAATAACAAAACTTTAACTAAAGAGGAAATTATAAGTTTAATTCATCGTATTTATGAGACTCCGAGTACTAAAGGAGGCTTAAAAAGAAGAATTCCCTTAGAAAAAGTATTAGACCTTGTGAATAAAAAATTTGAAGGCAAGAGTGATGAGGTTGTCATTGAAGATATTTAATCTTATTAAAAAGGACTTGTTTTTTAATTTTTTGTTTGATATTTTGATATAATGTATATTATGGTTTGTTTTTTCTTATTTTATTAGGATATACTGCAAAAATTAAAAAACTTGGTTTTATTAGCTTTTTTAGTTTTTAAGCAAACAATATTTGTTTCTTTTTTTCAGTCTGTCGTTGATTGCGTAGCCATTTAAATTCTTTTAAATAAAATTTATTTAATTAAATAAAAAAACGCTTATTCAAGCTTCAACCCTTTTTTTTAGGCTATTCCGATTTTGAACATATGCTTTTGTCGTGCCCAAAGGGCAACTATGACGAAGTCATAAAAGAATATCCAAACTATAAGCAATAAATTAAATTTTTCTCAAATTATAAAGTATGTCAGTTACAAAAAAACCAGATTTAACAGATCCAATATTAAAAGCAAAATTAGCTAAAGGAATGGGTCACAATACATATGGAGAACCAGCATGGCCAAACGATTTATTATATATTTTCCCTGTTGTAATCTTAGGAACTTTTGCTTCTGTCATTGGTTTATCTGTTTTAGATCCTGCAGCTATCGGTGAACCCGCTAATCCGTTTGCAACACCATTAGAAATTCTTCCTGAGTGGTATTTTTATCCTGTTTTCCAAATTTTACGTGTAGTTCCTAATAAATTACTTGGAGTCCTTCTGATGGCGGCGGTTCCTGGTGCTCTCTTATTTCTGCCGTTCATTGAAAGCATTAACAAGTTCCAAAACCCGTATCGTCGCCCAATAGCAACAATTTTATTCTTTCTTGGAACTTTAGCAGCAATTTGGTTAGGCATTGGGGCTACTTTTCCAATTGATATCTCCCTTACTTTTGGTTTGTTTTAATTTTCTTGCCAGTTACTATACAGTCTTTACTCTGTATTTTATTAATTTTTTTTTGTTATTCATTTTTGTTATTCATATTGTAAATTCGTTTTTCAATTTTTTGGAATCTTTTCCAGAACTAAACTTTGGCTCTGCGACGCGCTCTGCGACGCGCTCTGCGACGCGCTCTGCGACGCGCTCTGCGACGCGCTTTTAGTTAACAAAAAATTCAAAATTTTATTTTTAAACTTCTAATGTTTAGTATATCTTTGTCTACTTGGCTACTTGTTATTAGTTTTTTAGGACTCTTTATAGCAAACGTTCTTAAGCTACCTTTAATTATTATTTTACCGCTTTGGCTTGTTAGTCTGAATTTTTGTTTTAATTTTTATCATTCGCAAAAAAAACGTTGGAATCTTCTAGATAATTGTGACGGCATAAAAGAAGAAACTTGTTTAAAAACTCAAATTTTTCTTTTTTTTTCTGCTTTTTGCGCAACTTTTATGGTGTTGTTTCCATATCTGCCTTTCCCTTTTAATGGAAATGTTGAAAATGTTGTTGAACAAAGTTTTATAAAAAAGCAGTCGTCGTCTATAATTAAATCGGCTTTATCTATTGATAATCTATTTTTTCAACAAGAAGCATTAGATGATATTTTTTTTAATTCGGATCAAATAAGAAGTTATTTACCTACGTCACTTGAAAAGTCTTTCGATAATTTAGAAAAAGCTACTGACAATTTTATGGATGCTGCAGAATTAGTTTCTTCAACTTTCAATCGTTTTGCACTTCCAGCCTACATGAATACGCAACATACATCAACATTATTTATTCCTGAACAAAATCAACCCCTATTAACAAAACAAGAAAAAAAATTAATTGAAAATCAGTTAAAAAATTTTCACGATCAAGAAAAAATTTTTTTAAATAGTGGAACTGTTTTTTATGATGAAATGAAAAAACAGCTTCTAAAAAACGCTAAGCACCCAAACGATAGCGCGTTGATCAATAAAATTTTAAACAACGCTGACAAAGTTTTTATTCATCAAACAGATATTTTTTTTTATAACGAACATTTGGGGTATGCAAAACAACTTTCAAATTTTACAATAAATAGGAATTCGTTACCTACCTCTGCACTTTTTCAAGAAAGATTAACACACCAAATAAGTTTAGATCAGATAAAAAGCCTTTTTTTTTTAGATATTGAAGAGGCAGCTTTTGCTTTTAGTATTCCCACTTCACAGCTTAAAGAATTATGTCGATATTATGGTATAGAAAGCTGGCCTGCACGAAAAATTAAAGCTGTTATTTCTTTAGAGGAAAGTCTAAGTGATGAAACTTATAAAAAAGGTTTAGCTTCACTTGTAACTAAAGAAGAATGTGAAATTTTTTTAGAAAAAATAAAAATTTATCCTGAATTAGAATATTCGACTTCAATACAAAAAGCTTTGGAAAAAAAACCAAAAATAAAATTTAATAATAAAAAAAAAAGCGAAAAACAAGAAAAACAAGAAAAACAAGAAAAACCAAAATTAAAAGTACAAAAAACAATAAAAAAACCAAAATTAAAAGTACAAAAAACAATAAAAAAAACAAAGATTAAAATTAAAAAAAATAAAAAGTAGAAATTCTTCGTAGCTTTGCATGCTTTGCATGCAAAGAACGGAAATAGCGTAATGAACTATTTCGAACAACAATGATCCAGGTAGAACGTGATAAACTAAACAAATATGGTCGCGCTTTATTAGGTTGTACAATCAAACCAAAACTTGGTCTTTCTGCAAAAAACTACGGTCGATCTGTTTATGAATGTTTACGTGGTGGTTTAGATTTTACAAAAGATGACGAAAACGTAAACTCTCAACCATTTATGCGTTGGAGAGATCGTTTCCTTTTCGTTGCAGAAGCAATCTATAAAGCTTAAGCAGAAACTGATGAAGTAAAAAGTCACTATTTAAATGCTACAGCTGGAAATGCTGATGAAATGATCAAACGCGCTGTTTGTGCTAAAGAACTGTTGTAGGTAAACTAGAAGGTGAACGTGAGGTTACTCTAGGTTTCGTTGATTTAATGAGAGATGATTATATTGAAAAAGATCGTAGCCGTGGTATTTATTTTACACAAGATTGGGTTTCTCTTCCAGGTGTTATGCCAGTTGCTTCTGGTGGGATTCACGTATGGCACATGCCAGCTCTTGTTGAAATTTTCGGTGATGACGCTTGTTTACAGTTCGGAGACGAAACTCTTGGGGCAACGCCCTTTGGGGCAACGCCCTTTGGGGCAACGCCCTTTGGGGCAACGCCCTTTGGGGCAACGCCCTTTGGGGCAACGCCCTTTGGGGCAACGCCCTTTGGGGCAACGCCCTTTGGGGCAACGCCCTTTGGGGCAACGCCCTTTGGGGCAACGCCCTTTGGGGCAACGCCCTTTGGGGCAACGCCCTTTGGGGCAACGCCCTTTGGGGCAACGCCCTTTGGGGCAACGCCCTTTGGGGCAACGCCCCAGGTGCTCTAGCATACCCCATCTTTGATGGGGTATAGTAAGTGCTCTAGCATACCCCATCTTTGATGGGGTATAGTAAGTGCTCTAGCATACCCCATCTTTGATGGGGTATAGTAAGTGCTCTAGCATACCCCATCTTTGATGGGGTATAGTAAGTGCTCTAGCATACCCCATCTTTGATGGGGTATAGTAAGTGCTCTAGCATACCCCATCTTTGATGGGGTATAGTAAGTGCTCTAGCATACCCCATCTTTGATGGGGTATAGTAAGTGCTCTAGCATACCCCATCTTTGATGGGGTATAGTAAGTGCTCTAGCATACCCCATCTTTGATGGGGTATAGTAAGTGCTCTAGCATACCCCATCTTTGATGGGGTATAGTAAGTGCTCTAGCATACCCCATCTTTGATGGGGTATAGTAAGTGCTCTAGCATACCCCATCTTTGATGGGGTATAGTAAGTGCTCTAGCATACCCCATCTTTGATGGGGTATAGTAAGTGCTCTAGCATACCCCATCTTTGATGGGGTATAGTAACGAGGGCCGTGACCTTGCTCGTGAAGGTGGAGATGTAATTCGCTCAGCTTGCAAATGGTCTCCAGAATTAGCAGCTGCTTGTGAAGTTTGGAAAGAAATCAAATTTGAATTTGAAACTATTGACAGGGGCGGTTATTATATGACTTCTCTATACCATTTTGACGAGGAGGTTTTTAAGCATTCCTTAATAAAAGCATTAGAGCTCGATGGTTTACTAGATATAAAAGGGGATATGACATCAGTTTTTAAAAAGAAATTGATTTGTTTACCTCTTGCCGGCGCTTTTACGCCGGGGATATCCTTAGTAAACGTAATACCTTTTTTCTAGAGGACCTTTAAAGAGAAGCACGATTTACGAAAGTTTTAGACTTTTTCAGGTCTAATTTTTTGCTTGTACGTTTTGTTTATGAACCGCAACTCGATAGCTACTATCTATTCGTGGTCTGTCTAAAAGAGGGTATTAATAAATCTTCCATAATGCGTCTTTGTATTTTGTATTGATTGTCCGCAATTTTCTTATTTAGTTTTCCGAATGGGGCGTTGCCTTCAGCTTGTTGAATTTTTTTGGGACATTCACGATTCGCTGATTGTCCCAGAAAAGCATGAAATTTTTTTTATTATTCAGATCCAATTTGGATACTTTTCTCCTGTAAGTCTTTCTATATTTTTATTAAAAAAAGCAAATGCCTATAAAACGTGGCCCAACGTTTGATCTAACCCTTTATGCAACTGAAACAACCCGATTTCAACGGGTTTGTTTAAAGTATATGTAGAACATGAGCTATAGAAATTAATAAACTTAAACACATTAGGATCTTCGAATTTAACAACAGCTTGAGCTTCAGGCAAAGCGTCTGAAACTAAAGAGTTGGCTACCTGGTCACTTGTTTGTTTTGTAGCTTTTTTTACATCATCTGTTGCATTTTTACGTGGTCTTCCTTTTTTCCCGGCTGGAGGTGCAACAACAGGTGCAGATGCTGTAACTATTAAACACGCTCTTTTTCTTTTATTGTTCTATTGTTCGTGTTTTATAAATTTTAATGCCTCTATAAACACATGTTAAAATAGCAATAGCAACTCCTTTGCTTTTTTTTTCTGCAAAAGCGCCAGTTGGGAGCGAAAGCCAATGCCCCACAAAACAATTTTTCAACTATGTGGTATGTAGCTGTTTTAAGCATTTCCGCAGGGTGTATTAAAAAAGTTTCAGCTCCTTGGTTACTTTATCCCCTAAAACCGGCTTGTTCTCGGTTTACTTGTGCTGCTGGTATACCAAAAAGATAGCAAAACGTTGTTTTATCAGCACCTGCCCTTTGAATTTCAAAAGCTCCTAAAAAGCCTTCATCAATTAAACCTGTACAAACCAAGCCTCTTAAAGAGCTTGGTAAAAGATAAAGATGATCTTGCTTTTGTCTTTTTTCATCACAATTTCTATTAGAGATTTGAAAAAAAGGTAATAAAAATTTTGATATTTGTTGGTTGACCGTGTTTTGTAATATTTCATTTTAATTTAAAATATGTTACCTTTTAAAACACAACGGTTGATAAGATACAGAACTAAAAGCTCAATAGCTAAACGCGCCAAAAATAGAGGTCAATCTGTAAATAAACCCCTTGACGCTTTGTTAGAAGGAAAATTTGTTGTTTCATTTGAAAACCAAATAATAAACACAGGGAATCTTAATAAAATTAACTTCACCAAACTATAAGAAACATTCTAACGTAGAATTAGTTTATGAAAGTGTGAAAAAAAACCAATTAACATATCTGAACGAAAATAATTTCTTTGCCGATTTAGACTGGGGATGCTTTTCTGGTAAAAGTAATTACAAAGGCAGTTAGGGTTATAAAAGATTTAAATCCTGTAGAAAAAGAAATCTATGGGCTAGCACCTTGTGGAATGACACAACCAGCAAAGACAATAACTCTTCAACAGTTGAAAAATGCTTGTTGTTTCTTAAAAGAACAAGGCGATGACGAAATGAAATTTTCAGAGTTACGTCAATTTTCAAAAACGAACCAAATTAAAAGTAAAAATATAAAAAAAAAAAATAAATTCGAATTGCCAAAATTCAAAATTGATTTTATGGGTTTTTTAATCAGAAATGAACTTGTATTAACCCAACAACTTTCGATAGAAAAAGAAAAGCATAGGCGAAGTCGAATAAGTTGTGAATCTGAAAAAAGATTATTGGAAATTCGAATAAAATTGGAACAAAAAAAGTTTTGGACTTACAAAATAAATTACTAGAAATACAGCAAAGGCTTAGAAAAGCAGAAAAAAACAATTGCAACCAGAGAAAGCATTAAATCTTTAGTAAGAAAAAGCTTTACTGGAGAAATATAATCTTTTTTTAACTGTATTTATATAAATTTTTTAGAGTTTTTTATGATTTTTAGTCATAAAACACTCTGGCATCGAATCTGTTAAATTTGGATTCTTTGTCAACTTTTTTACTTCGTCGTCTATAATTTAATTAATTTAATTCGTTAATTTTAATTTTTTATTGCTTGTGCCATGCCCGTAAACACGAAGGAAAAGTTTATTGAATTAAAAAAATTAATATAAGCTGTTTCAGATCGATGATGGCTACTTTGCCCTTCGCTTTGTCCACAAAGTGGACAACCGCTGTCCCCTCGCTACGCTTTCCCTACGGGAAGCCCGTTAAGGGCAACCACGGAGTGGATGGCACAGCGAAGCAAAACGTAAGCTGTATGATATGTGTTCCCGATCAAATCCTTTTTGAATGATTGCTTTTTTAAATTGTTTCCTTTATACTGCCTATGGAAAATAACGTTTTAATTTGTATTAAAATATAGGTTGCTGATTCGAATCGCTAATTCCATTGGTTGGTACCCTTTATTCTGTAAAGGTATGCTTTTAACCGATAAGTTCTGGGTTCAAATCCCAGGCAACCGCTTTGCTTCGCTTGCTGTAAACCGCTATAGGCGGCTACGCATGCCTCGCTAGGCATCCCTCCGGGGGGGGGGGCACGGCGAAGCCACGAATGGGCTTGCGTAGCAAGCGAAGGGAAAGCACAGCAAGCGAACCCGAAAGGCTTGCCCATCGAAGATGGGCATGACCACATAATGAAATAATGGATGACAATTTAAAGTTGCTTTTCACCTACGTTTTACAAGGCAAAATAGCAAGGCTATTTCTGGCAAGAATGGCTAGCACTATATAATCTATATATATATACATAGGCATGGCAGGCCGGGCATATTTCTATATACGTCACATGGTTAGATATTATTTTAATTGTTTGGGGGGGGGCTGCTATCCTTATTGATTACTTTGATTACTGTTCCATTTATTGAATCTATAAATAAATTTCAAAACCCATATCGTCGTCCTATAGCAACAATCTTATTCTTCCTTGGCACTTTAGCAGCAATTTGGTTAGGCATTGGGGCTACTTTTCCAATCGACATCTCTTTAACATTTGGTCTTTTTTAATTAATTTCGGTTTATTATATTTACGCCTTATGTGGACTATGGCGTAGCAAGCCGAAGGCACATAGGGTTATGTGAGAAGTAGGACTTTTATAAAAATTTAATTAGAATTGATTATTTCTAGATTTTTAAATTGGCCTAAAAACGGCAGCGTAAACAACCCCATCTAACATAACAAAATTAATATTTTTGAGAGAACCGCTTTCAACAAAGAAAAACAGGAGTTTTGATTGTCAAAAGAAATATTACTTTGGGGCTTTATAGGAGCTTTCTAGCCTTGGAACTGGAAAGAGAAAGAACATGGTCCAAAAGGCTACCGGGTTTAATACATCCATAAAAACATAAAAAAATCTCAATTTTTGATTTAAATTAATGAAATGTTGCCGTAACGAATATAAACAGAGAATTCGACAGCTTAGCTAAAAATAAAAATATAAGAATTAGCTAACAAAAGAAACAATACCATTTTAGAAGATATACTTGAAAATAAAAAAATTCAGTGTAACATCCATGGCAAATTTTTATATTCGTTCAAAATCTGGTTTAGCTTGTTATGATTCTGCCTTGCGACGGCCAAACAGGACGAGCTCGTTCGCAAGAACCTTTATCCTAGCGGGTAAACCTGCGCTAGGCCCGGATTTTCTTTTGAGGCAATCAAAAAAGAAATTGTTGCTGTTTTAGGTTATAAATGATACTTATCATGGCAAGTTTTTCGTTAATCAAAATAAAAATTATGTTTACTGGGAACTCGTCATGCACTTGCGAATAAAAATTTTTTAGTTTGGTTTATTTCTCGGTGAGCTCTGCTGCTATTTTGGCCGTTTATTGAAAGTGTTGCCTTGATAAATAAATTTATAAATAAATTTCAAAACTCATATCGTTGTCCTATAATTCTTCCTTTGCACTTTAAATTAGGTATTAAATTAGGTATTGGTGTGACTTTTATTTGGTTTATTTCAGTACAAGGTAAACTCCAAAAAAATAAAAATTTATGTCTGTTCCGTTTACGGTTGCCAAGAGCCCAAGCGTAGCAATTTATTGCTTTCCCATCCCCTTTTCAGAATTATATCTTGGTGAAAATGTTTCAAAAAAACTAAGAAATTATCCAATATGCACTTCGTGCATAAAGTGCGTTATTAATATTAATAGCTATAACAGCTATAACGTAACCTTGCTTCGCGGTTGTCCACAAATCTGCTCTGGATGGTTTTTATATAATTAAAGATTTAAATGGTTTTAAAGAAACGGAAGTAAAGCAAGGGGAAGACCAAGCAGCCTTGCGTCTACATTGTCGACAATCACAAAGTTTTAGTGTATAGGACTATAAAGACTTTAAAGACTTTTCGTATATATTTTATTTAATTTTGAAATAAATAAATTTTAAGATATACTTTTGAAAATACCATGCACAGAAAATTATGACTTCGTCATCCATGACAAATTCGGGCTTGGATGGTTGTACTCACCCCATAAAAAACTTGGTTTCCCTGAATTGGAGTCACGTCGTTTATTCTATTTTTTTTTTTTTACACATTTTGTATTTCACATAAAAAATGAGTTTACGACAATGCGCTAACTTGCCTTTATTAATTTTATAATAGATGACGAAGTCATAAAATGTTCTCTCTTGCTTTTTATTTTTTTTCATATATTTCATATAGTCCACATCGTGTATGTGGGCATTCTATCAAAGTGTTTTTCAAAAGAACCTATCCTTTTAGATCCCAAGGACACCGCTTTTATTAGAGATGTTCCGTATCTGTGATTAGGTGTCTAGTTCTATTGCACGCCCATCATACCCCATTTTTTATGCGGTTTGTTAAAGAAGAAAAAGTATTACCTATACAAAAAAATACAACAATACGTGGGTGTTATTGAGTTTTTATATTTTCATATAAAAATATAAATTATATAAATTTATGAACTAGCCTATTTAGCATATTTGTTTATTTATGACTTCGTCATCGTTGCCTTTCGCGAAAGCGACGCACATCAATTAAGAGCCCAATTCTATTTATAACGGATTATAACGCACTTTTTTCTCTTTTCTATACTAAAGTACACCCTATTCTAAATAGGATTTATAAAAAAAAAAGAGGACTTGAGCCGTATGCATTGAAAAATGCAAATACGGTTCTATGGGGGGTTTTTTTATAAACCTACCCGACTAAACCAGGACATTTTTCTCGTACGCTTGCTAAAGGTCCAAATACAACAACATGGATTTGGAACCTTCATGCAGACGCCCATGATTTTGATTCACATACTTCAGATTTAGAAGAAATTTCTAGAAAAGTATTTAGTGCGCATTTTGGTCAATTAGGCATCATATTAATTTGGTTAAGTGGGTGCGACACGATTATGCATTAATAATATAGATTAAAATTAAATCTGTTTTTTATGGACTCTGTGTGTGAGTTCCTTTCATCCTTTCAAATGCTCGAGGATTAAACGCTTCCTAGCTTCCTAAAAAATTCACTTATACTAGTCTTTTGTGTACGGGTCTTCAAGATATATAATATTGGTAAAATACTTATAATCTCACAGAGATTATAAAAAAGTTATCCATAGCAGGACGTCTATGAATCCAATTGACTTACCCAGATAAGTAACTTCATTCACCTTGTGAATAAGAATACTACATCGAAAGATAAGGGGACAATATGGAAGAGTTACTGGCAAGGAGAGAAAGAGAAAGATGAAGCAATAAAACTTGAAGAGGGAAAGCTGATTGACGAGAAATTGTCACGATCAGTTTGGGAGCGAGTTCACTATCGTGAGATAGGGGATTTGTTCATCAATAAGACAAGTGCTATAACAGGAATAGAATAGCTAGTGCCCATTAAAAACAAATAAATAGTATCGAAACAAGGTTTCGATGAAACACAAGAGACTTTTTATTTTGATAATGGAAAGGTACGAGCTTATTATATATAAAAAGTTTTTTCCACATTTTTTTAGAAATATATTACTGGGTAAATAATTTTTATTTCACTTGCTACGTTTGGGTGGATTATTATAATTCCACGTTCTTTCTCCTTGTACTTTTAGCCAACGCATACGAACAGGGTAATTTCATCAGAAAAGCCTTGTAACCCGTTCCCTATTTTTTTTCGTGGATTCGCTTTTGTCTAAAACCTTATTTTGTAAGACCGTGTTGCTATAGTCCACTCAGTGGACTACGTGACTCTAAATAATTACAATGATTTGTTAATTTTGATTTTTTACCAAAACTTCTGGAAAATAGAATAAATTTTTATAAAGTTTCCACCAACTTTCTATTCAAATGTCATAAGATTTTATTTGATTTATAAAATCTTATGTTTAATAGCCTTGCCCTTGCCTTTCGCAAGGCAAGGGCTACTCTTACTGGCTTTGTTTGCCATAAATAAATAAAAACTAGTGGCTTCCCTCTATTTTAATTTTTACAGAGGTAAAGATCTAATTTCTTTCCAATTTTTTAACCATCTCCAAAAATCTTGTGATATCCGCATAGCGGGGATTTTAAAATTAACAAACTAATTCTCTATAAATTTAGTTCGTTTAAGCTTATTTTAAATTATTAATGTATAACGTGAAATCTTATTTAAAATTTTTTTTTAGAAAATTTTAAAGAGAAAGGAAACTCGAAAATTCTGGATCTCTATTGAATCTTAAAATAAAATATCCCTGAATAGCTTAACTTTTTTATGACTCTGTCATAGATTGCGTCGCAATAAATATTATAATTATATATAGACTTATTACAGGAATGCTGAAATGATATAATGATATATATCAAAACCCATAAAAAAAAATAAAGCTATTTAGGATAAAACTAATTGGTCAATAAAAAGTCTTAAAACTGCTTTTTTTAGAAGTTAAACTTTAGATCTTTCAGCAACTTTGTTGCTCTTTTTTAATTTAATGAAAATGAATTCGAGTTCATTCGTTGTTATAATAAATATTTGATTTCTTATAATTAAAATGATTTGCAACCTTGCTATGCAAGGCTTGTATTATTTAATAATTTCAAAAGCGTCGGCAAATCCTCAACGTCCTGTGTTTTGACTGTTAATTCTCTATTCGTCTGCCTTCGGCCTCCCAAAGCGAAAGCGAAGCAGTAGCCAACTTTTTTCTCCGTGCCGTAAATATTTTCTTTTTATGACTTCGTCATCGTTTGGTTGCGTAGCTTCCCCATGCCCTTTGGGCGTCTTCGCTTTCGCTTGCTTGCTTCGCTGTGCCTCCGGCTTCGCGTAGCGAGCCCCGTAGGGGAAGTAAAGGGCACAGAAAGCGAAGGGACAGCACGCCCTTTACTTGCCCTTGCCCTTCGCTTCGCTTACCTTCCACTTTGTGGACAGCATCTTTATGGGCTGTACGTCCCCTACGGGGAGTCCCCGTAGGGGAAGAAGTCAAAACGAAGTAAAAAAAAAACACCTGCCGCAACACTTTCGTAGCAAAGCAAGCAACGAACAAAAATGACACAGGCTTTCATGGCTAAAATTATTATTTGCTATATAGTAATAATATAAATAGCTGATATTTTTTATTTTTAGGCATATTTTCCCAAAAATTCTTCTAAAAGTTTGACTCCAAAAACATCGTTCACTATGACAAATTTTTCAAAATATTTTTTTATTTCCACTAACTAGCCGTGTCAATTATTCTTCTTTTATGAATAAGAATAATTGACACGGCTAGTTAGTGGAAATAAAGACTAAAATGCATATGTTTCCCAAAAACAGTCTGCATTGTGGACAATAACTAATAATTCCTTATTTACCTAGATTTTTTTCTTTTTCACTACGCGCTCTTTTCGTTATGCGTTAGATTCGATGCAACTTGGGTTGTAAGCATTCTGTATATAATAATAATGTAAATTATTTTTTATAATCTTGCAGATCAAATACACGAAGTCCATAGGTGCGGGTCTTAAAATATATAATATTGGTAAAATACTTATAATCTCATTGGAATTATAAAAAAGTTCCCCATAGTAAAACGTCTATGAATCCAATTGACTTACCCGGATAGATATAACTTAATTCACATTATGGATAAGAAATATCAAATCGAAAGATAAGGCAATAAAGCTAGTATGAAAGAATTACTAACGAGGAGAGAAAGAGAAAGATGAAGCAATAAAACTTGAAGAGGGAAAGCTGATTGACGAGAAATTGTCACGATCAGTTTGGGAGCGAGTTCACTATCGTGAGATAGGGGATTTAGTTCATTTTTCAATAATTTACTGCGTAGATATTTATAGCCTTGCTATAAGTTGGGAAAAACGAATTTAAGATAAGAGAAATAAAGGAAAATTGTACCTTGGAGGTATTGCTATTTTTTAGGGGAAAATAAAAAAGAGGGCTCTAAAACAAATTATAATTTATATTATCTTCCTAGTCATTTGTATGCATCTGTAAGACCAAAAAATTAATAATTTTTGTAATTTTAGAGCGATTTTGTTAAAATTTTGTTTTTCTTTGAAGTTTTATTATTGTTTGTTAGTTTTTAACTCCCTGTTGTTGTGCTTGTTCTGTACGTCTTCAAGGTTGATTTTATCGTTGATAACCATCAAAACAAAAACTTATTCCCTCCGATAGAATTATAGTTAGGATACTTCACAAACCCCCCCAAATATTGAATATTGTGTGGTGGATAAATACTCATAACCAATAACCATAAAACTTAAAAGGGGAGAACAAACTGACGAGAGATTCTCACAGTTGCTTCGGGTTGCTTGTGCGAAGCAAGCACGCGAGTCCATTTACCGTAAGGGAGAGTATTTAGTTTATGTAATAAAAACTTGTAGAAGGAGAGTTTATTGATGAGAAATTGTTACAATTAATTCGGGAACGAGTATGCTCTCGCGAGTGTTTTCTTAGATTAATAACTATGATGACTATGACTTCGTCATCGTTGCCTTTCGCGAAAGCGACGCCCTTTACGGGCTCGCGTAGCGAAGCGAAAGCTGTACGTCCCCGTAGGGGAAGTCAAGGGTAAGCCCTTTGTTCCCCTACGGGGCTCGCTCCGCATCCCTCCGGGAAGCCCTTTACTTCCCCTACGGGGACGCATGCGAAGCAAGCAAGCCAAGCTGTCCCTTCGCTTTCTGTGCCCTTTACTTGCTTTCCCTTGCCCTTTGGGCAAGGGTTGCTTGCTTCGCTACGCGAACGCACAGCACGCCCAAAGGGCATGGGACGGCCCGCGAAGCAATAAACACATTTGTAGAAATCTTTCAAACAAAGTATACTGATAGATTATTAACAAATTTTTAAATAATTTTATGTCTAACACTGGAACTACTGGACGTATTCCTCTTTGGCTTGTTGGTGTTGTTGCTGGGATTGCGGCTATTGGTCTACTTGCAATCTTTTTCTATGGCTCTTACGTTGGATTAGGATCATCTCTATAAGATATTACAAGTTTATTTATATTTTCATATTTTATTTCCATGCTTTTAATGCACTTTGGTCAAAGGACATCAAACAGTTAGCTTTTTTACGCAATGCTTCCCCCCATTAAAGATGGGGTCAAATTGTCAAGCAAAGTAAAAATTTTGCTTGACGACCTAGTTGGTGTCCAAAACCAATGTGTGTATGTACATAGTGCTCGTCTTGAAGCTGAAAACATTACAAATAAGAGAACTCTGGTATGAAAGAAGACCAGCGAGGAGAGAGAAAGATGAAGCTCAAGATCCTATTTGTCCCGAAGCATTTAATACAACATAGTGCTCCAAAGAGCTTAAAGGGTTTTTGGTTTTTATTCAATAGCTACCATCTCTGGCTTTCTCTTTTACAAAGAATACAATATTTAATATTGACGGCATTATAGGTAAAAAGATCAAACCCCCTCAAAATAAAATTGATGGCACTGTAAACATATGCCTATATTATATCTGTTTTCTTTTAGTTGTATAATTTATAATAATTAGTTATTAGTTCAATTAAAGGCAAGGCTCGTAATTTGTAAGCGTAGCTTACTAAAACAATATTTTATAAAAACAAGCCAAGTTGTTATTTTTTAGTTTATTTGTCAGATTTTTAAATAAATTTTGCTATTTTTTATGCTAAAAAAAACCATCTCCCATGCTGTTAGTTTTTTGTGTTTTCGCTTGCTGTCCCATACTTGCTACGCTTGCTACGCTTGCTACGCTTGCTACGCTTGCTACGCAACCCCTCGCGGTCCCGCGCATAAGACGACGCAAAGGTAGTGTTTTATGTGCCCTTTACTTCCTTCGCCATGCCCGTAAAGGGCTATGTGTGCTTCTTGGCTTCTTGCTGTCCCTTCGCTTGCCCTTTGGGCTTCCCGGAGGGACAGCAAGAAGCCAAGAAGCACACATAGTTTACGAAGTAAAAAACGCAAACATAGAGGATTGCAAGTAAGGCAACAGCAACATATTTGTTAAGTTCTTCAACAGCTTAAATTTATTATAGTCCACAGTGTAGCCTTGCTATGCAAGGCTAGGTGAACAATTAGATTAATAAATTAAAATAGCAATCAAACTAAAATTTAAAATACTGATCAATTTTATAACAATAATACTATTCCAGTTGTTTTCAGTTAAAATAAGTTTTTTTGAATTGCGAGGCATGGCATTATACCATTAAAATATACCACTTTGACTCGCCCAAAATTAAAAGACACAACACAGATTTGCATTAAAAGCTTAGATTTTTATGACGTCGTCATCGATTAAATGTAAGCGCTCCAAAACGATGTTGCTTTTTTTCCTTTAGATTTCTAGCTTTTCTATTCTTTTTTGCAAATGCCTTTAAAAAACTCTATAAGAAAAAAAATTGATTTGAAAACAAAGATATAGTATTTCATAAAAACAAATTTAAATAAGCAAATGATGAACCCTTTATTAGAAATTTCAGAAGTTTCTGTTGGAAAACATTTTTATTGGCAATTAGGCGAATACCAAGTGCATGGTCAAGTTTTAATAACATCATGGGTAGTATTAGGAATTATAGCTCTTTTATCTTTTTTAGGAAATCGCGATCTAAAACCAACCCCTGATGGTTTTCAAAATTTCACTGAATTGGTGACAGAATTTATCCGTGATTTAGCAAAAACACAAATAGGTGAAGAAGAATATTTAAGTTGGGTGCCTTTTTTAGGCACAATTTTCTTATTTATTTTCGTCTCAAACTGGTCAGGTGCATTATTACCTTGGCATTTAATTGAAATTCCTAATAGTGAATTAGCAGCGCCAACGAATGATATAAATACAACAGTTGCTTTAGCTTTATTAACATCTATTTCGTATTTCTATGCTGGTATTCACAAAAAAGGATTACGATATTTTAATCGATATGTACAACCTGCAGTTTTTTTATTACCAATTAACGTCCTTGAGGATTTTTCTAAACCATTATCTCTTAGTTTCCGACTTTTTGGTAATATTTTAGCTGATGAATTAGTTGTTGGAGTTTTAGTTGGCCTTGTTCCTCTTATTATTCCTATTCCTGTTATGCTACTAGGTGTTTTTACTAGTGCTATTCAAGCTTTAGTTTTTGCAACTCTAGCAGGAGCCTATATTGGTGAAGCTATTGAAGATCATCATTAATTGCTCTGCAATTGCTCTGCAATTGCTCTGCAATTGCTCTGCGTGCCCTTGCCCTTTGGCAACGATGACGGAGTCATTAATTGGAGAAACAAAAAAAGTAAACTCCATTAACATTTATTGTTTCTCCAATTAATGATGCTTTGCTTCGCAAAGCTTGTGTCCACTGTGTGGACACCGTAGGGGTTGCGAAGCAAAGCATCATTTTTTACTTCTTTTACTTCATAAACTATGACGAAGTAAAAGAAGTAAAAATCAAAGCATTAGTTATTTTTGAACCAATTAAAATTGCGCGCGTACGCAACTGCGTGGTGCGTGTATTGTCAATTTTTACTTCTTTTACTTCGTAAACTATGACGAAGCCATAAACGACCTTACGGGCATACGCAGAATGAAACGTCAGTAGGGAGTTTTTTCCTTGCCCTTAAGACGCTCACTCTTTTTTTAAATTATTAAATTAAAAGTATGTCGCTGTTCTTTCATAAATTCAAAATTCGCGCACTTATTATCTATTAACTATGCGAATTTATGAAAGAAAAATTCCTAAGTTTTGTAAAGCTAAGAGTAAGGAAGAAAAACTTAAAACAGACCCGATTTTATTTACGAGAAGGTCTAAATAACTAAGAAATAAATTTAATCGGTTTTATTGAATTCATATTTATTATGCACGGAGTCTTGCTATTTAAAGCGCTGTGTCCACTAACTATATTCGCGTAGCAGACAAGTAAATAAATAATTTATTTAGCAAGGTATAATTAAATATAATTAAAAAAGTAAATCGATGGTTTTAAAATTTATTATGATTTTAAAATAAAGTCTAAATACAAATAGATGGGTTTTGATTTTTTTATGAAAGATTTTACAACTTATTTATCGACAGCACCTGTTGTTGCAGCTGTTTGGTTTACATTTACTGCAGGCTTATTAATAGAAATTAATCGTTTTTTTCCTGATCCTTTAGTTTTTTCTTTTTAATTACTACGGGACGCCTTGCATTCCACTTTGTGGACAGCAACCCATGCTTGCCCTTCGCTTCGCCATCCCGTAGGGGACGGACAACAAGTAAAGGGCAAGCGACGGCGTATTTCGCTTTGCAAGGCAGCTGTGTGGACTATATTCGCTACGGGACTTTCAAAAAACAAAAAAAAAGTAATATGGTATCGTATAGAGTTTTTGTTTTTTAAGAATCTATATCGAAAAATAAAAAACAAAAACATAGTGGATACCCGGGGTGCAGAAATTAAATTATAAAAATTCATAAAACATATGAAGCAAGGCTAATGCACTCCGCGCAATAGCATTATAGATATAAATGAGAACTTATTTCTTGAGATTTTTTACAACGAAATTGAAGTTATTCCAATTGTTTTTTTTTTCTTATAAAATATTAAAGTAATATAGTTTACTTTTTGCTTTGCTTTTAAGAGCATGTTATATACATAACAACGTTATGTATACCAGCCTTGCTGTCCCTCCGGGAAGCCATGTGTGCTTTGCTGTGCCCATAAAGGGCAAGCTACGCGAGAACATACACCGTTATGGATAATTTTTTTATATTTTATTTTATAAAAAATGATAAAATTATATGCCAACAATTCAACAATTAATTCGCTCTGCAAGAACAAAAATTACTAAAAAAACAAAAGCACCTGCATTAAAATCATGTCCTCAACGAAGAGGCATTTGCTTGCGGGTTTATACAGTAACACCGAAAAAACCCAATTCAGCCCTTCGTAAAGTAGCTAGAGTACGTTTAACAACAGGGTTTGAAGTGACTGCTTACATTCCAGGAATCGGTCACAATCTTCAGGAACATGCTGTAGTTTTAGTTCGTGGTGGGAGGGTAAAAGATTTACCAGGTGTTCGTTATCATATTGTTCGTGGTACATTAGATACGGCAGGTGTTAAAAATCGTGTTCAAAGTCGTTCAAAATATGGTGTTAAAATAGCTTCAAAAACAGGAGCTAAAACATCAACGAAAAAATAATATTATAAAAAATAAAAAATCCATAATGGGTACTAAGCAAGGCAACATAAGTTTGTGGGCTTTGCACTTTCTCGCAAGGGTGCTAGTTATGAATTTATTTTTTCACATTTCCCTACGGGAAAGCGAGAGTTGCGTAGCAAGCCGAATGCTCTGAGAAACTGTAGTAACTTTTAAAATTTTTCGTTTGCAAAGCGGACATGCCCATAAATTTTATGTTTTTTTATTTTAAATTGCACAGCAAGGCAGAAATAAATAATTTTCGCATATTTGAAAATTGGAGTTGGCCCTTTCTAAAAGTGTTAACTATGAAAACAGTAAAATAAAAGGTAGTAAAATTTTTATAAAAAATTTAAAAAGTTTATTTAATTTTAGTCGAATAACTTTTTACATATATTTTAATTTTATATATCGCATTTTGACTTAAGAAAAGGCATTGGATTCTTTTTAACTTTTGCCTGTTCCCTTCTTTTTATCAAATAGGCTTACAGAACTCTTTTACGAGAGTCAGGAATCTGTAAACTATCTAAGACTTGCGTATCTTGCATAGTCCCCATTTTTGACTTCGTCAAAAAATAAACAATAGAGACATTTGTTGTCCCCAAATCCTTTTCGCAAAGCGGTCGCATAACACAGAAAGGAATGTCATGGCTATCTTTTGATTCAAAAAAACTCGCTCCGAATATCATTTTCTTTTATAGACAAGACACTAATGGAAAATTCGTTTATGGATAGAAATTGCTTTTATGACTCCGTCATCTTCCGAATCGCTTGCAACCCTTTACGGGTGCAGCCCGTATTGATATAATAAGGGCTTGCAACACAAATCTTTTTAGTTGTTCAAAGAGAAAAAGCAAATACAAATATATGTACACTATACATAATTCACATAATTCGAAAACAAATAGCACCTGGTAAAAGTTCCTCCTTTTTTTGTTGCTTGTTATAGCGATAGGATGCCAAAGGACACAATAAAGAAGAAGTGAGCGTAGTCTACATTGTGGACTGTTAAAACGAAGGTAAAAAATGAACACTCTTAAGCATGTTTTTATAAAAAAAAATCTAATTATTAATAAATAAATTAATTATTGAAGGAATTTATATGATTTCGTTTTTATCTGTACTCACGTCTGTTAAAGATTATGTTGAAATTACTCATAAAATAGTAGAAGCTGATCCGGGTCTTTTTCAAATTAAAAGTTATGACGAAATTGGCACTGTTTTAACATTTTTTATTCTTTCGATCAAAGAGTTTTTAGTTGAATTTTTTACTTTAAATTGGATTAAAAATTTTTGGAGTTTACCAATAATTGTTCCTGATATTGCTTCAGCAATGATTTCAGAGATTTCTATTCTTGATGGATCTTTACATAATGCTTTTAATTTTTTAGAAACCCCTCTAGCTTATGGGCAACAAAATTTTGTATTACATGGGTTTGAAAAATTTTTTATTGGATTTATTAATAGTTTGTTTTTAGTTTTACCTACATCAGCTGCTCATGTAATAACACTTCGACGCTTTGTTATGCAAGGTGTGGAAATTGGATATTTAGCGGGTCTAGGAACAATAGCAGGAAATATGTTATGGTTATCTTCTATTATTTTTGGATGGCGATTTTTTATTATTCCTTGGTTATCTTTTGATATTTTTAGATATTTATTTGGTTTCGTTTTATTAGTTAAATATCTATGGGATTGTACAAAAGAACAAAAAATGACCCTCGAAGAAGTAAATAAATCTAAAATTTTTTTATTAAATTTTTTATTAGCTTTTACAGAACAAACGTGTATTTATCCTTTTTTGAGTAATATTTCTATAAGTCCGGAAGCATCTTTATTGGAAACATTTCCAGCTGATACTATTCAGCAGTTTATTTTTATTCATGCAACTTATCTTTTTGGTATTTTTTTTGGAAGCTATAGTTTCTTATTGTTTAGTTGCTGGTTTTGGGAATATCCTGCTTTTACGATTTATTTATGGATCCAAACAAAATCGAATTATAGATTTACAACTCGATTTTATTATAAAATTTTAAATTATGTTTTTACTTATTTGACAATGTTGGCCGCTATTTCAAGTATACCTTATTATGGTTTAGATTATAGTATAACTAAACCATTTGGATTTGTTCCACAAGATCGTTTAATGAGTCAAAAACCATCCTTACAGAATCGTAGTGAATATGAAAAGCTTGTGACAGAAACATCATTTTTAGATATTCAGCCTACAAACATCAATCTTAGAACTCGAGATGGTCAAAGACCTCGAAGGGAACGTTGGAAACAACGTTTTATTAAATATGAAGCTTTAGATGTTTCGACTTATGATCAAGGTGTTTATGATTTTCTTACTATTGAAGATTTAAATTATGGCTTTGATCGTTTCTGGTTTAAACGAAAAATGCGAAATCATACAACGTATTTTCGTTTATTCCCGAGTACCTGGATGATAACACTAAAAAAACAATTACTTGGATCAACCAAAGAAGCACGAAGAAATGACTTTTTTACACTTTTATTTGAACAATATTATCATCCAAATTTTCATAAAATGAATGATGTAAGGCAAAAGCCATTCCAAGCCTTGAGTGATGAAAAAACGGGACTCCTTTCTTTTATGACTCCGTCATCGTTGCCTTTCGCGAAAGCGACGCCCTTTACGGGCTCGCGTAGCGAAGCGAAAGCTGTACCCGTCAAGGGTAAGCCTTCGCTTTCCCCTAGGGAAAGCGATGGTCAAGGGTTAAAGTGGACTATGACTTCGAAGGACAACACTAAAGGACGTTCGTCTCCTCAGGGGTTGCGAGAAATTGAATCAATACAAGAAAAACAAAATAAGTATCAGTATCGTAATGCAGTTCCAATGGTGCTCGGAATAAGAACTCGTGCTGATTTTTCAGCTTTAAGGAAATTTGTTCGTAAATTTAATACACGTATTAAAACTTCAGAAATTATCTTAAAAAATTCTAAACATAGTTCTCAGACCCTGTCTGCGTTTTCGACGACGCGTGCTGTGCCATCCCCCTTTACGGGCGTCGCTTCGCTTGCCCAAAGGGCGTCGCGAGAGCGAAGGGCAAGCGAAACAAGGCTATCACAAAATAAATTATCGCTTGCTCCGCAAAAGCATCTAGAGGACGAAAAAGGAGACATTGTTAATGGAAATAATAAAGAATTTGCAAAAACAGTTTACTCTAAACGTTGGAAACACTTATATTCAAATATTTGGCGCGGTTCTAAAAAAATTTTTACTCCCTGGACTCTACGCAGTTTGTCTAGAAAGGTTTTCTTAGAATCAGCTAATCTTAAAAAACAAATTAATCTTTATACAAAAAAACAAAAACAATACAATAATTTGCAAAAAGCCTTGCTTCGCAAGGCAAATGACTATTCTTTGGGAAGCGAATTAAAGTCCACAGAGTGGACTATGACGAGCAAGCCAATTTTAATTTCAGAAAATTTCAAAAAAACTCTTGCTCGAGAAAAACTTTCAAAAAAAGATAGACAAATTCTTCGTTTTAGGACACAATTATATTTACCCGCTTCACAAAATAAGGCGATTAGCTTTAAGGTACGCACCTTGCTTCATCCTTTAAAATTTTATCTTCAAAAAGAAGAATCTTTTCGTCGAAAATTAAAATTTTATGGATCTGCTGTTTTTCGTAAATTCTCTATTGGAAACAATGCCCCTTATTTTAGAACAATAATGAAACGTGGTTTTTATTATTATAAAAAAAATTTAAGACTCAAACGTACTGAAAATGTTGCTGCTTTAAGACCAGGGTTACGGAAAACTTTTAGAACTCCTCGAAAACTAGTCAAAACATCAGCCCAGAAGATCACAGAAGAAACGTACGTCCGTACCTATTCGCATAGCGGAAAGGACACATATGTACGACAAAACGACGATAATCAAATATCTGGTATTAAAGGAGAGGAAAGTATTTTAGTCAAAGCTAACTTAACAATAATGCCCTCCGGGCATTATAATTCCGATATTGGTAAACGCTCGAGTCGATATCGTTTTCAAATTTATAAAGATGTTCTTCAACATTGGTATTATACTCCCTTTAACAGACTTTTACTTCGGTTTGATATTGATGCTTTTATCAATAGACAACCAAAAAACCATTTTTTAACAAAAAAAGAAGAGCAATTACTTCATCTAAGAAGAATTTTATTAGGTGAACATTATGATACATTACGTTGGTATAATTTTATGCAACATTATAGGTCAATGAAAACTCGTCTTGGTGGAACTAAGAGTTTTGCAAGTCGTACATATAATCAACAATTTCAAGGAACTTTTAAAAAAATTCGTCATTTATTTGCAATAACTCCAAGTCAAACAAATATTTCTGGTCTTACTCTCGATGATTCGAAAGAACTTTCAAATAAAATGGCAACAAAAATTTCAAAAGAAACTCCAATTGTTCTAAAATTTGATCAACCTTTATATAATGAATATATAAATTCAAACATCGTCGCAAATAAACAATCTGGTTCTATTCTCGAAAAATCCATTTTACATGAAGAATTATTTGTTCCAGCTAATATCCAAGGCAGTAATAAAAATTTACATATCCTTCCTTTTTCTTTGGCTCCACCGCGTGCGTCCTTCGGAAAACAAAGTGAAAGCAAGCTTTCCCTTGCCCAAAGGGCGTCTTCGCTTTCGCGACGAGAGCGAAGGGACAGTGAAGCCCGTGAAGAGCTTGCTTTGACGACATGGCAAGAAGAACAATCTATTGAAAAAACTCAATTTGAGGATTTAATAACAAAATCAACTACAATCCTCGGTGAATATTTGTTAAAAACAGAACCTGCTCAAAAAGAATATATAAAACAAATTATACGAGAAAACAAGTATAGCGAATTATTAAGATTTTTATACTTAGGTAAAAAAGAAAATAGTTTGCTTGCTGTACCCGTTAAGGGTAAGGTCCACATAGTGGACCATTTACGACAAAAGATGTCCCCCGAACAGAAGGATAGCAATCACTTCCATTTGAACTTTGAAAATACAGAACAGCGTTCAGTTCTATCGCATAATGGAAAGTATAGTGCTAACCGTTTTTTTAATGCGGTTACACAAGAACTTTGGGTACAATTTATGAGACAATCTAAAAAACGGATAAATAATCGAAAATTTATTAAAAAATATATTGATCATAGGGTAATTAAACGTGAAAAACGAATTTTACGAAAACAAGAAAATTTGGAAAAACGTTTACAACAGCTTAAAATTTGGTTAATTCCAATTAGTTTATTAGATTATTTACCAAGTAACAATTTAGAAAAATTAATATCTACAAGAGGCATAGAAAAAACTTTTAAAAAAGGCGCTTTAATTTTGGAAAATAAAATAGCATCTTCCCAGTCACGTAATGAGTCCTTTACCTTTAAGCGTAATAAAGAAATTGAAAAGTTCCGCATAATGGACTTAGGTTTTAACCGTGGGGAGACAAAAAATACAGTTGCTGATAGCAAGCCTACTTATATTATTGAGGTGAAAAAAACCTTATCAAAGATAGGGTTAGTCGCTTTTAAAGCTAAAACGGCTTTAAAATCTATTACAAAAATTTTTATAGAAAAAGCCAAACCTCTTTATTTCTTTTTAAAGCACCGTCCGGAGCGTCCAAACCTATGGAAAAAAAGACAAAAGGTCAAAGCCAAGGCTAAAAAACAACGAAAAATAATATCAGAGAAATCAATTCCAAAACAATTATTAGCAAAACCTATGAATCGAAATAATATTGTCTATTACGATAAGTGGGTTCTACAAGAAATTATATCTACACGTATACCAAAACAAAATCGATCAGAAGAACCTTACGAATATGCACGAAGTGCATGGACACGTGAAGGTTATGAAAAGTTAATTCCTCGGTTCAAAGAATTAGAATCTATTAATATTTTTAAAAAATTTATTAATCAAACCTTGCAAAGCAAGGTCTCGATATTCAGAGAATACAAGAGAAAAACAAAAAAACAAAAACGTTCAGAATACTACCCAAGTTATTTTTATCACTATAATTCAAATAAACTAAGAAAAATAAAATGGATAAATAAACAAAATTTTAAAGATAAATATAGTCTTGCTACGAAAGACTCAAGAATTATAGCTAAAAATAAAAAACTTAGAATTTTAAAAAATGGAGGACTCCTGCATACATTAATTTCTAAAGTGGGATTAGCTAAAGAAGAAAAAACTTTACTCGACTTATCGCATCCTATCAAAGAAACCCCATCTTCGATGGGGTATGAATTAACATCGTTGAAAACCAATATTAGTAAAAAAAATCAATCAAGGAAGAAAAAAAAAAGAAAAAGAAAATTTTCTATTAAAGTTAAATATCAAAAATCAATAAACAAACGAGCTAAATTTCAAAAGCGCAATATATATAGAAAAAGTAAATTAAAAATATTTGGAAAACAATTAAAACACATTAAATCAAACATTCAATTACAAATTTGGTGGTGGCAAACATACTTACCTAAATTTCAATTAGACTTTGATAAACAATTCTTTTCAAAAGGCAGAAAAACTGAAACTTCAGGTAAGGAAATATTTTTTGAACAACCCAAAAGAGAAAGAGTAGACACTCAAAATCTGCCATTTTTAATGAGGGATACTTCAAGGTTGCAATCTTATACCATTAAAGATGGGGGTCAAAATGTGTTAAATAATGTTTACAAAAATATCCTTCTAAATAAAGATATAACATTTTCTTCAAAGCTCATTAAAGATGGGATATATCCTGAAACAGCATCTATAAACTCTTTGCCTTTTTATGCTGGTTGGGATGAATCTTCAAGAAAACTTGTAGTAACAAATCGTCTTCTTTCTCGTCGCGATGCAGGACTTAACTTCCAAAATTTGACTCAATTCAATAATTTAAAGCCATTAGCTAAACTCTATAAACAAAACGAATTCGAATTTCAAACCCCATCGAAGATGGGGTTTGGTTTGAATGAAGCTTCGTTTTTATATTGGGAAAATGAAATGCTGTTTACTCCATACAATATTGAACAATATAATACAAATGTTATAAGTTTTTTTGCACCGATTGGTTGGCGAAGATTTGAATTCCGACACACTATTTTAAAAACATGGTTGAATTTTGCAAAATCAAAACAAAACAACGATACGAAAGGACAAAATCAAATTAAAAACGAAATAATAAACGCTAATCAAGGTCCACGCAGTGGACCCTATAATTCTAGTTGGGGTTTAAAAATTAATTGTATAAAAAATCCATCATCTGTGCTAAGTTGTTCAAATATTCCAGAAAATAATTTATCAGGCCCTAACTCCATCTTTGATAAAATTAAATTAATTCAATCTAAGCAAAAAAAAACTTCTCAAAAATTTCGAAATCGTCGTATAAAGAAACGCTATAAACGTGTCAAACTTGCTGCTTCAACTTTTGTTTTTAAAACGCAGGGTCCACTTTTAACAGATATTTTACCTTCTCATTATTTATCTGTTTTTAATTCGCAATACAGATTACCTCGACATCGTTATCTAAAATATAAATTAATTAATAACACAGAACTTGGTCCACTCCGTGCACCATCATCATTAAATTCAACAAGTGAATTTAATAATTTCTTCCAAAAGCAAAAAACAAGTCCATCGGTATCATCTTTTACTTTAAGAAAAAGAAGTAAACCAAGACGGAAATTCCATAGAAAACGTTTGATTAAATCAGGAGGATTAATTTTCCCACGCCGTCGTAAATTCATAAATAATCCCATCTTTAACGTTGATAATTCAGAACAATTTTCTACTCGATGGCGTCCATCAAGTGAAACAGATTTTACTTCTAATCAACCAAAAATACGTGTAAAAACAGATACAATACGTCGTCGCAAAGCTCGAAGAAAAATGTTTAAACAAGTGTATAAACCAATTAAAAGGTTTCAACCGCGTTTTGGGGGTTATACATGGCCTGGCGATTATCCTCGATTAGTTTGGACTGATCTACCTAGACTAGAATTAGAACAACTTGATAATCTTGAAAAAATTCGACGTAAACAAGTAAATAAAGAAAAAAGAAGACTGGGCATGGTTGGTGATTTACCTCACAAATATTTACTGAAAAAACATAATGTAATAGTCTTGAAGAAAAAACTTGAAAAAGCTCAACGTTCTAATAAAATTCGTGAACGTGTCCAAGAATTAAAACAGTTAATGAAAAAATAATAATATTACTTGTAGCCTGTGCCTTGCTTTCCCTTCGCGAAGGGAAAGCAACCACTCCGTGGTTGCCCTTTACGGGCATGGCAGGCGAAGCAAGGCATTTTTTTTGAATTTATCCAAAAGACGATCGAAAAGCGAAAAATGTTATAAAAATTGAAAGCACCACAAATTATTTTTATTTATTATATTATTTATGCACTTCTTTCGTTGTCGCATGCTTGCTTGGCGTAGCCAAGCAAGCATGCGACAACGAAAGAAGTGCATAAATAAAAGCCTGTGCCTTCGGCAAGCGAAGCAAGGCTATAACTATACATATTATGACATATAGTTCACATTATGGTAATGTTTAGAAATAAGAAATTAAAAAAAGAGCAAAAACCAAACAATCAAAACAATAAGTTGCTGGTTATTTTTCTAAATTATAATGATTATGCACGGAGTGCATACTATTTTGTGTTTTCGCTTGCTTCGCTTGCTTCGCTTGCTTCGCTTCGCTTTCCCTTCGCGAAGCGACGCCCAAAGGGCATGGGACAGCGAGCCCCGTAGGGGAAGTAAAGGGCACAGCACGCCCTTTGGGCGTCGCTTCGCGAAGGGAAAGCGAAGCGAAGCAAGCGACGCGATGCCATGATGACGAAGTCATCATAGGGTACTTGCATAGCAAGGCTTCCACGAAGTGTGGGGCCACACATAAATTAAAATAATTAAAATTAAGAATTAAGTTTTTAATACTAAAACTCTTTTTGCTGAAAAGATGCGGCAATTTTTTGAGCGAATTTTTGTTGATTTTTCAACATTTTTCAAAAAATTTAATCATTTTTTATCCTCTATTGCTGATAGAGTTTGACTTTTTTTTGCTAAAAGACAGCAACAATAAAACTTTTTGATTAAATTTTAATTACTCCGCGTGCCCTTGCCCTTCGCTTCGCTTCCCCTTTACGGGTAAGTTGGGAAGCAAGCATGGGCAACGATGACGGAGTCATAAATTTAAAATAAAATTATGCTTAGTCCAAAAAGAACAAAATATCGTAAACCCCACCGTGGTCGGTTAAAAGGAAAAGCAACACGCGGTAATACTATAGTATTTGGAGATTTTGCTTTACAGGCATTAGAACCTTGTTGGATAACATCACGTCAAATTGAAGCAGGACGGCGTGTTTTAACACGTTATGTTCGTCGAGGAGGAAAGTTATGGATTCGTATTTTTCCAGATAAAGCTGTAACAATGCGTCCAGCTGGAACACGTATGGGGTCAGGTAAAGGAGCCCCTGATTATTGGGTTGCTGTTGTACACCCAGGGAAAATTCTTTATGAACTTAAAGGAATTTCTGAAAAAATAGCTAGACAAGCTATGCGAATTGCTGCATACAAAATGCCAGTTAAAACAAAATTTTTAACTGGTTTATTAGAAAATCGACAATCTCCGTAAACCTTTAACTCAAAATAGAGTACGGAATTGCAGGTGTGTCCTTTTTTTGTTTTTTTATTTCGTAAACTATGACGAAGTCATAAAGAGCGTTTGCAATATAAGTAAATGTGGTTGTCTGAATTTTGCCATATCCCTTTTAAAAATTATAGAATAAGGGTCTTTTTAGCGGACAGATATCAGTTTCGTTTAAATGCAAGCGTAGTACCATGATGTCATGATGTTAAGACAAAGGGCGTTGCGCAAGGCAACACATACCCCATCAAAGATGGGGGACAGCCTTGCTTCGCGAGGGTTGCGTAGGAAGTCGAAGGCACAGGCATTAACGATACAACATACGAAAGGCATTCCGCGTCTATAACGCTTTTACGGCATGAGTTAACTTCTTATGTGCATTCCTGTAACCTATCTTTAATAGAATAGTTATAATTTGATACTGTATTGACCCCATTATTTAAAATCGGTTTTGTTTAGCATTCTTTATCTAAAATTAAATAAAGAGCCATTACCTTTTTATTTTATGTTAGTTAAGTAAAAAAAAAAAACAAAATTTTGTCGATACGCCTAACAATTACTCAATCTTTAATGGAATATAAAATGATGAAAATAAAGCAATTTTTTTTTCTATTTTTTATGATTAAACCTCAAACATATTTAAATGTAGCTGATAATAGTGGAGCTCGTCAATTGATGTGTATTCGTGTTTTAGGTGGAAGTAAACGAGATTCTGGAAATATTGGAAATATTATTATAGCTGTTGTAAAAGATGCTCTTCCGAATATGCCTATTAAAAAATCCGATGTTGTAAGAGCTGTAATTGTACGAACTAGAAAGGGCTTAAGACGCCAAAATGGAATGATTATTCGTTTTGATGATAACGCTGCAGTTATTATAAATAAAGAAGGAAACCCGAGAGGAACTCGTGTTTTTGGTCCAATTGCTCGTGAATTAAGAGATTTAAATTTTACAAAAATAGTTTCATTAGCCCCTGAAGTTGTTTAAAAATTTAAATATTGTAAGTTTTGTTTATGACTTCGTCATAGTTGCCTTTCGCGTAGCGAAGCGAAAGCTGTACGTCCCCGTAGGGGAAGTCAAGGGTAAGCCCTTTGTTCCCCTACGGGGACGCATGCGAAGCAAGCAAGCCAAGCTGTCCCTTCGCTTTCTGTGCCCTTTACTTGCTTTCCCTTGCCCAAAGGGCAAAGGGCAAGGGTTGCTTGCTTCGCTACGCGAACGCACAGCACGCCCAAAGGGCATGGGACGGCACAAGAGATCGTCACGACACTTGCGTAGCATTCAAGGCAACATACTCTAAAACATCAGAGTAAACATAAGTCAAACTTCGTGAAAAATGTCGTCCAGTCCCCCGGTATATTCGCTTGCCTTCGGCGTCCCAAAGGGAAAGCTAGCACACATAGTTTAATTGTTTAATAGAATGTCATAAATCATTAATCATTATCGTTGCCGTGTTGCCGTCCCATGCCAAAATAGAGTTATAACTTAGACATACAACGATTTGGAGACACAATTCTAAATGGAAATTAAAAAAAGGGATTATGAGTTTAATAACGGAAAAGTGATGTTGTTACTATTATCAAATTTATATATCAAATTTATAGATTACCTCTTATAGTCCATGTAGTGGACTATGATAAATTTTAAATCACTTTAAAATTTTAATAAAGTATTTATGACACAAAGATTAAAAAAACATTATGTGAAAACAATTATTCCTAATTTAATAAAAATTTTTAAATATAAAAATATACACGAGGTTCCTAATATTGAAAAAATCGTTATAAACAGGGGTATTGGTGATGCTTCTCAAAATCAAAAAATTATTGATTCTTCATTAAAAGAACTTGCTCTTATAGCAGGACAAAAAGGTGTAGTAACACGTTCAAGAAAAGCTATTGCTAGTTTTAAATTAAGACAAAAAATGCCTGTAGGTGTTACCGTAACTTTAAGAGGCGATAAGATGTATGGTTTTTTAGATCGTTTAATTCATTTAGCACTTCCAAGAGTTCGTGATTTCCAGGGAATAAACTCAAAAAGTTTTGATAAAAATGGAAATTATAGTTTAGGTTTAGAAGAACAATTAATGTTTCCTGAAATCGAATATGACAAAATTGATCAAATTCGAGGTATGGATATTTCAATTGTCACAACAGCTAAAAATCAAGAAGAAGGTTTGGCTTTATTAAAAGAATTTGGACTCCCTTTTAAATCATAGAACCCCATTTTTGATGTGGAAAAAGTAGCAAAGTTGTTGTAAAATTTTATTGAGATTTATAACTTTAAAATTTAAAGTTATGAATTTTCACCGATGACAGAGCTTTTTATTCTATATATTCTATAGTTATGTATATTAAATTCTAAGTAAACATATTTTGAGAATGAATATTAAATATTTTTTTTTTTATTTTTTTATATGGTACAAAAAAAAAGAGGTTTTATTCATGATAGTATCAGTGACATGTTAACACGTATCAGAAATGCTTGTTTAGCTAAAAAAACAACAGTATCTGTCCCTTTTACTCGAATAAATCAACAAATTGCACAAATTTTAGAAAAAGAAGGGTTTATTCAAACTTTCTATACCTCATCTTTAATGCCTCAAGAAAATCTTTTACGGCCAAATGAAAGTTCTGTTGGGATGACTCCTGCATTACAAGATCCATTATATAACACAGATATTATTATTCGCTTAAAATATAGATCAAAAACAATCTATAAAGGAAAAAAAAAAGAATCTTGTATCACTAATTTAAAAAGAATAAGTAAACCTGGTTTAAGAATTTATGCAAATAATCGAGAAATCCCAAGAATTTTAGGCGGAACTGGGGTTGTTATTATATCAACCCCAGAAGGAATAATGACAGATCGTGAAGCTCGTTTAAAAGGGATTGGTGGAGAACTTTTATGTTCAGTTTGGTAATTCGTCATTCACATATAGTAATATATATAGTGATATTGTGTTTTTAATATAAGGCGTACTCTCCCTGCGCTTTGCGCAGGGAGAGGTTTGACGTTAACAACAAAAAAAAAAAATAAATATCAGATTGGTTTTGTGGCACGTGTGTTCTTTAATTTAACAATTTAACTTTATAGCAAATCCTACGTGAGCCGACTAGGTGTCTTTAGCCTTTTATTTCACTTCATATTACGGTTAGTTAGAACTTAAAAAAATACCTCGTTTTATGGGTACCTTCTTCTTGAGTTGCGCTTTTTTCAACTTACTGGGGTTAAAGATTTTGCGCATAAGGAGTCACATGGAACTTATCTTTTACTTGCCTTGGTGTACACGACCAGAAGGCAACCTGTTGCTATACTTTTAGAGATAATCAATGGGATTGTGAACTGAGATAGTATTTCTTCTTGAACATATTGAGAAAAATTTATTTAACAAATGGGAATAGTGGTGGTATTAATTTATCTGTTGCGTTTGCAAATGCAAGGATTAAATAATGGAATATTTTTTAGTCTTGCTTTTTATTTAAACACATGGTATACTTTTAATTATTAATTTAATTATTAATTTATATAATTTTGAGAAACTCTATACCATTTTTTCTAATTTTTATGAGTTGTGTTATAAAAAAAGTGACATCAACCACACAAGAACTAGCGTGTCATTGGGCTATAAAAACCAGAATTATTTATTAAAGTTAAGGACCAGACTATTACACCGTTTTCAACTGAGATTCGCCGTTATTTAATAATTTTTATGTTTTTACTAGAATCCACTCGCTTTGCCAAGCAAAGCAACAACTGCCCTTTATGACTTCGTCATCGTTGCCTTTCGCGAAAGCGACGCCCTTTACGGGCTCGCGTAGCGAAGCGAAAGCTGTACGTCCCCGTAGGGGAAGTCAAGGGTAAGCCCTTTGGGCAAGCGAAAGCGAAGACGCCCAAAGGGCAAGGGCACGCGTAGCAATAAAAATAAATAAGAGTAATCTTGGTCTGGAGTGTTTATACGCAAGTAGTCTGTTTTTTAGCTTTATCTTTATTAATCTTTATTTTTAAATAATTGGAAATTTTCAATCTTTTTTTTTAGCGCTAACGTTTTATAAATTTTTTTATATCTTGCCTTTGGACGGCACTTGTCCGTTGTTTTCAGTGGCTTCATGTCGAGAGTCTTGCAAAACAAAATGCTGTTTGCTGTTTTTAATTCTATTATGAATGGCATTGCTTTGCAAGGTTACGCGTAGTGATAAAAATGTTAGTAAGGTGGGCCACAAAGCTTTGCTTTGCTTGCCGAAGGCACAGGCTAGCCACGGACAAAATATAGAGTTTAAACGTTTCTGCGTTATGATTCTAAATTTTTATTTTATAATACTTAGTTTCTGTTTCTTAGACCTTTGGTTTTTTTATTCAAAAATATTGTAGCATGCTTGGCTTTTCTTAAGGACACTGGCTTCGCCTTGTCCAAGGAGTCTCCAGTGTGTGGACTATTTGCGTTGCTGTGCTTGGGGACTATGACTAATTTTTTCTTTTTTTGTTTTACGAAGTAAAAAATTTGGCACTTGCTTCACGGACGCAACCCCTTAATGGGCCTAACAATTGAAAGTGTATGCACGGAGTTGCCTTTGTCTTGCGTAGCAAGGCACAGCAAAACAGTGTTACTGTTTTGTTGGTAACCTGGTAAAAAAGCTAGAATTTTTACCTTGCTAAGCAAGGCAACAGACACTATGGTTATGACTTCGTCATCTATGACTCTTTGCATTTATTTGCATTTATTTGCATTTATCTTTGCATTTATAAGGCTGGCAAGCGTCGCAACAGGGCACGAGCAATTCCATAGCCATAACAAAAAAATTAAAAAACAGAATGAAAGACGAACTCCGTATTATCTATAAAAATTTAAAGTCATTTTTTCTTTTTTAAAAATTTTAAAATAATATAAAATGGCTCATTTAGTAAAAATTTACGATACTTGTATTGGATGTACTCAATGTGTTCGTGCATGTCCTCTTGATGTTTTAGAAATGGTCCCTTGGGACGGTTGCAAAGCCAATCAAATGGCATCTGCTCCACGTACTGAAGATTGTGTTGGTTGTAAACGCTGTGAAACTGCATGTCCAACTGACTTTTTAAGTGTTCGTGTTTATTTAGGTTCAGAAAGCACTCGTAGTTTAGGGTTAGCTTACTAAATTATAGTTTTTAAAACATCTAAAAAACATTCTACGTGCTATAAAGGGAATCCATTACTAGGGTAAGCTAAGCTATGATGAAGTATAAAAATTATTGTCAATTCGCTTAAACATTCTGTCCGTTCTATTTCTATATCTTCCCTTGCTTCGCAAGGTTACTCGCTTGCAGTGGTTTTGTAGCTTATCCTCATCTTCGATAACAATTAGGTACGTAGCCTCCTGATGTCGTTGGCTACAGATCCAACACATCGTGAAGCTTTTTAAGAATTATAATTTTTTATAATTAAGATCAAAGAAATTACTTGTTTGTCGCATAAAATTTACTCACGTTTAGCCTTCATGTTCCGTCAAATTCTAAATTTTTTTTTCAATCACCATGACAAGTCTCCAGAGCTTTCCAGAGCTTTAAAGCATGCTTGCTTCGCTCCGCGAGTCGCTCCCTTGCCCTTTGGGACACCCCGTAGGGGAAGTAAAGGGCATGGGACAGCGAAGAAGTGCATAGATAATAATATCAGCTCGAAAACTTGCGTTGTTTTCTGTGCAGAATTCAAAAATTTTTTATCTAATGAAACTAAGAACTGAACATTTATAGGCTCTAAAATGATCAACTTTGTTTCGATATTTATTGAGAAAGCTAAATAGTGGTTCTAATTTTTTTTTTTAATTTTTAATATGTTAACTTTAATAAGTTATATAGGATTACTTATAGGTGCTTTAGTATTTACTTTAGGCATTTATTTAAGTCTTTTAAAAGTAGTAAAACTTATTTAAGACTTATTTATTTTTTTTATTTAATTAGCGTTTCTTAAAACACTGCGCTTTAAATTTTCTTATTTTCTTCGTTTGCTGGTCCACAACGGGGACCGCGAGAGGTTGTGTAGCAAGGCCTTCCACATAGTGTTTTCTGCGCCCTTTACTTCCCCGTAGGGACATTGTAAAGGGCTATGTGTGCTTTGCACACATTGTTTACGAAGTAAAAAAGAACGTTTACGAAGTAAAAAAGAACACAATATTTGTAGGGAAAATTATTAAGAACTCGTCTAAATAGCTATGGTTTTTATGCGTAGGCCTTGTTTCGCAAAGCTTGATTAAATTTCTGGGAATTTTAATTTTAAGAAATTAACTTGTCAAAAATCTATTCAAATGTTATAATGTATTATATAAATCATAAATCCTATGCCGGGGTAGCTCAGTGGTAGAGCAGAGGACTGAAAATCCTTGTGTCACCAGTTCAATCCTGGTTCCTGGCAAAGAAATTAATCCTTTTATTTGTAGGATTACGGTATTAAATTTTTTATACATAAAAAGTCTTGTGTAACAATAGACTCTTAGGCTTGTATACTATACACTACACAACTCGTTCGGTATGATTTTAAACCTATAATAAATTTTTTTTATCTAAAGATGTTTTAAAAGTTAAAGTTTTGACAAAATAAACATTTTTATTTAAAATATTAAAATAGGAATCAACGTTTTATTATATCTATCTTTAATGGGGTTATATTAACATAAAAAAGTCTTGCCTTAGGCTAAACACTCTCTTTATTTACAATACCTTTTCCCGGAAAATTCAAGATGTTCCAGTTTTAATGGAGAGGGAGAAAGGGCAAGAACCGAAACAACAATTCCTGCTCCATACACATAGACAACCAGGATACTAAAAAAAGACTAAAGTCGGTTCGTATATCTTTTTTTACACTATTACACTAGTATAATAATTATTTGATTTTTTATTTTAGGCAAAATTTATTATATTTTCTTGGCTACTGCAAAGCAAAGATATAACATAACGATTAATTTTTTATTAGTTTATTTTACTACTTTTTTTTTGTAGCCTTTTATTGAACTTTTATTATTTTTGCAAGTTTGGCCTACTTAGTAAAAGATTGTAAAAAAGTAGCACGTACAGCAAAACCAACTTGCTGATACGAAAAGGAACTCCTAATAATTCTAAAGAAATTGTCGTTGAATAAATGCATAGGCACGATGACGATGTCATAAATAAGTTCAATTTAAAAGTCTAAAAAAAAAGATTCGTTATTTTTTATGATAAAATTAAGATTTATAAGAGATAAAAAATTCAAAATCCCAGCAAAAATGGGGTTATCCGAAACATATATATTTAATAAAATTAATAACTTTACGCCTTTTTCCACTAGAAATTTACATGGTCATTTTAAAAGGGTACACTCGGCACTTACGCCAGTTTTTGTAAATAATTTTCAAACTCTATGGAGTAATTTAGCAGCACAAAATGAAACAAAACAAGTCTATTCTGTAAACATCCATCCGGACACGCGTGCGTGTCCTTGCTACGCACGGCACTTCCGTGCCTATTTTTTTACGACGCGACGCTTGCCCGTAAAGGGCACAGCACACATGTTATGTTTTCGCGACGCTTTGCTTGCTGTCCCTTCGCTTTTGCGACGCCCTCGCTTCGCGAAGGGCAAGGGAAAACAACCTGCAAGCCCTTTATGGGCACAGCGAAGCACACATATTGATACAGTACGTACACATCAAAGCAAATTAAATAAACTGATCGAATGTAAACAAAAAATACCGCTTTCATTTAGGGGGCTCCGTACGGAACAACCTCAAAGGGTTAGTGTTAACCACGTCTATCCTTTTATTACTATGACTTCGTCATCGATTGCTTGCCTGTGCCCTTTACGGGCAAGCGTCGCCACAAGGCGTCTTCGCTTTCGCGACGAAAGCGAAGAGCAATCAAGGGAAAATAGAAAGCATCCCCCATCTTCGATGGGGTTTCTTATTCTTAAAAGTAAAGGCCAATCGCAAAGCGACGCCCATGCCTTCTGTTGCCTTGCTAAGGATACGTTTTTTTCCTTAGAAAAAAAATCAGATAAATTTAAGAAAAATAAATTTCAATCAGAATTGCCATTAATTTCAACAAAAGAAAATAGCGTTGCTAGATTAGCTTTTAATCGTTTAAAACAAATTTTTATTTTAAAAAAAAAATCTTTTCATAAATTCGAATCCGAATTTATAGATGACGAAGTCATAAATAATAACGTGTCGAATAAATGCGTCGCATGCCCAAAGGGCAAGCGAAAGAAGTGCATATCAACAGCGTCTAAAACAAAATCTTCTGACGTTAGCACTATAGAAAGTCAAAATCAGATACCGCAAGATCAGATTTTTTCGCTTCCCCTTTACGGGCACAGGACATCTTTAACATGCGAAGATAACTCCTACGGAGCTGCTTTGTATCGAGCAGGGTTGACCTTTGCTTTAAAATCTAAACAAAATGGTCCAGTGGACTATATTAAATATAAGCAGCGTTTAACAGAGTCCACCCTTATTGGAAAAGGGGATCAAAATGCCTTCGCTTTCCCTTTGGGCTTGCTACGCAACCCTCGCTTTCCCTTCGCAACCCGCAAGCCCTTTGGGCATGGGACCGCGAAGGGAAAGCGAAGCAAGGGGCTTGCTCCGCACGTAAGCGTAGCGACGCAAAGCACACATAAAACTTTTACTCCATCAAAAATGGGGGATTACCAACCAAGCTGTTTTAATTTACAAATAAAATCTCCTACTTATGGAAAAAAAATAAAAGAATTTACTTTATTAACCAATTTAAACGTGTCTCTATATAGACAAGAGTTAGAAAAAGAACCAGAAGCAAAATCACACCTTGCAAAGCAAGGCTGGTTCAGAAGCAAAATCATACTTTGCAAAGCAAGGTATATCTTTATTTTTGTAAACAACGAAAAAAAACGAGTTTTACCAGGACTTCCTGCTTTTAAAGTAAGCCATTTTTTTTTGAACCAAATTAAGCCAACAAAGCTCTGGCAGCCTCTTCTTGTTCGTCTTACTATTTCAGCCGGAACGAAATCCCGAATTCTTTTGTTAAAAAGTCATTATAAGCCAATAACAGGTTCAAAAAGTCCCCCCCCCAAAAAAAAATTATTATTGTTAATTAATACTTTGGCTATGAAAACCGAAAACTCTAACTTTTACAAAGGATCCCATCTTTTTGCCCTTCGTTTTTCGTTTTTGACTTCGTTCTGCACAGGAAAAAGAAAATCAATTTCATTACTGGTAAGGCTGATTATGCACGGAGGTCATGTCCAAGTCAGTCCTTGGCTTCAAGTAAGTATTGAAGAGGAAACAAATAAAAAGTGTCGCGTGTGCCTTCCCTTGCGGGTTGCGAAGCAAGCAAAGGGGTTGCCGGAGGCACAGCTTGCCCTTTACGGGCATGGGCACGCTGTGCCTCCGGCAACCCCTTTACGGGTACAGCAAGCGAAAGACACAAACCAGACGTTACAAGAAAGAAAAGAAGTAAAAAAAGTTACACGATATATCAAGGAAGAAAAGAACAAACTCATCGCTATACCATTGTATGATACTGTTTCAGCAAATTTAACATTTTATTCTTATACACCTTCTTATTTATATTTTTTTGGTACTAAGTTTTCAAAAAAACAAACAGCTGCAAATTTTGTAGGGCAATATCAGGTGAAAAAAGTAACAAAATTAACTGTGAATAATGTGAATTTTATCAACCCCATGAAAAATGGGGTTACGGCTCATAAAAATAAAAAAATAAACAAAAATTTAATAACAGATTTAATTCCCGACTTTATTTCTGGAATCAATAATGATAATCGAGCTAAACAAAATAAACATCGAAATAAAGTTTCGATACAACGTAAACATATAAATGGGGTTATTAATCAATTTAATATTTATGACTCCATTATCAATAAAATCGGATTCGAATTTATAAAGAACGAAAAACAAAAAATTCGGCAAATGCCAGGATTCTTTTTTTATTGGTTAATACCCTTTGGAGGTTTCGTTATTTCTAGAGCAATACTAAACAATTTTATAGTTCACGGAGTGAATATTACACAAGTTCCTTCTATATCTAGTTTTATTCAAAATCGCGAGATAGGAAAATTGAAGATGAGGCATACTATTGAAAAATCAATTATAAACACATTTGAAAGATCTCAAAGTTTCCCCTTCTTTTCAAAGACGCCAACTGGAGAATGTTTTATGACTCCGTCATGGTTGCCCTGTCCTGTGCCCATAAAGGGCTTCGACGCAAATGACGTGCAAGAACACGCTGTGCCTCCGGCAACCCCTTTACTTTACGGGCATGGGGACGTACAGCAATTAAAGAACGGGGAAAAGGTGTATAGCCAGAAAAATAAAGTCAAAATGCTAAAACAAAAATATTATAATGTTGGAAATTTACGATTAAGCTGTTCTTTTTTTAAAAATTTTAAAAACTCTCAGTTAGATTTCCACACGTTATGTCATTGTTTTCCTCTGTCCAAAGCGGATCCCCTTACGGGGAAAGAACTTGCTATGTTTTTCCTAAAGGGACCTAAATTAGGTTCAACAGAAGTTGTGCCTTTGCGTTACTATGAGAACATAGGTTTAATACATTTTATGACTCCGCCTTTCGCAAAAGCTGTACCCGTCAAGGGTAAGTCGCTTGCCCAAAGGGCATGCGAAGCGAAAGCTGTCTTGCTTCGCAACCCCTACGGGGAATCCTTTATTCGTCGCGAAAGCAAAGACGCCCAAAGGGCAATCGCTTCCCCTTTACGGCCCGTAAAAGGCAAGCGAAGCGAAGGGAAAGCGGAGCATATAGTCCCTAACGTGGATAGTAGCTATATCACTCTTGGAGATAAAAAAATTCCTTCTTATATTCACCCTTTAAAATGCAAATTACCTTTTATAGTCCATACGGCTTCTAATATTGAAAATAGAGAATTTTTCATCCCTTCATCCATAAATGCGAAATTCGAATTTATAATAATTGCGAAGCAATTAAGGATTGGAATAACACGCCAATTAAAATCTCGTTTTAATACTGCCTTGCAAAGCAAGGCAGGAACCCAAGGGTTGGCTTTACCGCACGGCAAACAGCAAAGGTTGCCGTTGATCAGTCTCTTAAAGGAAAAACCATCCAGTTCTTGGTATTTTGGTATCCCTATGAGATTACCTTATCAAAGATGGGGTTTGTCTTCAAAACGTTTTATTAATTTAAAGAATCCAAAGATTTCATATGAACAAGCTAATTTTTTACTAGAATCTTTTATTAAAAGGCAAGGGCTAGCTAATGAAACTATAACTTTTTTTTCTGGGCTAAATTTTATAAAAAACAGTGAACTTAGCAGCATGCTAAAAAATAAAATACATATTAATCTTAACAATCCAATGCTTTTTTTTAGTAAAATGAATCCACTCGAGGTCCTAAATTCCAACAAATCTTTGTCTGCATCTATGACCTTACCTGGACTCAAAGAACAAGGAAAAAAATTGCTTCTAAAAAACGAAACATCCACGTTTATGACTCCGCCTTTCGCAAAAGCTGTACCCGTCAAGGGTAAGTCGCTTGCCCAAAGGGCATGCGAAGCGAAAGCTGTCTTGCTTCGCAACCCCTACGAAGAATCCTTTATTCGTCGCGAAAGCGAAGGGAAAGCGGAGCAATTAAGAAAAACAAAACCCTTATTTAAAAAATTAAAAAATAATTTTTATAGAACAAGTTCTTTTCGTTTTTTAATAAAAAATGGACTTAGAGATTTTGAAATTAAACCTATTTTAAACATTAATCATTCTATAGTATATTCAAATTATTCTAGCATTAAAACACCAGGAGGCTACCAAATAATTATTACACCATTAATGACTTCAATGACTTCGTCATCGTTGCCTTTCGCGAAAGCGACGCCCTTTACGGGCTCGCGTAGCGAAGCGAAAGCTGTCTTGTTTCGCAATCTCTACGGGGAATCCTTTATTCGTCGCGAAAGCGAAGGGTTGCACATGGGCAGCGTCCCTTCGCGAAGCGACGCCCTTTGGGCATGGGACAGTGAAGGGAAAGCAGAGCAATTAAATGTGAAAAGCAAAACATTGTTGCCTTTAAGTTCCCCTCCTTATTTACAGAATGATAAATCACAACAGCAATACTCTATAATGGTTAATAAAATAAAACCCGCTTCTTGGACTATAAGTAATTTTTTTAGTGATTATATTCAGTTTTTAATTCAGAAAATAACCATACGTTATAATAATTATAATAATTTTGTCGCATTAACAACGCACCCTATTCCATCTTTGATGGGGTTTAATGATGTAACTATGGTGAAGCCATATAACAAAAACAAAATATCTCAATTCACAAAATCCCCTTTTTTAGAAAAGTTAATTCGTGCTTATTTTTGTAATGGGATTTTTGGTCCACCAATTATAAATTCGAATTTTGAATTTATGAAAAAAGAACTTTATAAAAAAAAATCAATCCTTTCTCAAAGAACGAAAAAGCAAAAGAAGTTAATCAGAACTTTGTTTAATAATATTCCCTTTGAAGTTGTTCCGCAAGAAGCAAAGCAATGGCAAAACAAAATTAGAGAAAATCCCATTAAAGATGGGGTAAGATTATTTTTAAATAATCATAGCTTTGCTATGTGCAGAGCAACCGCCTCACTTTCCGTTCCGCATAGCGGACAGTACGCAACCCCTTTGGGATGTTCTCCCTTCCGCATAGCGGACTTGCTACGCGTCACAAAACGAATGAATAATACTGTAACTCATTCGGGGTTAAGAAACGCAAAAAGCCACAAATTTCCACAACAACAGAATGAACTGCAAGAAAGATTTGTTTTTAAAAAGAATATACAAAAAAAACACCGTGTTAAAAAAATAAGAAAACAAAACATTTCCAGAAAAAAACGGAAACGTTTTTATCCTCGTCCTATTTGGTTAAGATATCGATCATATCTTCGATGGTTAGTAATAAAAACCCCATCAAACATAACGTATGAAATGAACAAGGTACGAATAAGCAAAAACAAGCTAATTGTCAAAAGATCAAATCCGGCTGCTGAAACTTTCAATTATAATATTTCTAATGCTATTAAAACAGATTTATATCATAAAAACTCCGGTTCAATAGTAAAACGAAAAAATTTATATACTTATGTTAAAAGAATAAAAGAATATTTAAATAAACTACGCTCTCAACAAAGTATAGAAAAAATTATTGAACGAGTTTTGCCTTTTTCTGGTCCTGGAGATGCTTTTCGCTTGCTTTCCCGTAGGGACGGAAGCACCGCAACGTGTGCCATGCCCGAAGGGCAAGCGGAGCACAAGGCACACGCGACGCTCTTTGGCGAAAGTAAATCAAAAAGTTTGTTTAAAAATTCAACATGTGCCACAACACATACTAAATTAAATAAGCTATATAAAATTCAAAACAAAGAAGAATATAATCGAATTATATATACACGAATCCAAAAAATTATTCAAATCGCTAATTCTCTGGATACAAGCACAAAACTTTATAAAAACGGTCATAAAAAATTTCCATTGTTTTCAGTTAAGTATGCGCAACTTTCATCAAGAGATCCACAAAATAATCAAAATACTCCTAAACGATTGAAAGATCTAAAAACAAAAAGTTTTTTACAAACAACTTGGATGTGGTTATACAATGTTGGGTATGGAAATCTTTGTTGGGGATCTTCTTTTGGTTTAAATTTTTTTGAGTTGCCTAATAAAATAAAAAATATTCAACTATCTTGGGCTTTAAAAAAAACAAATAATGGTTTTTGGGGGAAATTAGCAACTAAAGCAAAAATAGAATATAAAAACAATAATCCAAACTCCACTCTATGGAGTTTACAAAAACTTAAAAATCAAGGTAAATCAAATAAAACTAAATACCTACAAAGAAAGTTTTGCAATATATTTGAATATTTTTTATCAGGTCAACAAACATCTAGAGTCCTAAAGTCAGTAGCTATACCACAAAGTTTAGATAATGGACTCTTTTCCAAAAGCAATCTAAATATTAAAAGTAGGCTGCCTGAAGTAAAAAATTTATATCAAAAAATTTTACAAAAATGGAAAAGAAAAGAACAAAAAATTTGGTATTTAGGAGAACCATGGCAAGGCAAATTTACTCATTTTAGGAAAGTTGGTAAGGCAAAAAATAATGTTCGCATTCTGTTTATGACTCCGCCTTTCGCAAAAGCTGTACCCGTCAAGGGTAAGTCGCTTGCCCAAAGGGCATGCGAAGCGAAAGCTGTCTTGCTTCGCAACCCCTACGGGGAATCCTTTATTCGTCGCGAAAGCGAAGACGCCCAAAGAGCAATCGCGTCCTCTTTACGGGGACAGCAATTAAACAATCAGTTTTCTAAATCACAAAAAAATTTAGTTCGTTCACAAAATTGGTGGTTTGACCAACCCATAGTCGATTATACACAATTGACAAAAAAACAAAAATTTCGAATGTTACCTAAACTTGAGAATATTTCTAACCAAGAACAAGCAAAAGGGATGCACGTCATTTATTCTTTATTTTTTCATTTTTGTATATTAATATCTTTAATAAGTTTCTCTCAAATCCGCTCTTATCTGAAATTTCATTTCTTAATTCTTTTTAAATTTACAAAAAGCACTCCGTGCATTATAAAATCATTATTATATTCTATTAAAAAAATTATAATATCTGAAGAAAAACTGCTATGCACGTCGTGCATGCATTATAATGATTCCATTTTCTTTAAAGATACAAAAGATAACACTATCAAAAATGGGGTTTTAAGTGAAACGTCCAAAGGACATGTTACTTTGCGCTCGTTAAGAGCAACCCTTTTGGGTTGGTTCCCATTTTATAAAGTCAAAGGTCCGTGTGCTGTTTATGACTCCGTCATCTATGACAAAGTCATAAATGATTTTGCTCATGCCTTTGGCAAGCGTCGTGCTTTCCGGTGCGCAGCAGAAAGCGCAGCACGAACGCAACTCCGTAAATCCACTATGCACTCCGTGCCTTTGGCGCATAAAAAAAATAAAACTTCAAAAGTAAAAAAAATAATCAAAATTTTTTTACAAGCTCATATGCAACATATTTCTCGAAAAAAACTTTTCAAAAATTTTAGATTCATAGCAAAGCTATGGTCGCCTGTGCCCTTTACGGGCTCGCTTGCCCAAAGGGCATGCGAAGCGAAAGCTGTCTTGCTTCGCAACCCCTACGGGGAATCCTTTATTCGTCGCGAAAGCGAAGACGCCCAAAGGGCGTCGCGAAAGCGAAGGGACAGCAAAGGGAAAGCGGAACAATTAATTTATCCCCATCAATTTGTTTATTCTTTGTTTGCTAATTATTGTTCTAAAGGGCACTTTAATAGTTTTAGATTAGAAAACCAAAAGCTACAAACAACAAACCAAACCCGCAAAAAAACAAAGCAAGCAATCATAATTAAAATATTATTATGTAGTTTAAGAGAATTAACAACAAATTTTACTTTGCATGGTATCACATTTTTAAATAAATTTCGAAATTTGGCTTCACAAGGCATAATTTATTTACTATATGACAAAGTCATAATTATTTTACAGAATCTATTTTTAATTCCTGAACGTTTTTTTAATTCTGTAACAAATTGTTTTAGAGATTTTTTAAAAAAAATTGTTACTTTTTTAAAAAATCCAGAATTATTTATTAATGATTTCATAGGAAATACATTTTTATTAGAATGGACATTAGATCTTCAAATGCTTATTCCAGAAAATTTAGAGATTTATACTTGGAATTTATTAAGTCCAGAATCTATCCAAATAAAACGAAGTATTAAAAAAAGTCTTCTATTTACTACCTTAAGTTTAGGTAAGGTTTTTATTGATTTTTGGTCGTTTTCTCAGGCACAACTAAATCTTGCTTTTGGTTTATCCATGCAAAGCAATGTTTCAATAAATCAAAGACTCGAAAATAAGTTAGACCTAATAAATCTAGTATCAACAAAAGTCGGTGAAACTAGTGGAACAAACTTTTTACTTAATAAAGGGATCAATATTTCTTCATTGTTAATCATAACAAGTTTTTTACAACGAAGTTTATCTTCTATGTATAACAATATAATATATAGTTTTGTACATTTTTTATCTCAACCCGATACGGATTTAATTTTGAGACAAAAAAAAGGAACAATTTATTGGGATAATTGGTCAGAAATTTTAACAAAAGCGGCTGATAAATATAATATTATTATTCCATCTTTAGCTATTTTAAAAGACGAACAAAATAAATTTATGCAAAAATTAATGTATAGTCCACGTAGTGGACTATGGCCTGTCCCTACGGGAAGGCACGACAAAAATTTTGCCAACCGTTTATCAAGCAACTCTTTTAGGCACAAGCAAGGTTACATAAAAGGCCATATGAATGGTAAAAAAGAAATTTCGGAAACGCAATATAAAGGACAATCAAAATTTATGCCAATTCGTATTTTTTTTGATGGGATTTTTTATAGCCTGTGCCTTGCTTCGTTTCGCTACGCGAGCCCTTTACGGGCCTTGCCCAAAGGGCGTCTTCGCTTTCGCTTGCCCGTAAAGGGCACAGAAAGCGAAGGGCAAGCAAACAAAAAAAATTTAAGTAAAGAGGTGATAACCAAAATTTTATCGAGAACGTGCATTCGCGTCCCCTATAGCTATCATAAGCCGTTAACAACTCGGCATGGGCAACCGCAACCAATCAAAGATGGGAATGCTTGCTTTAAATATCGTGCGATTAAAATCCACAAGCGTAGCAAGGCTGTACCCGTAAAGGGTAAGCAAAGGCAAGCGTACTCGGAGCACAAGGCACAACACGATCCAATTTTATTAAATGGTTTTTCTGAAACATGGCCCGTAAATCAATTTGTGACTTATCAAAGTAAAGACACTGATTTATTTATAGACCTTCATCCTCCTAAATCCTTTTATCATATAAGTTCTGTTAAATATTACTATCAAATTCAACAACCTCTTGCAACTCTTATTTGTTCTATATACTCTGGTATTTTTATAAAGCAACCCGCAAAAAATATTCTTATTATAGGCCAATCTGCATATGAAAAAAATTTATTAATAACAGCACTAGCTGGTGAAACCGAATTAAAGGTTATTAGTGATAATGCTACTCGTTATGCTTCAATAATAGGAGGAGTCGCTGTTGGACTTCGATTATTACGTGATGTTTTTGATGCCCTTGTTTTTCATTCTCCTTGTTTATTTTTACTAGAAAATATTCACGCCATCGGTGAAAAAAGACCATTAATCTTTTCTGATTCAACTTACAGCGCAGAAGAAGGAATATTTGGTGATGACTTTTCTGGATCTCAAAAAATTGAAGAACAAAATAAAATTAGTGCTGAAAGCTCTAATCACGTAATCAAACATTATAAAAAACCGTATAAAGGTGAATTTTCTTCTGCAATTCCAACAAATCATTTTAGTTTTGATTTATTTGCTGGTTATACAGGATCCGCGATTAAACAATCTTTACTCAACCTTGGTGAACTTAACAGGGATGTACCTTTTGGGCTCTTGATTATTGGACAAAATAAAAATAAAACACGAAGTCGAAAAAATCCTATAAAGATTAGTTCGTCGCGTGCGGTGCCCGTAAAGGGTAAGCTTTCCCGTAGGGACAGCGAAAGAAGTGGACTAGATTTTTCCGCAAGACAAGACAACGCTTTAATAAGTCGTTTACAATTAAAACCAGATCCACTCCTTGTACCTCCAGCAACTTCACCTCTTCATGTATTTGCCATCAAAGAACAAAAAAAATTTCAACCACAAAAAATTGTAAAAGAATTACCATTTGAAGGATTATCTAACGAACAATCTAATTTAATTCCTAAATATTCATATTCAATCCGTACTAAAGTTGCTATGCTTGCGGAAAACACTTTATCAAACATGTCTGTTAAATTAGACATGATTACTGACTTATTAATGATTTTAGATAATGTTCGAACAAATCGTGGTTTTGTTGTTTTTGCTACGACACATATACCTTCTGTTTTAGATCCAGCATTGCGTCGCCCCGGAAGATTGGATGAAACAATAAGAATTCCGCAGATACAAAATATTTGGGGTCGTTGGCAAATCTTTAAAACAAATTTAGAACACTTTTTTAGACCTTTAAATAATTGTATCTCACTTTCCTCTCTGTCTACATCAAATATTTGTACTATTGATTTAATTGATACACCATCAAACATAGGGTTTCTTAATGGAGTAATCCTTGAATCTGGCGTGTTTCAGGGTCAAATTTGGCAAAGCCAAATAGTTAATAAATTATACCTTGCGAAGCAAGGTATGCTTCCTGCGTGGGTTGACAGTATTGATTTACGGGTACAGCATACAAACGCTGCTACATCTGCTGCCACTAGTTTATCTCTATTAAACCTCATCAAAGATGAGGTATGCATTTACAAAGAACAGAAAAATTCTCAAGTAATGCAAAAAAATAATATATATACTTCGCTTCATCTGCCTTGCTTGCCGAAAGCACGAGCAAGGCAAAAAGTTCACGACGTAAATTATCTTCAATCATCTCAAAAAGAACAACATAAAAAAAAATACTACAAAATTAAAGCTTTGACTTATTTTGACGTTGGTAAAAAATTAATAAATATCACATATAGCCCTATAAATTCTAATGATATTTTTTATTTAACAACAGAAATTCAAACAGCTACACTCTATTCTAACAAAACCCAGTTAAAGACTTTATTAACTCGGTTATTTGCTGGCAAAATTAGTGAAAGTTTTATTTTTTCCAGTTTACATAATTTTAGTAAAGATAGACCCATAAAATCAAAACTAAAAAGATATACTAATAACTTCTTAAGAGGGTTCCAAATTTTTTATGGTTTAGATGAAACTTGGATAGCCATGCGTGCACCTGCACGCATAGTTTTTTCTTTAATTCAAAAACGTTATATGTTTAGTAAAAATTTAATTATACCTAGTTTATTATCTTTTGCAGGACCAGGAACACAACCTCAAAGCCCTCCTGATTCATTTATTTTAATTCCAGCAAAACGGTATGAAAATTATAAACGTGCTTTGGTTGCTTTGGAAACAAAATCTGAAATTACAATAGGAGAAAAAATTCAAATTCATCAACAAAAACGTTTTATAATGCGTTTATATAATTTACCTGTTCACGAATCATTTCGATCTGAAACAACCTCTGTTTACTTAAGTAGTCTCTCATCAAAAGTGGGGTCCGGATCGTCTCTTCAAAAGCAATTCACTGAACGACCAACAGGAAAATCATATAAATCTTGTTATAGTCCACGACGTGGACTATGGGTTCATAAGCCTGTGCCTTGTTGTCCCTTCGCGTCGCTTGCCCTTCGCTCCGCGAGGGCATGCGAAGCGACGCCCTCGCGGAGCGAAGGGCAAGGGAAAGCAACCACTCCGTCGAAGGCAAGCAAAGCAAGGCAAATAGATGACGGAGTCATAAACACAAATCAGTATTATTCCAATTCAGGCAATACAGTTCCATTTGCAAATGCTTTTTTAACTTTAAACCCAATTCAAAAAAGCTGTCATAAAATAACAGCAACAAATCTTCATTATCGTCATAAAATTTTACATCGGCATCGTCAATATTTGACAAATCAATGGTGGAGTCAACAACTAGCAGAGTACAATACAGAAGCTGTTTTTTTAAGTGATGTCGATTGGCGATATACATTTATTAATTCAATAGGAGAATTTTTAATTGATTATCCAGATGCTGATCAATTTTATAAAGATTCTGAAAATTTAGGTTTTGGAATTTCTTGGTTTAATTACAATCGAATAGGAAATATTGAAATTTTTGAACATTTTATTTTTGAATCATTTGTAAAAACTTTTAACTGGTTAAACAAAAATCGTGAATTTTTAGATTATTCCGCTTACAAATATCAAAAAAAAGGATTTCTAAAAGAAAATCATTTAATAAATAATTTCAAACGATTTTCTTCTCTTTCATAAATTCGAATCCAAATTTATAGATGACGGAGTCATAAAGTCTATGTTTTATGTGTTTTCGCATGCTTGCTTCGCTGTGCCTCCGGCTTCGCTTTCCCTTGCCCTTCGCTCCGCGAGGGCGTCGCAGGCTTCCCGGAGGGATGCGAAGCGATGCGAAGCGATGCGAAGCGATGCGAAGCGATGCGAAGCGATGCGAAGCGATGCGAAGCGATGCGAAGCGATGCGAAGCGATGCGAAGCGATGCGAAGCGATGCGAAGCGATGCGAAGCGAAAGCAACCCCTGTGGGAATTTGCTTGCTTCGCAACCCGAATGTACGTCCCCTACGGGTTCGCGAAGCTTACCCTTTACTTCCCCATGCCCTTTACGGGCATGGGATGGGGACGTACAGCAAGCGAAGATCAATAAATAAACTTTGGCTTTGTAATCCCGCTTTTTGCCTGGCAAACTATGACGAAGTCATCATAGTCCACAACGTGGACTATATTTTTTTTTTTACGAAGATGTGTGTATAGCCTTGCTTCGCAAGGCTTTTTATGTTATAATTTATAAAACTAAAAGTTTACAAACCCCATCTTTTACTTCGTAAACGATGGGGTTTGCAATGAAAAAACGGCTATTGAAGCCCAGAAAAAACAATTTTTGTCTCATTTTTATAGACTCTAAAAAATCAGACTATATAGAATCACGTTTATTGCTCTTCGCTACGCGAGCCCTTTACGGGCTCGCGTAGCGAAGCGAAAGCGAAGAGCAAGTTTTAATTTTCGATTTTTTTTTTAGAAATCAGTGGTTGTTTTCAATCAACTTTTTTGACAAAGATTTCCTGAGGAGGCATTACCGCGTGGAAACACTCTTTAACGGAACACTAACAATTGGTGGTCGTGACCAAGAATCCACAGGATTCGCTTGGTGGTCAGGTAACGCAAGATTAATTAATCTTTCTGGTAAGCTTCTAGGTGCTCACGTAGCACATGCCGGTCTTATTGTATTCTGGGCTGGTGCTATGAACTTATTTGAAGTTTCACATTTTGTTCCAGAAAAACCAATGTATGAACAAGGTTTAATTCTTTTACCGCATATCGCTACATTAGGTTATGGTGTCGGACCTGGTGGTGAAGTTATTGATACTTATCCTTATTTTGTATCAGGTGTTTTACATTTAATATCATCTGCTGTTTTAGGCTTTGGGGGGGTTTACCACTCTTTAATTGGACCTGAAACGTTAGAAGAATCATACCCATTCTTTGGTTATGTTTGGAAAGATAAAAACAAAATGACAAACATTTTAGGGTACCACCTTATTATGTTAGGTCTTGGTGCTTGGCTTTTAGTTTTAAAAGCTCTTTATTTTGGTGGTGTTTATGACACTTGGGCACCTGGGGGTAAAAAAAGCGTTGCCTCAACCCTAAGAAACTAGGGCGTAGCCTTACAAACACTATAATTTAAGGCTACAGTATCTACCTAAACGGTTGAAGTCTGATGTATTTTTTTGTGAGCCATTTCTTTTTAGTTATCTTTTATATTCATTTATTTACTTCGTAAACCATAAAAAGAAAGGCAATAAAAAATAAATAAGTAAGATCATCCCGTGCCAAAGCTCGACCCATTGCTTTTAAATTATTTACTTCTTGGCTTTGCATGCCATAAGCGTCGCGAAAGCGACAAACGATGACGAAGTCATAAAAATAAATTAAAAGCTTAGATGTTTTAATCCAGCGGTAATACTTCATAAAGAGAAATTAAAAAATAAAAAAAAATATAAAATTATTATGATAATTAATGACTTTTTTCAACCCGGTCTTTACCGTATTCGATGTTTAGTAACAAATAAAATTTATATAGGGGAATCTGGAAATGTTATTGACCGCCTTTCTAAACATTATAAAGGTAACCATGATTGTTCTGCTCTCCAACAAGATTGGAATAATTATGGTTTTTCTCACTTTGAATTCGAAATATTAGATATTGGGACTGGGTGGGAGGATAAAAAAATTAGAAAGGAAAAAGAAAGGGAATTAATTGAAAGCTGCACACTCCCAATTTATAATACAAGCGCAAAAAAAATTTCCAGACAAAATTATAAAATAATATGTCAAATTTATGGTGTTACATATCAAAGCATCGGCGAAGCGGTCGTTCAAACAAAACTAAGTGAAACGGCAATTCGTCGAAATTTAAGAGACCCCAATAATAAAGATTTCGTAATAATAGAAAAAGTAATCATAAATACTAAGCGGGTATCTGTCTATGGTAAAATCTATCCTAGCGTAAAAAGTATAATAGAGGCTGGAGTTGATGGTGTTAAAACTCGACATCAGGTCTATTATAAAATAAAAACAAACAAGGATTGGTTTTACATATAGACTTTATTTTTATAAGTAATAAAAGCAATAGAAGAGAACATGCGTAACGACTATTCCAATTCCAATTCCAATGGAAGTAGGGTGCAAGCGCGCACTCGAAACGGTAGAGGCCTGATTTAATTTTCGATGTTGTTTGCCCTCGCTGTCCCTTCGCTTCGCGACGCCCAAAGGGCAAGGGACAGCTTCGCGAGGGGAAAGCGAGGGACAAAGGCTCATGTTTTCGTCAATTAAAAGGTCAAAATATAGTCTGAACCCTAAGGAAACTTGGAGGTTTTATCAATTGTTTGCCATACGAATTATAGATACAGGCAATTTTGATAAAAAACTATTTTAGCAAGTAGTTTAACAGAATTGGGCGACGTTAGAATTATTACTAATCCAACAACAAATGCAGCTGTTATTTTTGGCTATTTATTAAAATCACCTTTTGGAGGTGATGGTTGGATTTGTAGTGTTGATAATATGGAAGATATTATTGGAGGTCATATTTGGATTGGTACTTTATGTATTCTTGGTGGGATTTGGCATATTTATACAACTCCTTGGCCTTGGGCAAGACGTGCTTTTGTTTGGTCTGGTGAAGCTTATCTTTCTTATAGTTTAGGTGCAATTTCATTGATGGGCTTCATTGCTTGTTGTTTCTCTTGGTTTAATAATACAGCATATCCAAGTGAATTTTATGGTCCTACGGGTAAGTCATTTTTGCCCTTCTTAAGTGCAAATTTAGGAGAAAAACCGGGTGAATTGTCAAGAAGACTAACCGCTTTAGAGCTTAAGCTATGTCAACTTGCAGCGAAACTTAATGAATCGGGTTTATAACTCCGTACCCTCCCTTCGGGCAAGGGAAAACGGAGCAATAAAAGTAGTTAAGAACGTTCAACGACTAGTCGGTGAGGAACGAATCCAATAACCCGGCCACGAGTGCCCGGCGACCTTTTCTTTTTCTTTTGCAAAGGTATAAATTCGAATTTCGAATTTATGGCTTTTATGAAACGCAAAGCGAAAGAGAATAGGGTCGATAACATAGTCTGAACTCAAAGGAAACTTTGAGAAATTGGTGATAAATAGCTCCAATATATATATATATAAAATATCTCATTATTATTTCATCATAGTCTCCTTCGCTCCGCCTTTGAAAATTTAAAATAAAAACTAACTTTGTATTTATAAAACAAAGAAAACAATAAAAATATAAAAAATTATGAGTTCACAAAATAATATTTCTTCTAGCTGGTTAAATAATGTTGACATTACGGATTTAATGTTACCTGGTATTTATCAAATTTTAGACATTAAAAACAATAGATCTTATTACGGTGAGACAGATTTTATGGCCAACCGTTTTGTTCAACACATGAATGAGCTAAAAAACGAAACTCATTCAAACGCAGCTCTTTTGAAAGCCTTTAAAGAACAAAATAAAGACTTTAGAGGATTTCGTTTTATTATTTTACACATTGGCACAGAATGGAAAAATAAACAAAAACGATTAGAAAAAGAACAAGAGTACATAAAAGCAAATGCGGATCGCTGTTATAATACAAAAAATGAAAAACCAGTGTTCAAAAAAACTATTCGTCCCGTAATGGCTAAGCATAAAAAGTATCCTAGTGTTCATGCAGCAGTTCGGGGGGAAAAAATTCCTAGAACAACTTTAATAAGATATTTGCTTGACCCTAACAATAAAGATTACTTCTATATTTTAGAGGAAGAGCAAACAAACTATGGTCAAGTTGCGATATTCGGAAAAAAAGATGATGGACCCAGTGTTTTATTTGAAAGTTACAAAGTTACAAGGAATGTATTTCCGCAGGTTACGCAACAAATACTCAAAACGCTCGCCGAAAAATCCAAAGAAAAGAGCTAGGTTGGCGTTATGCTCATGTTGATGAAACAGGAAAACCCTTGCGAATCCCTTACAAATTAAAACCAGGAGAAATTTCTTATAAGGAATACATAACAGCTCACAAAAAGAACTAATTTTTTTTTTCCATGCACAAACCCCATCTTTTATGATTCTGTTATCCATAGCTAATATTTTGTTTTACGAAATAAAAAAGGCAAATAGAATGTTTGCCTTTTTTGCCCATGCTTGCTTCGCTGTGCCGCCGGCTTCGCGTAGCGAGCCCCGTAGGGGACGCCGGTTTCGCTTGCCCCTACGGGGCTCGCTACGCGAAGCCGGAGGCACAGCGAAGCAAGCCCCGTAGGGGCAAGCGAAGCCACACCACTTTGTGGACAGCTTACTCTTTTCTCCTAGTATTTTATATATATATAATGTGGTTTATAGTTCACTGTTTGTCGTACCCCATAAACGATTGCTCCGTAATCTATTTGCCTTTTTGACTTCGTCTATGTGTGCTTCCCTCGCTACGTATCCCTTCGCTTGCCCCTACGGGCATGCTTGCTTCGCACAGCACGTCGCTTCGCGAGGGAAAGCATAGCAAGGCTTATAGATAACGAAGTTATAAGATGGGATACTCCCCATCGAAGATGGGGTATGCACGGTGTATTTTAGATCATTATAACAAGCTTGCCAGAAGCTTCTCAAGCTCAAGCTTTCACATTTTTAGTGCGTGACCAACGTTTAGGGGCTAATGTTGCTTCTGCACAAGGTCCTACAGGTCTTGGTAAATATTTAATGCGATCACCAACAGGTGAAATTATCTTCGGTGGTGAAACAATGCGTTTCTGGGATTTCCGTGGTCCTTGGGTTGAACCTCTTCGCGGACCAAACGGATTAGATTTAAATAAACTTAAAAATGATATTCAACCATGGCAAGAACGTCGTGCTGCTGAATATATGACACACGCTCCTTTAGGTTCATTAAACTCTGTTGGTGGTGTTGCAACAGAAATTAATAGTGTAAATTTTGTTAGTCCTCGTAGTTGGTTAGCAACTTCTCACTTCTGTCTTGGTTTCTTCTTTTTCGTTGGTCACTTATGGCATGCAGGCCGTGCTCGTGCTGCTGCTGCTGGTTTTGAAAAAGGGATTGACCGTTTTGATGAACCTGTTCTTTCAATGCGTCCTTTAGATTAAGAATAGCATATTAGTATATTTAACCTTGTACTTGTCCTTAGCACTGACGTACGCTATGCCCAGAAAGGGCATACGCATTTGTCTGTATTATAGTATTAATAATTAATAATTAATATATACTATATTACCCTACGGGGAAGTAAAGCTATGGCAAGAGGAAAGGCGACTGCAGACACTAGAATCTGCTCTTGGTTTCGCATGGTATGAAATATAAAATAAAAAATGTTGGTGATTTTATAGTAAAAAATTAAAATTTATGATTTTGCCATCTATTTCTGCACTTCTTTTACTTGGTAAACTATGACTCTGTCATCGTTGCCTGTACGTCAATAGTGCATTTATGAACAAGGTTATGCTAATTTGCGTTGCTAACCGGTTTGCTTTGCATCGCTACGCGACACCCTTTACTTCCCCTACGGGGCTCGCTGTCCCTTCGCTTCGCGACGCCCAAAGGGCAAGGGAAAGCGAAGCCGGAGGCACAGCGAAGCAAGCATGGGACGTGCAGCCAAATGCATAGTAAAAATTCAAATTTTTTAAAATAAATTAAAAATAAAAATTTTAAAATAAAATTTATGAGCGATTCTTTAGAAACAAAAAATATTGGTCGTGTTGTTCAAATTATTGGACCTGTTTTAGATATCACTTTCCCAAAAGGTCAAGTTCCTAACATTTATAATGCATTAATTATTAAAGCTTTAAATGCTACTGGCCAAGAAATTAATGTTACTGTTGAAGTTCAGCAACTTTTAGGTGATAACGCCGTTCGTGCTGTTGCTATGAATGCTACTGAAGGTTTACAACGTGGTATGGAAGTAGTGGATACTGGAAAACCTTTAAGTGTCCCAGTAGGAAAAGTTACACTTGGTCGTATTTTTAACGTTTTAGGTGAACCTGTTGACAACTTAGGACCTGTAAAAACAGATTCAGGACCTATTCAAACTCTTCCTATTCACCGTCCAGCTCCAGCATTTGTTGATTTAGATACACGATTATCAATTTTTGAAACAGGAATTAAAGTTGTGGATCTTCTAGCTCCATACCGTCGTGGAGGTAAAATCGGTTTATTTGGGGGTGCGGGGGTTGGAAAAACAGTTCTTATTATGGAACTAATAAATAATATTGCTAAAGCCCATGGTGGGGTTTCTGTATTTGCTGGTGTTGGTGAAAGAACTAGAGAAGGGAATGATTTATATACAGAAATGAAAGAATCTGGCGTAATTGTTGAGAAAAACCTTTCTGATTCTAAAGTAGCTCTAGTTTATGGACAAATGAATGAACCACCAGGAGCTCGTATGCGTGTAGCATTATCAGCCTTAACTATGGCAGAATATTTTAGAGATTATAATGGACAAGATGTTTTATTCTTTATTGATAATATTTTCCGTTTTGTTCAAGCAGGTGCTGAAGTTTCTGCTTTATTAGGACGTATGCCATCTGCAGTTGGTTACCAACCTACATTAGCAACTGAAATGGGGACTTTACAAGAACGTATTACTTCAACAAAAGATGGGTCAATTACCTCTATTCAAGCTGTATATGTTCCTGCTGATGATTTAACAGATCCTGCTCCGGCTGTAACTTTTTCTCACCTTGATGCTACAACAGTTCTTTCAAGAAATTTAGCTGCTAAAGGAATTTACCCTGCGGTTGATCCATTAGATTCAACAAGCACAATGTTGCAACCTTGGATTCTTGGCGAAAAACATTATAACTGTACTCAAAACGTTAAAAAAACTTTACAACGTTATAAAGAACTACAAGATATTATTGCAATTTTAGGTCTTGATGAACTTTCAGAAGAAGACCGTCTTGTTGTAGCACGTGCTCGTAAAATCGAACGTTTCTTATCTCAACCCTTTTTCGTAGCTTCGGTGTTCACTGGAAGTCCAGGGAAATACGTAACCTTAGCAGAATCAATTGATGGCTTTAATAAAATTCTCTCTGGGGAACTTGATTATTTACCGGAACAAGCTTTCTATCTTGTAGGAAATATTACTGAAGCCATTAATAAAAGCGCTACATTAGTATAAAAATTTAATTTATTTTATGACTTCGTCCACAGCCCGTAAAGGGGCTCGCTGTCCCTTCGCTTTCGCGAGGGAAAGCGAAGCCGGAGGCACAGCGACGGCGTATTTCGCTTTGCAAGGCAGCTGTGTGGACGGTATAAAGGGTACCCCCTTTACTCTGTAAAGGTATATTCGCTACGGGACTTTGTTTTTTAAGAATCTATATCGAAAAATAAAAAACAAAAACATAGTGGATACCCGGGGTGCAGAAATTAAATTATAAAAATTCATAAAACATATGAAGCAAGGCTAATGCACTCCGCGCAATAGCATTATAGATATAAATGAGAACTTATTTCTTGAGATTTTTTACAACGAAATTGAAGTTATTCCAATTGTTTTTTTTTTCTTATAAAATATTAAAGTAATATAGTTTACTTTTTGCTTTGCTTTTAAGAGCATGTTATATACATAACAACGTTATGTATACCAGCCTTGTAAAAAGCAAAGGGACAGCGACGCGAGAACATACACCGTTATGGATAATTTTATTTTATAATAAAATTTAAAGTAAATTCTTATGAATTTAAACTTTCCTTTTTTCTTTAACGGTTGCAGTTTTGGTTTTTGGATTTTTTTTAATTTTGACTCTTTGTTGAATAACCCATATGAATTTCCGTGGCTTTTTTTTTGGTTTGGCGTTACTTGCATTTTAACTGGATTCGTCTATAATTTATTATTTAGTGAAATAACTAAAATAGACTTTTCTGTTTATAGCGCATTTTTTTTTGTAAGTATTGCTTATGATTTTTTACATTTACCGAATTTGTATATTTTTCTAGGATTTATTTTTTTGTTAAACGGGTTTTTTTATGATCGCTTTTTAATAATTTTAGAAGGTTTCCGTATTACTATTGGTATAAGTGCTGTTACTTTTACTTTAGTCTGTCAACCTCATGATGTATTATTTCAAGAAAATTTCTGCTCTCAGCAAATAACTTGGACCCAAAAATCTAGTTGGGCTCGGTCTGTTTTACCTCTAACAATGAACAAACCTCTAAAACAACAGGGTAGGAAATTAAGTGAATTAACAATTGATGATTTGCGGCCTTTTTTCCATTTACGCTTAACAGAAATTACGAATTCTTTAGGAATATCGCCTTCATCCTTTAAAAAGCATATTTCACAAAAATTAGGTATAGGATGGCCTAGCACGCAACTAAAAGCGGCTTGCTCTCTAAAACAAACATTACAAAATCCACCAGACATTACTTTAGTGGAAAACTACATTCAGGAGATTATCAGAGATCCTAAAAATGTTAAAAACCAATATTATGAGGGTGTTAAAAGACTTTATGACCGCAAAGCTAATAAAAAGTACAGAAATAAACAAAAAAATAAACAAAACATAGAACAAAACATAGAACAAAACATAGAACAATACAGAAACGAACTTCTAAACGAACGTGGTATTGACGAAAAAATGAAAGATGACTGGAATTCTCCATAATCTTTCATTTAGCCTTTAGCCTTGCTTCGCAAGGCTTCGCAATTTATTTTGTTAATATTTTGGAATTGCCAGTTTTTTTTGTCTGTTTTTGACAAAAAGTAATGTAAATTACGGATTCCAAACTTTGCTATGTGCAGAGTCCTACTGGATGGCCTTAAGATTAAACCTCTTTGGCTATCATATACGTTACTGCTTACCCTTAACGGGTACAGCAAGCAATTCTTGGTCTTTAATAATTTAATAACCGATTGCGTTCTGGCAAAACTTTATCTTTTATGACTTCGTCATCGTTTGGTTGCTTTCCCTCGCTGTACTTGCTTCGCTTGCCCGAAGGGCATGGGGCTCGCTACGCGAAGCCAGAGGCACAGCGCAGAATATAGGGACGACGCCTAGCCTTGCGTAGCAAAACTTCCACGTAGTGTTTTCGCTACGCATCCCTCCGGGAAGCCCTTCGGACAGCAACGCCTTTCACGGAGTGGATATAAAGGCAAAGGCACAAATTGGTCCACTTTATATTATTAAATAATTAGAGTACTCGGCTTTTAACCGATAAGTTCTGGGTTCGAATCCCAGTCAACCCATAAGGGATAAGCTTCGCTACACGAAACCACTTTGTGGAATGCAAGTAAAGGGGACGTACAGCGAAGCGAAGGGACAGCAAAGCACACACAAAGCAATATTCTAAAGAAGTATATCATACATTTTTCTAATTTGAAAATTTTGCATTTTATGCAGTCTAGGGTTTTTGTGATTGCTATGCTTGCTCTTAAGAGCAAAAAATTGGTTGTCTACCTTTTTTTTTGTTTTTGTAAACGGACTAACAAATTAATAAAAATATTTAATTTTATTATATAATTCTATATTGGGTGCGCGACTTTAAATAAAGATTTCTTTTAATTATTAATGAATTGATTGGTTGTTGTGAAATTTAAAGAACTAAATTGTTCAAGTATTGTTTGATTTTTTTACTAGCTTCGCTAAAAAAACAAAAATGAATTTGTTTACAGAGTAAAACACAGTGAACACATATACATTTTATTTTATTATTATTATTATTATTATTATGTAATAATATCCCAGTTAGAGATGGAGTATTTTTAGGTATATCCAATCTGTTTTCATTAAAAAACAATAAAATAAAAAATCAACTTTGTTTTTCTTTAAATTTTTAAAATAAAATAATTCAATTCTGTATATGGCTATAAAGGGTAACCTTAGATTAACAGATATTCAAATAAAAGAAAAATTTAAATTGCTGCAGGAAAAGCAAGAATTACCTACAAGCGTCCGAGAACTTGCAGCAATTTTAAAAACAAGTGAAAATCGATTATATAAGGTTTTAGGAAAACCTATTCCTGGGTTTGATCGTTCAATTTCTGCAATATCTGATGATCAATTATTAAAAGCATTAATTTTGTATAGCCAAACACACAAAAAGCAAACTTGGACTATTAATCGCTTTTCCAAAGAAATGGGGGTAAAACCAAGTAGAGTTTATCCTATACTTGAAGCAAACAAAAACTTACTGGAAAGCCAACCTGCTTTTAGCGTTTTAAGGGCCGCGTCTTTTGAAACACCGCTTCGAAATAAAAACGTAAACACTATAAATAAAATGATTAAAATTTTAAGGACTCATGAAAATCCTATCTCTCCAAACTTAGATAATAAACAGCTTTATTGTGAAGTATGCAGGGCTTCTAATTTTGGTTCTTATAGTCCTGAAATTATACTAAATATTGATCACATTTACGGAAAAAGCTATAATAATGTGGAACATTTACGAGTCATTTGTAGAAACTGTCATTGTTTAACGTTAAACAATCGCCGTCGACTAGTTTACATTCCTAATGATTTTATAAGCAATCCGCCCCACGATAAAACTAGTATTAATTACCAAACTGAAAATATATTAAAAAAGCTGGAATCTATTCAGCCCTTTGTAAAACGTTTAGAAAAACAACAGCCTTTGTCAAAAACAACATTATCAGTTCTAGAAATTCAAAGAAAAGTAGAAAAAACGAGTAAAAATAATGATATAATAGATTTATTAATTTCCCAAAAGGTCAAAAATGCAGAATGTGAATGTTGTTCGGCTAAAACGTGGTTAAATCTAAATATTTCTCCGTTTTTAGAATTACACCACAAAAATGGAAATTCTAAAGATCAAAGTTTAAAAAATTTAGAAATTTTATGTGCCAATTGTCATAACGGGATGCATTTTAATATACCAACACTTACCGTATCAAAAACAAATACTTATAAAAGCTCAAATAACAAAAAATTTTCAAATATTTTCTTATTAATTAAAGAAGAAAAAAGATTATTTTTAGAACATGTCCAAAAAAATAAAAAATTAAATAAAAAACCACTAAAGGGTTGGAGTGGCTGGGAACAAAGCTTAGACATTAGAAAAGTTTTTGCTATTCTAAATAGCAAAAACAAACCGCCACATATTGCCCAATGTGCACGGCTTATTTCTGTCCATGAGGAAAAATTTATTCGTATTGCAACCGCCCTTTGGCCTAACAAACTTTCTGCTGCTAAACAAAAAAAGTCTACTTTATGGTTAGGAGATATTGAAACGGCTAGAAAAGCTAAAATTGTTTATGATGTTATTATAGTCCAAAAGCAAACTAATAGATCAGCATTAGTTTGTACTTTAGGATCAGATAATAATATCTCTTCGAAAACGTGGATTACACTTGAGAACTTCTTAAAAGAAAATTATTACGTTAAAAATAACTTAAATCCTTTTGATTTTATCTTTGAAATAAATAGTTTAAAAATTCCAACATTAATTCCTCAACATGAGAAAAAAAAAAAAAATAAATTAATAAGTTTTTGTTTGTTTTTCTTTTGAACATTGTTTCGCAAAGTCACTCTTTTACAAACTACAACGTTTTGGTGTGCGCGGTTTTTTTCCACGCGGGTTAGTGGTGGGTTATATCTTGTGTATTTCCTTTATTAATTTTAAATTAAAAATATACAAGATATTTTTTTACGGATTTTTAACTATTAAATGTTTTCATTTTTTCGTAAAAAACAAAACGTTTGTAATTGTTGCGTTGTACTTCGCTTGCGTTCCGGTACCCTTTAGCTTACTCCTTTGGAAAGATGGTAAAAGAATTTGTGACATAACTATTAAGAAAAATAATTTAATTAAGACTGGGTCACCAGGTAAGTATGTTACATTGGCTGAAACAATTGATGGGTTCAATAGAATCCTGAGTGGTGAATTAGATGAATTACCAGAACAATCTTTTTACCTTGTGGGGAATATTACTGAAGCCATCAATAAAGGAGCCTCTTTAAAATAAAAAATGTTGGTGATTTTATACTAAAAAATTCTTTATATATGATGCGCAAATTGTATTAGTTTGCTACACAGATCCGTTTACTAGTCGTGTCAAAGAAAAATGCTCTTAAGAGCATCTATATGTTGTGGCTCGTCCCTTGCCCAAAGGGCGTGCTGTGCGTTCGCGTAGCGAAGCAAGCAACCCGTAGGGGCTGCTGTCCACAAAGTGGAATGCAAGTAAAGGGCTTCCCGGAGGGATGCGAGGGGAAGCCTTCCACGTAGTGGTCCCGTAAGGGCATGGGATGCGAAGCGAAGGGATGATCGCCAAGAAGCCCACATAGTTTACGAATTTTACCCATAAGAATTGTAAAGTAACAGACTTGAAGTAACCTCTTTGAATAAATTAAACTCATTTTTCTTATATTTTTGGTGTTGATTATTCAACTATCAAAAACAAAAAGAACACTTGATACTTTCTTGCATGTACTGTATAAAGCATAAACAAATTGTTTTATGTTAGTTTGTGCCTAATCTAAAATTGACGTCCCCGTAGGGTTCTACTTGCATTCCACTTTGTGGACAGCAGCCCCTACGGGGTGCAAGGCAGCGAAGCAAAGCACACGCATTTACGTGAGATTTTAGGAATTCCCTGTTTTGTGCGTGAATCTCATTTTAATTTATGATTTCTGATACAAAATAATCAAAATAATATAGTCCACAATCTGGACTATGCGAATTTAAATTGATGAGCCCAGGCTGAGAATTGGTATCAAGCAACTTTTCTGAGTAGTCGTTACGCTATCTGCCTTTGTTTTCCCATCCATGGATTGGAAAGCGTCGCAATAAATGCATTCTGCTAGCAAAATGCATTTATTGCATAACCACTCTCGAACTCTTGCCCATTTGGGAAAGGGGGTGCGTAAAGCACAACCAATAAAAATTAAACTTGTTTTTTAATTTTTTGTTTGATATAATGTATATTATGGTTTGTTTTTTCTTATTTTATTAGGATACTTTATGCTAAAAAAGGTAAAAAAGGTTTGTCAGGTGAATTAAATGATTTCCCAGAACAAGGTCCACATAGTGTAAATAAAATTATCCCATTTTTTATGTGGATATAAGGACGTCCCCTACGGGGAAGTAAAGGGTAAGTGTGCCCTTGTCTTGCCATGGGCAGAGCAACGATGACGGAGTCATTAACTGAAAATGATTGGTTGTTGTGGGATTTAAAGAACTAAATTGTTCAAATATTGTTTGATTTTTTTACGAGCCTCGCTAAAAAAACAAAAATCGAATAAATTAGTAGATAAATAATTTATTTTATAATGGCTTGTATCCTTGTTTGTGATATCGAGACAAGGAACCTCAACCGCTATAGGGTTGCATGGTTGCTACGCCAAGTGGAGTTGAGTAATCTAAAAAGCTCCATGAAAATTTTTCCCTTATAGAAAGCAACAACGAAGGGTCCTAATGGAGATACGCTTTGCGAAATAGGTAATAAAATAGAAAAATCAATTTTTTTTTTTAAATTAAAAATTTTCTCTAAAGGAGAAATCTGATGACAATTAGTTCACCTGAACGTGAAGCAAAAAAAGTAAAGATTGCCGTTGATCGCAATCCTGTTGAAACAAGTTTTGAAAAATGGGCGTGCGACCTGAAATAAGGATTTGACAATTTTTTATTTTTTCCTCAGACTTTTTTGATATATTATTAGAATTTATGAAAGTTAGTCTACTCCGTGGACTCCATAACTATTACTACTATACAGTGTTATTGGTTATTGCAAGTTGTTAACATTTATTTTTCGGAAACACTCTTTTTTTACACAAATTAAATCGTTTGTTTCCTTTGTTATAGATGTGTACAAATGTTTAATTTTATGGGTTTATAGATTAGTTGCTTTGCACGGAGTGGTTGCTTTCCCTTCGCTTCCCTTGTCTAATCAAACCCATTCATCCTGAAATTTTTTACACTTTTTTATGTTAAAAAAAAAATGCTATCTTGCTCTTTCCAATATCTTTTTATTGCTACGCTTGGCGAAGCCACGCCCGTAGGTGCCCTTTAATCTTTTGAAGAGAAATATTTATTGCACATATAAAAAACAAAAAACTTGATCCTTTTTTTTAATCAAGATATAATTCTAATATTAAATAAAAAAGAGCTTGTAGCTCAGTGGACTAGAGCATGTGGCTACGAACCACAGGGTCGGGGGTTCGAATCCCTCCTGGCTCAATAAGTCAATTAGATTAGGTTTACTAAGGGTAGTCCATATACCCCCAAGAGCTTCGCTTTTGAGCTCTGAACTAAAATATTCCATAAATTTGCATAGTCCAATAATAGTAGAATTGAAACCTTCACATCTTTTGCTTTTTCGTTTTTTCTTGCTTTTTTCCGCGTACCTTGTATTTCACCCGACGTCCCTATGGGAAAGCGTGTTTGTATCTTTACTCAGAATGTTATGCTTTTTTATGTGTGCTTACTACTTACTTCCCCTACGGGTTCGCGAAGCTTACCCTTTACTTCCCCATGCCCTTTGAGCTTCCCTTGCCCTTTACGGGCATGGGATGGGGACGTACAGCAAGCGAAAACACATAAAAAAGGCAAACGTAATACTAAAATATATTGGGAAAAGGAAACAAATAGGAATCCCCAAAAGACCGATTATTAAAAATGGGAAAGTTTGGTTGAACCTACGCAGTCTAGTAAATTTGATTGGATTTGACTTCATCATTGAATATTATGACAATTGATTATATATTATATATTCGCAAGTCAACCTATATACAAAATTATGATAACACACTGTCTGTTGTATTATTTTAGATAAAAAACAAAAATGACTCGAGTTAAACGTGGGAATGTGTCTCGTAAAAGACATAAAAAAATCTTAAAGTTGACAAAAACATTTCGTGGTTCGGCTTCTAATTTGTTTCGCACAGCGAATCAACAAAACATGAAAGCATTACGATATTCTTATCAAAATCGTCGTCAAAAAAAACGTGATTTTAGATCCATTTGGATAACAAGACTTAATGCTGCTGTTCGATGCTATGGCATTAATTACAGTGAATTTATGCATGATTTAAAACAACGAAAAATAAAGTTAAATCGTAAAATTATTGCACAATTATCCGTGTGTGATCCAAATGCTTTTACACAAGTATTTCTTTTTTCATAAATTCTAAGTAAAGTGTGCTTCATGCCCAGAGGGCGTGCGTCGCATGCTTGCTTCGCTGTGCCTCCGTCCCCTACGGGGCTCGCTGTCCCATGCCCTTTGAAGCGAGCCCCGTAGGGGACGGAGGCACAGCGAAGCAAGTAAAGGGGAAGCGTCGCTTTTGCTACGCAAATCTGTTTAAATATAATTCCGTATTAGACTAGAAAGTTGAACATGGATAGTATATAAAAAATAACATGGTATAATAATAAATAAGCATTCATAGCTCAAATGGATAGAGCCCCTGGCTTCGAACCAGGTGGTTAGAGGTTCAAGTCCTCTTGGATGCAATCTACTCTATTTTAAAATGAGCCCAGTAGGAATCGAACCTACATTAGAAACTTAGAAGGTTCCTGTCCTATCCATTAGACGATAGGCTCTAAAAGTATATAGCAAAACTCTAAACCTTTTAGACTAGAAATATGGTTTACTCTCTGAAATGCTCACATTATAAAGCCTTGATCTTTTATAGGTTTGCTTTACGTGGTTTATAAAGTAAAAATAATATCACAAAACAATTGCTATGTTCGACTCGAACTAAAAATAATTTAATTCTGGTTTATTTTTAGCCTGCTATCGGAGTTGAACCGATAACCTTCGGTTTACAAAACCGATACTCTACCGATTGAGTTAAGCAGGCTATATAAACTAGCTTTAGCATTCTCAATTTTGTTTTGCTTTTTATATATTTATGCGACACATTTATGAATTATGCGGGTGATTTTGTAAAACTATTTAATATTTTATACAAATTCATAAAAAAAGTCAATATTATAAATTCAAATTTCGAATTTATGACCTCTAAGTTTGTAAAAGAAAAAGAAAATGCATTCCTTTTATAGCAGTTTTTTTTTACACGTTTGCACTGGCCGTATTTGATGAGGTTAAATCAAAAGTTACTACTTAAGAACTCCACAAACGGCAACAGTAATAATGTTCATTGTCATCTTCCCTTTGGGACGCCGTTGAAAAATTAATAGCAGGTCAGTATCTATTTTTCATCTAAAAATTATCTTGCATTGTTAACAAGCCCCGTGTCAAATAGTCAATTGCTGACGCAAAAGTAACTTCTAATGGTCTCTGGTTTTTGTCTCCACAAAAAAGGACTTTTTAGACGGAAAGGGAGGGATTCGAACCCCCGGTGACCGTGAAGCCACGCCAATTTTCAAAATTGGTGCAATTAACCACTCTGCCACCTTTCCTTTGTCAGAAATTTATAAGTGAAGTTTCTAGTAAATTTTATGTTACATATAAAAGCTTAAACTTTAATTTAAAATTATTAATATATAATAACATAAAAAAAAAAAACAGCAAGCCTTTTAAAAATTTTTTCTTAAAATTCTAATCATTAACAACCTCTTAAGTATCTCTAGTAACTAATGTGCACCTAACCATAAATCCAAATCCGAAATTCGAATTTATAATCGCGCCTAACACAACCACACAACCTTGTTGTATAGATTTGCAAACTCCTGGGGAAAAAAAGGGATCTCTAATAAAATAGCTTATAAATTCGAATTTCGAATTTATGATTTAGAACTAAAATGTTAGATTATCTTCAAGAAAAACAATTCCTTTACAGAGTAAAGGGTACCGGCGAGGCTATTACGAATTTATATAAAATATGATTCCCTAAGAAATTTTGAAATTTTTTTTTGGGATGTTTTTAGGATCCCAACTAACCAAAAATCGGAAGTTGATAAAGTATGCCTCGCTATTAATCAGTCTGGTACCTTATTCCCTAATAGAGATATTTTTTCTGTTTTATAAAGATTTTGCTTATTGTTCACACAGTGGACAACATTTTTGGGAAAAGCCGATGAAAACCAAAAACATAGAGATGGTTCCAAAAAAAGAAACGCGGAGGAAGAGCAGATTATATAGGAAAAGGAAAAAAAGACTGTTTGTGTTTGTTTTGCTTTGTAAGCGCAGTGCTCCTGCACCAACGTATAGATTTGGTCCTATTATTGCTAGGTAACGTCAACAATTAGGCAGTGGGCTACTAGATATAAAAAAAAACTAAGTTATAATTGTATGTTATAACAGCTTATAAATGTTGTCTTTTACGTTTTAATTATTTTTTAAATGTTTGTTTTTTGTTTAAAATGAATTAGCATTTTGTTTAAAAATTAAATATTGCAGACTTTTTTTTTCTAAAATATTAAAATAATTTTCGGATATTATTAAAAATGACAGATAGACCAATACACCAATACACCAATACAAAGTGCTATTTGCATTCAACCCCATTATTCTCTATACCTCTTTTTTCTTTGTGGTACTTGCATATTGCCATATTGCATAGACACTCTTTCTTGCTTGGTATTAACAGCGTCTTGACGTAAAAAGAAGAGTACGCGCTCCGGCCTTGTATTATGCGAAATACGTCCCTATGATCCTTTTGGTCCTAGGTTATTTATCTCGCGTAGCTTGCCCTTTATGGGCACAGCAAAGCTTTACTTCCCCGTAGGGTGTCCCTTCGCTTGCCCTTTACTTGCGAAGCAAGCATGCGACGCTTGCATAGCAATGCATAGCAAAAGGGCAAGGGAGCGACTCGCGGAGCGAAGCAAGCATGGCGAATGTCCCTACGGGGAAATAAAGGGCAAGGGAATAAAGCTAAGGGCTTCCCTTGCCCTTTACGGGCATGGGATGCGAAGGAACAGCAAGCATAAACACATAAGTAATAAGTAAAAGGACCCTATGTTTATTTGTTTATTTCCAATGTTTTATGACTACTTCGCAATAAATGAGGTTGCAAAAACACTAGGTTTGTTGTATGGCAAAATTCTAAATAAATTGGACAACACAGGATCTCTTTTGATGTTTTGTATTGTAGATAAGAAATAAGCAACCCTATCAATTCTATTATCTATTCCGAATAGCTTAGAATGTTATAGAACTGATTTCCGACCATTGCGTTGTTTTACGAATTTCTTAGCGAGTTTCGCTTGACAGTGGCCTTGCTTAGCAAGGCAGCTATATAGTGGAGTAAAAGCATTGTTGCTTAGTTCCGCTACACTATAATTATAAATAATTATAAAATATTAGTTAATTAACCTAAGCTAAAAAACCACGGCAAGCGCGGCAAGGGCTAGGTTAAGTGAGTAGCAAAATTGCCATGCGAAAGCCCTTTACCCTTAATACATATTTGCTTCTTTGCTTCGCTCATTATTCATGAGATAACGAGTGTCTTAAGTTAGTCCAGACCAGCTTTTATAGATTTTTATAGATTGCGAAGCAATAAAGGGTAAGAAGGACAAGAAATAAGTGCACTATTTTTAACTCTATGTACCAATGCGTTTGTTTACAACACAACAAAGCTCTACCAAGAGGGAAAAGCGAAACTGATCAATTTAAATAAAATGTCTGCTAGAGTGATAAATAAAAATTATTAAAGATATAAAAATTATGTCAAATAAGGTTAAGACAATATATTGGAAAAATTTAATAGTCGGTTCAAAAAAAAATTTCTCTTTAAATGCAAAAGTTGATTTAATAAAATATCCTGTTTTTACGGTAAAAACACTAATTAATTTATTCAAGCGTAATGAATTTACTTTTGATGTAGATCCAAGATTAAGTAAACCTCAAATTAAAAAATTATTTGAAAATTTATTTAATATTAAAATATTAACTATTAATACACATATTCCACCAAGAAAAAAACTTCGTGTAGGTTTTACACAAGGTTATAGACCGCGTTATAAAAGAGTTATTATTACATTAAAAAAAAATCAATTTTTAAATTATAACTTATAGGAAAGGCATGGAAGAGGACATGCTTTCGTGCTTATATGGTATTGCAATTTATTACTTCGTCATAGTTTCCATAGTCCATATAACTCTTTACTTCCCCGTAAAAAGGATCTGGCAAACCTATAATCGGGGCCATACCAGACAACATCATAAACATTATGTGTGCTTCATGTGTGCTTCGCACAAAATAATAAAAAAAGATTCAGTTAATACCATGCTAATTTAAATTTAGGGTTCAAAATAATTTTTTTAGACATTGTTGTGGTTTTTTACATTCTTGCTTTTTTATGCTTTTCATAAATGATAATAATGATAATAAAGTAAAAAAATTTAGTGTATTGATTAATTTTTATCTGGACTAATTTTAACTTATAACACAGTGATAATGTGATAAACACAATTATGTTGCTTTTGCTTTTATTTTGCTTTTAAAAGTGTTTATCACAGCTGTCGATTAAAACGACAGCAATGGAATAAAACAATATAGAACGCATTGCCTATACCAAGAACACAATAGCAAAGAGCAAAGTGGTAAACCAAACAAAAATTTATTTAAAACCCTATAAAGAGTTCAATTTGGCTTTGCCAAATATATAAATAAAGACAAAATCCAAATTTTTCTAAATAAGAGCTTTGTATTCTCTTGTGTTTTGTCTCATTCTTTGTTTTCATTTTGTTTTGTCTTTTTTAGTCTATTTCTATTTTACTATAGCTTTCTAAGTTTTATATGAATTTAATCTTCTTTTTTTGAAATATGCATTATAAAACAAATTTTCTCCTTTGCCGATATTTCTAGCATATAGAACCGTATTTGCATACGTTTTTCTGTCTGGGATGTCTTCACATTGGTAAAGCGTCAGTAAGAGCAAGATTCGAGTTCATTTCGTTTTTTTTTTCCTTTTCGAAAGCTCCTTTTGTTATGATCTAGCCTTTAAATCACTCGTTATTATAAATTCGAATTTCGAATTTATGGCAAGGCTTTTAGGAGCCTAATTAAAGAAAGTATCTCTCTTGAAAAAAGATTTATAAAAAGGACGCCTGAGATAATCGTGTTTAGACCTTATTTTCTCGCTTTTTTCATTACTTAAATTATCCTTTTTTTATTTATGACTCCGTAATCGCAAATTTATGAAAAAGAGCAAAGCATAATAAAAAACTTGTTTTTTGTTTTGCTTTCATAAAAATAAGCAAGGCAACTTTTTTATTGAGTTAGGGAGGAGTCATTAGTTTTTGCTTGTTCGTTCGCTAAAGCTCATAGTCACATGTAGCACGTTTAAATGTTTACGCAGAATAATAGACCAATAAGCTAATAAAAATTAAAAATAAAGAGCGAATTTATGTATACATATATAAAGTTTATAAAGTTATGGGAATTCATTTTCTTCAGTCTTATACGCCGGGAACAAGAAATAGATCTGTTTCCGATTTTAGTGAAATTACAAATATAAAACCAGAAAAATCACTTTCTTTTTTTTTACCAAAAGCAAGTGGTAGAAACAATAGAGGTGTAATAACGTGTCGTCATCGTGGAGGTGGACATAAGCGTTTATATCGTCAAATTGATTTTAGAAGAGACAAAATAGGCATTCCAGCAAAAGTTGTTACTATTGAATATGATCCTAATAGAAATGCTAGAATAGCACTTCTACGTTATGAAGATGGTGAAAAAAGATATATTATTCATCCACGTGGTTTGAATCGAGGTGATATTATTTTATCTCATTTGAATGCACCAATATTAATAGGAAATTCACTTCCACTCCGTAATATTCCGTTAGGAGCTCAAATTCATAATGTTGAATTTCAACCTGGCTCTGGGGGTCAGCTTGCAAGAGCTGCTGGTGCAGTTGTTGAAATTGTAGCGAAAGAAGGAAATTTTGTTACAATACGGTTGCCCTCTAAAGAAGTCCGTTTAATATCTCAAAATTGTTGGGCAACTATTGGCCAAGTTGGAAATATTGAAGCTTA